AGTCTAAACTCTAAAAAAATAGGGATATTCGTTTCACGAATCAGCAGTATTTTTTCTGTGCTTCTGTGCGAAGCATACAGAAAAAAATTACTAAAATACTGCATATCCCTACGGGATCAGAAATCAGTAGACTTCGTTAGGGATATGAAGCTGCTGGTAGAAAAAAAGCTATTTTTTTTTTACCGCTCGCTTTGGATATATAAAGTATAAATGTAATTTAGGTGCGCCAGCGTTTCGCTAGCTGCTCCTAAATTATATAAGTATAGAAAGAAATTATTGTAGAATTTAAGCTACATATTAAAGAGATTTATTTATATAAATAGGCTTGCTAGCTGATTGTATATATATGCTGGCCGTATTTCATAGCAAGCTCGCTTTTAATAGGCAACCAGTAATATGAGCAATTCTTTACCTACAAGCCTATAATTATATTAACTCTAAGAGAAATCTAATAATAAACGGAGTGAATTGAAATATCTTATTAACTTCAGGAAAAGAAATCAAAAGAGATTCTATGATTAGCGTGAGCTAAAATAGAGTAGCCTAGAAAGTCAAATGGTGGATAAACTGTTTAAATTTAATGGGGAACCTTCCTCAAAGGCTAAATATAATATGTAAGCGATAGTGGAAAGTACCGTGAGGGAACCAAAACAAAAACAGTGATTTTATAAGCAGTTCGGAAAAATAAAAAAGTTAGAACGTACCTTTTGCATAATGGGTCACCAAGTTAACATTAGATGCGAGATTCTACGTAGTTAAACCGAGCGTTAAAATAACGGTAAGTGTCTAAAGTTAGACCCGAAGCCTGGTGATTTTACCATAATCAGGATTATAAAAGTCCGAACGGAATATTGTAGCATAAATATCCGAAGAATTATGGTAGGTGTAGTGAAAGACAATACTGACCAGGATAGCTGGTTTTCTGCGAAACCTATAACAGTAGGCAATTTAAGTATAATATCTTAGCAGGTACAGAATTTAATCTCAGACAAGACATAAGGCTTAACTTGTTAACAAGTTAAGCCCATGTTTTATTTTGTACAAATTGGGGGATCATGAAGATTTTATCAGTGAGTATGTAGACTCGGAATGGCAAAGATATATCTTAAATCATCAGACATAGAATGATAAGGTTGTATGTCAAAAGGGAAACAGCCCAGAACAAGAGTTAAGGTTCCTAAATTATTAGTTGAGTGAAATTAAGAAGGTTTTTATTAAAGTCGACAAGGAGATAGGCTTAGAAGCAGCCATAATTTTATGACCTCGTAACAGAGCGCTTGTTAAGTTTTAAAAGCATCGAAAATTTATCGGATCTAAACAATATACCGAAACCTTGTCCATATTATTTTATAATTAATAGTCTCAGCAAGCTCGGACTATACAATTATAATTAAATGGGGTAGCAGAACGTTGAGCTAAATTAAGATTTTTATTTTTTAAATGAAATTATAATAATTTAACTCAAGTGATAATGGTGACATGAGTAACTAAAAGAAAATTTTCCGCCTAAAGCTTATGGATGTAATTAAGTAACGGCCTCTAAGTTTATGGAATCAAAAGATTAAAACGATGAGACAATCTTTCATACTAAGGACGACATTTTAAGTGCAAAATGTACTGGAAAAATAGTAATAAGTTTAAGCTATGGCTAGAACTAGCTATAGCTGTAAATGGAAAGTAACCGTACCTAGAATCTGAAACAAGTAAGCTAGTAGAGAATACGAAGGCGTAAATGAGCTAACAATCATAAAGGAACTCGGCAAATTGACTACCGTAACTTCGGGATAAGGAGAGCTCATTATTCTTGATTAATATCAGGTAAAGAGGAAGAAGCATGAAATAGTGTTGTACGACTGTTTAATTAAAACACAGCACTTTGCTGAAAGATTAAAAATCTAAGTATAGAGTGTGATGTCTGCCCGGTGCCGGCTGGTTAACAGATATAATTAAATATACTAATATTTGATGTAGACGGAAACCCCGGTTAAAGGCGGCCTTAACGTGAGGGTCCTAAGGTAGCGAAATGCCTTGGCCGTTAAATGCGGTCTTGCATGAATGATGTAACGATACAACAGCTGTCTCTATGATTGACTCAGTGAAATTGGAATAGCTGTGCAGATACAGTTTACCTCTAGTTAGACGAGAAGACCCTATGCAGCTTTACTGTCACTAATTATAGAGTATGATAAACAATTTTCAGTTTATAAGGTAATTGACGGCCGGCTTGCTTAGCAAGCTGGCTCTATGACAATGAGAATCCTTTATTTTTTTTTCATATGAATGAATTGGTTTAGGACGAGCTTAAGCTCGTAGTAAATCAACCTAATTCAGCTTATTTTCCTTTCTGCTGTAAGCGCATAATGATAGATTATACTTAAATTTGGATTTATGCCTGCAGAAATAGATAAGTACCCTTGGTTAAGGAACTATCGCTAGGGGACAGTTTATGTGGGGCACAGACCCTGTAAAGAGTAAACAGGAGTGTCTAATAATTTATAATTATTTTGTTTGCGATTTAAGGTAGTAGAACTATTTTTAATCATATAAAATTATTTATATGTACATTCGTTGTATATATATTTAAAAAAAGGTAGGATTTTCACTATATAGAAATTAGAGATAATAAAAATATTAAGTAGTAGCTGCTGAGTCCTAATCCCGCCGAAGGGGGGGATATGGACTACTATGTATTTCATAGCAAGCTCGCACTAATATTTTTTAACTATTAAGACTGGCTATCTAGCTATGCTCTAATAGTTATGTTTTAATTATCTAAAAAGCTCAACGGCTAAATCTTGCCTTACTGTTTGATTATCAACAAATCTTACAGTTGCGTAAGCAGGGCATAGGATCACAAGATGCAACAAGGAAAGATCTTGGATTATTGGAAAAGCTACGCTAGGGATGTTTGTCCTTTAATATTTTATTTCACTGTGGTATGGGTCATAGTCCTACGGACTCAGCTTTTTTTCGGAGAAAAAATCCTGATCCCGCCGAAGGGGGGGATATCGCTGAGACTTCGTCTACCCGTGCTATATTGAGAAGTAAAAATAATTAATAATATATTGGGTTAATTTCAAAAATTACTTACGCGTTGCTTTACGAGACTCCGTCTATAAAGCTCGCTATGTAAATTTGAAGCGAAATTTATCTTAGCATAAATTATAAGATAAAGACGTTCAACGACTATAAGGTGAGTTATATGCACAGTTTGCGAGGAAGAGCCAGCTAGCCGATATATAAAGCTAGTTGCTTTTACTTGCAGGCTAAACAATAATCCTTTTTTACACCCAACATTATTATTATATATATATATATAAAAAAAAATAAAAGAAAGAAAAAATATTTAGAAAAATGAATAAAGACGGTAACGTAGTATTCCCGGCTACGCCGGGAATCGTTAACTTTCAAGCCGCCTCTTCTAAAGGTGGGCAAGGCAAAGTTAGCTCGAAAATTTATAATAATAATTTAAAACAATCTAAAACAATACTTTTAAAGAAAAAAATAGGTGATATAGGAATAACCAAATATTTACCTTCATTTTCTAAAGAATGAAAGAATACTATCTATTCTTATAATAAAAATACATTAAAGAATATACCAGTTAATGATTTAAATATAAACAAAATAATAAAAGGTTACTTTAATTTATATTTTAAAGATCATAAATATACAGGATCTAAATTTATATTATTAAAAAGAAGACGTAATTTATTAAGAAGAATACACGTAAGTAATGCTGAAATTAAACATACTAATAATAAAGCAATAATTACTCTGTATACTCTAAATAGAGAAAAAAATGTATTAAAAAAAAAATATTTAAAAATAAATAAAAAAATAAGTAAAAAATTAATAGCCAAACGTTATTTTTTATTATATAAAGAAAATATAGAAAAAATTTATAAAATCTTAGGTGAATATAAAGATCAATATATATTTATTAGTGATATAATAAGAAAAACCAAATTTATAAAATATAAACTAGAATATTTAAATAAATTTATAAAATTAAAAGATCTTTATTTAAAAAAAGTTTGAGGTGTTATTCTTAACCAATATGCGAGAAAATATCTAAAATACTTAAGAAAATATGACTTATTATATTCTCTTAATCAATATAAATTCAACAGATTGGTGTTTTTACCTAAATTAAGTAATATATTAAATAAAATTCTAGGAAAAAAAATAGAATATAATATAATTAATTTAAAATCTGTCGCATATCATACAGATCTTTTTACTAATGCATTAGCATTAAAATTAAGAAAAAGAAGAATAAATTATATAAATTCTATGTTTAGTATTTTAAATAGAGCATATTTACCTAATATTAATACGATTAAAGAAAGATCTATAATAAAAGGTGATCAAAAAATGGATCTATTTCAAAGTAAATTTAAAGATTTAAAAATAATATCTAATATAGTATTCCCAGCTATGCCGGAAGGCATCGCTGGAAGCTTGGCGCCAACCTCCTCTCTATCTAAACTGTTAGATGGTACATACCCTTCAGATATAAATAATGGAATAATGCATAGCAGCGATGCTAATAAAGAAAATATCCATAATACTATTTATAATTCTATTGGATATAAAAATATGGCAGGTATAAGATTAGAAGTTAAAGGTAGATTAACTAAACGTTACAGAGCGGATAGATCTATCTATTCATTAAAATGAAAAGGAGGATTAAAAAATGTAGATTCTTCTTTTAGAGGTTTAAGTTCAGTTTTATTTAGAGGTAATTCTAAATCAAATGTAACTTATTCAATAGCTAAATCAAAACGTCGTATTGGAGCCTTTGCAGTAAAAGGTTGAATAGGTGGAAAATAAAGAAAGGCGCAAGAGGCTTCTGATGAGTAGTCCAGAAGAATGCCCCCCACTTCGTTGGGATTAGTAGCCTTCTGAGTCCGAAGGACTACTCATCAGAAGGCTACTAATCCCGAGACTTCGTCTGTATTTCATATCCCTTACGGGATCAGAAATTAGACGAAGTGGGTCCGCCTGGGATATGGACTACTACTAAAATATATATATATAATAATAATGAAGACATAGTCTGAACCGTTTTGAAAAAAATGGAAATATAAGTGCTATAGCTATCCTTCGGTATTTCGTATACCGGAGGTATTGCTTGTACAGCAATAAAAAAATAAGGGGGGGACTTCGTTCCCACCTTCATAGGACGCTTTTATGATAACACATAGAACAGGCTAATTTGCGCAAGAGTGTACAAAATGAGTGCGCGGTTTGGCACCTCGATGTCGGCTTAACTTATCCTCATGGATGCAGGAACTATGTAGGGTGCGACTGTTCGTCGATTAAAAAGTTACATGAGCTGGGTTAAATACGTCGTGAGACAGTATGGTTTCTATCTTCTAGGGGGAATTAGAATATAATAAGAACTAACTTTTGTACGAAAGGAACAAGAAGAATTTAATTTGTAAAAGGGTTAAATAATAGTTACTAACCTATGGTTTACCTGTTGTCTATGTGCCCAAATATTAAAATATAGGATAAAAATTCTATATATCTGTATAGCTTTAGCTATACATAGGGATGTTTCTTTCACTAAGATAAATATATAGCATAGGCACGGCAGGAAAGCTAAGTTGGTTAAGGATAAGTGCTGAAAGCATATAGGCACGAAGCTTATCTTAAGATATTTCTTAAATATACGTAAAATATTATTACGAAGGATTAATATAGGCTTTATCCGTACGAATCTGGAGATTTTTAAGAATAAAGTACTAATTTTATAAATAACTATTTATACATATATCGCATGTACAATGCATGCCTATTTCTGCTCAGCAGAAATTAGCCAACCATACCTGGATATACTTTGCTATCGGGTGGTTTGGCTTTTTAAATTTTAGCAAATTGTAGCTAGAGCCTGATTAGCATAAAAGTAATGCAATTGTTTTGTAATCAATAGAAGTAAGTGCGATACTTGCATTGGGCTGACGAATAGTAAGGCGCCAGGGATAAAAAAAAATAAGGCGTATCCCCCAGGCGGACCCCCCACTCCGTGGTCGACGGAGTGGTGTGGCGTGCCTCACACTTCGTTAGGAGAAGTCTCTCCCTAACGAAGTGTACACATATTCCCGGAGGGAATTAGGGAATTAGGGAGGCATTCTTCTGGGAATAGAGCTTGCTAGTACGCAGTACTACTCCTCTCATTATAGAGTTGCGTCTTATTGCCTAGCGAAGCTACTATTCTTCGAATCAGGCAAAGCTTACTGCTTTAGCAAGCTAGGATTAGTCGTCAAGTGGTAATATCACTTTAGACTTATTAGTGATGAATATTTTAAAGACTCTAATTTGACAAGTCTAGAAAGAGTCACTACTAGAGGTAGGGCGCCCATAAACCAGACTTCGTGCGATCCATATCCCTTTGGGTAGACTTCTGTCGCTAGCGCGATTTTTTTCTGTAGAAAAAAATAATCAGCAGGCTAAGGAGAGCTTGCTGTATTTTCGTCGCGGAAGAATCTTCCTCCTTCGGAGAGTACACTTCGTTAGGGGACTACAGCAAGCTCTATATTAAACTTAATAGTCTTAGCTGGCTTATGCGATAGCAAGTTAATACGCAGGCTAGTAAACTACAAAAAAAAAAGAGCTATTTTAGTAATCTTAGTGGTAAATAAGGCAGAGATGGGAGACTGCAATATTATACCTTAGTAGGGTGCAAATATCTCAGCTCGAGCTTCCACACCAAGATGAAGCTAAACCGATAGTGGTTATGGTTGGGTGCGGCCAATACATCCAGGTGCAACTCCTGTGGCTTCTCCCGTAAAGAGGATTCTGCCTCATTTTTTTAAGGCGCAAGCTTAAGCTTGCTGTAGACGAAGTCTCCCCTATTTCTTCGAAATTAGTCCTTCGGAGGGAGGGATATTAAAAGGACTAGTAGTCAAGCGGTTACGACATAGCTCTTTCAATGCTACCATCGTAGGTTCGAATCCTATCTAGTCTAAAGCGGATTGGTGTAATAGTAACACATTTGGCTCATGTCCAGAGGTTAGAGGTGCAAGTCCTTTGTCCGCGTAGGGCTATAACTTAATAGGTAAAGTGTACTGCTCATAACAGTAATTATAAGTGTTCAAGTCACTTTAGCCCTAAATCTGAGTGCTGGAATCGGTCCAAATATAACTAAAGACTCACTCCAGAAGAATGCCCCCCACTTCGTTGGGCAGACTTCTGTCGCTAGCGCGATTTTTTTCTGTAGAAAAAAATAATCAGCAGGCTAAGGAGAGAGATAATTTATTTGGAGAGGCGAAGCCTATCCAGCTCTCTCTAATATAAAAAACCCTAACACTAGATAGAGATTTGCACCGTAGTCTTAAGACAAGGCTATCCAGAAGAATGCCCCCCACTTCGTTGGGTAGACTTCTGTCGCTAGCGCGATTTTTTTCTGTAGAAAAAAATAATCAGCAGGCTAAGGAGAGCTTGCTGTATTTTCGTCGCGGAAGAATCTTCCTCCTTCGGAGAGTACGCTCCGCTAGCGAAGGCTAGTAAAGTGTATCTCAATGAGCTATATTCATTGGTGATAGACAGTTAAGAAAGACTATAGTTGTAGGAAGTAAGCAATTATAAGTTAATGGTAAACTATTCGTTTACCAAACGAATTTTGTCAGTTCGACTCTGGCTAATTGTAAAAAAAAATCCGAATGGTGAAATTGGTAAACACAACAAACTTAAAATTTGTAGGCAGAGTGCCTTGAAGGTTCAAGTCCTTTTTCGGATATTAAAGAGCTTGCTGTAGACGAAGTCTCTCCCCTTCGGCGGAGAAGTCTACCCCCCCCACTTCTAATTTCTGATCCCGTAAGGGATATGAAATACTAATTTCTGATCCCGTAAGGGATATGAAATACATATCTCTTCGAAATTAGAAGTCTCGGGTACGCAGGCTAGTCCTGCGGAGAGACTTCGTCTACGCCGACTACGAGTTTAAGTATAACACCTTGAAAACTGCGGGTTCTCTATACGGCTTTAAACATAGCCCTCAGACTATAGAACTTATACGTGCAGCTAAATTAGGTAAACCTCTATCCGAAGAGGCTAAAATAAAACTGGGAGTTAATTCTCAACCTTCAGGTGGTCTATTAGTAGATAATGATAATGTTGAAACCAATGAAGTTGTGTATTTTACTTCTATAAGAAGAGCCGCAGCTTTTATTAATATGCACCCTTCTTACCTAGCTAAATGTATAGCTAAAGAAGGTTTTATAGAGGTAGTAATATTCGTTTCACTATTCCCTACCCCTACGGGGGGCATTCATACACTTCGTTAGGGAGAGACTTCGTCTACGCAAGCTCCAGCAAGCTCTATACCCGGCTACGCCGGGAATAGAGCTTGCTAGTACGCAGTACTACTCCTCGTGGAAGAATAAACTCAGAAAACTTAAGCTTTTCTGAGTTATACTCGTGTGTTCAAACCACTCCTCAGTGCGCAAGCTCTATTTGAACGGTTATAGGTTAATGGTAGACTTGTCGATTTCCACTCGATTTGTGTCAGTTCGAATCTGACTAACCGTATTCTATAGGATTTAGTATAGTATAGTAGGATTTATAATTATACATACTATAATGATGCTATTGTATTCCACATAGCATCTACACTTCTTTTCAGTAACAGATAAGCTAGAGAAGGTATATATATACTGAGTATATAAAGCAAGCGATAAAAAAAAAATTAAAGAGGAGGAGTACGCTCCGCTACACAGAAAAAAAAAATCGCGCTAGCGACCTCTTACTCATAGCAAGCTCTTTTTTTTCTTCAGAGCTTAGCTAGTATAAATAAGCGGGCGACTCAAACTTATTGTAAGCTTAGCCATCTAGCTTGTGCTGGATTAGCAAGTGGGCTATATCTTATAGAAAGAATTAAGAATATGAAGTTTCATGTGATGAAGAATGCGATAGTTAGAGCTATGTACGCTAATTTAGCGTGGGCGCACTCTTTGCTAGGGAACAAAGTTCCCTAGCAAAGTATAAAGATAAAAAATAAAGAGGAGTCTTTGCTAGGAACAATCTCATCCCCCTATTCCCCTAGGGGGAGAGACTTCGTCTCTCGCAAGCACGCTGATTCTTTTTATCCTAGCTACGACTAGATAAGCGACTTTAGTTTAGTACCTTAAGGAAGTACTGAAGGTAAGTAGGCTGTGTGCATAGCTCTAACTACCAAGTTCTAAAGAGCATAAAATGCTAATGTATATTATATGCGATTCGCGATTCCCTATTCCCAGAAGAATGCCTCCCTAATTCCCTAATTCCCTCCGGGAATACGGGAATATGGGAATATGAGTACACTTCGTTAGGGAATAGGAGTACACTTCGTTAGGGAGTATTTCTCCGGAGGGAGCAAGCTCTTATATATTTAGCCTGTAATTATAGCGCGGTTTAATATTCTTAAGGTGATATGGGGAGTAGACCTCGTATCTCCACCTCCGGCTCCCCACCATATTGGTGGGAGCGGGAGTCTTAGTAAGTCGTAGGCTATTATTATTAACTTAACTAAATGCGACTACTACTTTTATAAATAACAATAACTTAAAAATGAAAAAAAATCTTGATCTTCTTTTAGTCCGTCTTTTCGCTAGATTCCCTTGATCTCTGCATTCTGATCCCAGCGAAGGGGGTAGACTTCGTCTCAGCAGAGATCTTCAACAATATATAAATCTTCGTACTTTTATAAATCGTCAGAAAATCAACAGGCTATCTAAAAATTCTATAGAACTTATTTCACGATATATCTTTAATATAAAATTATATCAATTTTTAGCTGTAGTTTTTATTCATGTAGCCGTTACATCTATTCAAATAGATTTGAATTTATTCTTAGAAGTGTTAAATAATCTTCCCGAAAATTTGGGATCATCCGTAGGCGTCCCAGAGCTAGCTAAAAACATTAAATTAGATAGTAATATAAATTATATCTTATGTTATAGTCATAGATCTTTATTTGGATTTAGGACTTATATATTAATGGTTTTAATATTATTTATAATATTTCCCATACTTTTTATAATACAAAATTATATTTTTATAATTTTAAGTATATTAAGTGTAATATTAGTTAAAGCTTTAGCTCTAAATTTTTATCAAAAACATTTTCAGTTTTTTTATAGTGGCTTGCCCAGTCATAAAAAAGTAGATTTTAGAGAAAAATTAGTGCACTTTATTACACTGATAATAAATAATATAGGGAAAATTATAAAGCATTTATTTAAAATGTGAATAATATCTATTATAATAATATATATTTTTAGATATTTGCTAGCTACTATGTTATTAAATATAGATGATAATAATAGTTTTATAATAACAATATTAATACTTACTCTTCCTTTACCTATGTTTTTTTATTTGCTAAATTTTATAGTGAAATATCTGAAGAAAGAATCTATAGAGGATAAAGATTATTATTTGTATAATGATTACGTAGTAAAAAGAGTAAATCTATATAGAATAACATTTACTATAATTGTAAACTACTTAATTCAAAACTATTATAGTACAATAATTATATCTATAATAATAAAAGGGTTTATTGTTATAATTATAACATTATTCACAATTTGTATAATATACGGTATCTTGCGAATAAATAAGCCAGGATGGCGTGCCTCACACTTCGTTAGTAGACAAAGTACAATATCGTGCAGTAGGGTTGACCCTCTCTCCGATGGCGATTCTGGAGTCCGAGCTTCCCTAACGAAGTGTATCCCTCCGGGAGAGAGGGTCGGAATAAATAAGCATGAGCCTATACCACTTAAGAGCGCATTGGATCTAGCGGGGTCAGCCAGCTATATAGCGGCATTTATATCACTAACTCCATTTTTACAGGAAGCATGTAATTCAGGTTTCAGTAAGTTTTATTTTAATGAAGGTAACCAAAGATATTACGAGTGGAAAGGCATACCTTTCCGTACGCCAGGTGTAGTAAAGTGTGGACCTGAACCAACCATCAATATCATGCAGGTGCGAAAAACAGAAATAGCCCTGGCGAAAGCGGCTGAAGAAGCTCGAAACCTATATAAAGTACCCGATACGGACGTGGGTATATATTATCGAAATCTAGATGCAGCCATAGAGAAAGAGGCTGCTCAAAACCTAAATAAAGAAGCCGTGGCGAAAGAGGGTGGGGCTTCTTTATCTAGATATTCTCGAAATATAGATGAAACCATAAAGAAAAAGGCTGATTATGTACCTGTTACTGAATCTGTTCGACAAGGGCTAATAAAAGAATATAAAGATAAATTAAATAATTCTCCTATCGTAAATATTACGTGAAAACTTAAATATAATGAAGGTATTCAAAGATCGCAAGCTAATTTCACAGTAAAACCAATAAATTATTTTTATAATACTAAATTTTATGGGGCGGTTTCTTTGGTTTTAAAAGGGAGATTATTAATAGTTAATATAATTAGACATGACTTGCCTGGTTGTGTCTTTATGCCTACTTATTATTTACAAAATGCAAATGTTACGGATAGTTCAGCCAAAATTAGGGATATTACAACAACATTAGAATCTAAATATGGTATAATGTTACCCCAGATAGGGATAGATAAGGTGGAGAATAGAATTAATGGTTTAATAATATTTACTCAAGCCGAATCTATAGATAATACAAGTTTATTTAGAGTATGAAGGCCTTCATCGTATTATATGGAACCCGAACTAAAAACTGTAAAGAATTATTACCAAGAAAAAAGTCAAAATAATCTTAGAATTAGAGAATTTGATACTACTGATAGTATTAAATTCTCTAAAGACTTAAAGAAGGTAGTAGGAGTACAAGGGGAAGCTATAAAAATAGCTAATAATGAAAATTTTGTAATACATGAGGACAGATTGGCAGCCCGGAAGTTAGCTTTTTTTGAAAATACCTTAGACAACGAATATAGAAAATTAGTGGAATTTTATTTAACTAAAGGTCAAAAAGCTAACCCTAAGGATTTCATGATTTGAGAAGAAGATGGTTCAGATAAATCTAGACTTAAATTTAAAGACTTAATGTATAAAGCCCGGTCTGAAACAAAATCTGCTATTCAAAAAGATGAATATCTACTAGCTCGTCCTAAAGGAAAAGAATGGGATTTAGTAAAATTCGCAGAAAGGCGAATGTCTAGAAATGACAGTAATAATGAATATATGGATAATGATTGCTATTATTTCAAAACTCGTCGTGATTATCCTATAAACCGTTTATTAATAACTAGAAACCAAAGTCATATGACTTATTTTAGTATGTATAAAGAGGGAGTTGCGGAAGGTTATAAAATCAGAAGGCAAATGCTGGGTGAATTAGATGCTAGCATAAATTTACCATTAGAAAAATCTAGAGCAGAGTTAATAAAAAAAATCGCTAGTAAATTGACTAGAAGTGAATTTACTAAATTTCAGAATATTTATGGTGTTTCTATTAATAGACTTACATTTGAATTTTTTCAGTTAAAACCCACTGATAGTAAATATTTTGGAATAAACACTACAAGTACAACATTTGCTCCAATACTAGACAGAAATACAGATTACGAACTTTATAGCATTATAGACGTTAAAAATGATAGTGTAAAATTACCTTTTGTTTTTAAACAAGGAGGTATGTCTAATATGACTATGCCTACACATGACTATAATATGTTAGATAATAGGGATGAGGTATCTATTCGTAGATGTATGGATTTTATCTATACAAATTCAGATGGAAACTTAACTTATCAATCAGATAAGGATAATTTTAGTGTTCTAGCTGGGGTCGATAAAAATTATCCGTATCAATCAGATATGGATAATTTTAGTGTTGTTAAAAAGAAAAGTGTAGGTTTTACTAAAAAAGCTGTAGACTATAAAAATAAAAACCCTAAGTCAGTTAAATATACCTTAGATGGGTTTAATAATAGATTTTTCCGTGGAAAAAGTATATCTATAGAGTTGCCCTTTGAGAGTATAAAACTCTTGGATATTATACCACATGAATATCACCAAATATCTCTGGGAGGGAAAAGAGTTAATTTTGATTATGAAGGTGAGCAAAGAGTCAAATCTTCTATACCTAATACTCTAGTTATGAAAAAAACTAGAAAACTTAACCTTGAGTTTACTCTACTAAAACAGGTTTATACTACTAAAGGAAGTAATAGTAAAATTACATTAAGGTTTACTCCAACTTGACCACCAGATCCTTCACCAAATGGGGATATAGAAATCCCTAATCTAATATTGCAAGTTGCTAACTTGAATAATGATAGTACAGATCTAAATCCACGTACTCTTGAAGCGCATTATGTTGAATACGACCTCCCCTCCAGAAGGCCAACCCCTAGTATTAATCTACCAAATGAAACACCTCTTCATCCCTCAGGGTCAAATGAAGAGGAAGAGGATATCTATGGTTATAGCGGAGATGAGGATAATAATGCTCAAAATAATCGTGAAGTAGCTTCTGCTGTGCAAGCGAGTGAGCAACCACCTCTTCATCCCTCAGGGTCAAATGAAGAGGAAGAGGATATCTATGGTTATAGCGGAGATGAGGATAATAATGCTCAAAATAATCGTGAAGTAGCTTCTGCTGTGCAAGCGAGTGAGCAACCACCAACAGTAGAATCCCCTATGGAGCTACCTTTTGAAGACAGCTTTGCGGATGCGCCTTATCCATATGAGGCTGAAAGTCCAAAGGATAATGATAACAATAGTGGTTCACGCAAAGGTCATACAGCAGTGGCTTCGGGTGACCAAGTGGTAGAGGGGGAAGAGATTGCTCTAATATCCGCAGATGATATGGCCAGTGAAGGGGATTTGGCTTTTTCACCGCAATTTTTTATACCAGAGTCAACTCCAGATAGTATTTCTAGCGACAACTCTAGTCCTATTAATACGCAAGCTAACCAGGGGATGGGTGAGATCTTAGAGTCAAATCTTGTTAACCGCGATGAGCCAATGCAAGTAGATGGAGATTTGTATCGTGAAGTTATGAATAATGCGGTAGGGGAAGCCGTAATGGAAAGTATAAATCCTATCTTACTTCTTCCTGACCTACCAACTAGTAATCCTGAACCGGTGGATACTGAAGATAGTCCACTGTCTACTGAAGTTAGTCCACTGTCTATGATGTCAGACAGTGAATTCTTCGAGCTAGAACGTCAAATCGCGAGTCTAAAGCCTTCTTACTTAGAAGCGGATCCTGGTGAGGTAGACGGTTCTGGCCAAGATGCGGCTGACCCAGAGGCTATTATAATATCTTCAGATGATAGTTCTAGTGATTCAGGTGATTATGGTAATAATTATAGTGAGGCAAGTCCGATTACGAGCTTACCCGGGAATAGGGCTGGCCAAATGGCTGACCCAGAGGCTATTATAATATCTTCAGATGATAGTTCTAGTGAGGGGGGACCAACGCCACCTAAGGAAACAGATTTTATAGCTAGACCGCTTAATACTCCTGTAGCGGAAGTTATTCACGATAGAACTGGAACTAGGTTATTGACTGTTGATATTCATACTATGTTAACGGTAATCGGCCCACCAAATGCACCAGAACCTCGTTTATGGAGTGTGGGAAATGCAAATTATTATCTCTCGATGGCTCCTGATTTTTTTTACGAGCATTATCCTAGGGGTACGGAGGTAATGCCTCCTAATAATTATCCGTCCCAACAAATTAATGTTTATATACCTCCGCCTAAGGATAAACTACGATGCGAATCAGATGGGCGTATTGGGGAAATTTGCATATGTCGTGCAGAATTCGCTACTGTAGTACCATTAGTAAATTACCCTAGGTCGAGTTATATAGAAGGAGCGCTATTCATGAAATCAGTTTTATCCTCAGAACCATTAGGAGATAAGGATTTGAGTGATGGTTTTAATTTGAGTGATCGTTTGAATTTTTCTTCGAATAGTTATACTAATGCTTATTTTGCACTAGAGCCAACTCCAGATACAGATAGTATATCTAGCGATAACTCTAGTCCTATAAATATGCAAGCTAACCAGGAGGAGGCTGGTAAGCCGGAGGTTACTCTAATATCTGCAGATGATATGATCAGTGAAGGAGATTTGGCTTTTTCACCGCAATTTTTTATACCAGAGTCAACTCCAGATAGTATTTCTAGCGACAACTCTAGTCCTATTAATACGCAAGCTAACCAGGGGATGGGTGAGATCTTAGAGTCAAATCTTGTTAACCGTGATGAGCCAATGCAAGTAGATGGAGATTTGTATCGTGAAGTTATGAATAATGCGGTAGGGGAAGCCACAATGGAAACTATAAATCCTATCCTACTTCTTCCTGACCTACCAACTAGTAATCCCGAACCGGTGGATACTGAAGATAGTCCACTGTCTACTGAAGATAGTCCACTGTCTATGATGTCAGACAGTGAATTCTTCGAGCTAGAACGGGAAATATCTAAGCTAGGAAAGTCTATAGGAAGAGACAAGAAAGGACAAAGTAGTTATAAGTAGGGGCGCAAGCTCTTACTGGTAGATAGCTATAGGTATTATATAAGCTATCTACCGTAGGGGACATAATTTATTTGGTAGAATGCTGACCTTGCATGTTAGAAGGCTCGGTTCGAATCCGAGTGTCTCCATATAAGCTTGTGAAGCTCAATTGGTTGAGCAGAACGTTTAAGTTGTAAGATATAATATTTAAACTTCGCTATTAGTAGAGAATTGGAGGTCTCGACTAATTCCGGCTCAATATCCCTCCGGGATTAGGGATCAGCAAGCTCTAGCTTGCTAATTTCTGATCCCGTAGGGATATGAAATAACAAATGGTTAATAGCTACGAGTATTCCCGATTCCCTAACGAAGTGTACCCATCCTTCGGAGGGATACACTTCGTTAGGGATACACTTCGTTAGGGATACACTTCGTTAGGGAGAGCTCGCCCTAATAAAAAAGCACATGTAACTCAATCGGTAGAGTGAAATATTGAAGCTATTTTTGTTGTAAGTTCAAGTCTTACCGTGTGCATATAAAAGTGTAGCTTTAGCTTGCTAATTCTTATAGTAGGCGGAGGCTCTAGCTTCGCATGCGCCTTACTCGAACGAGAAAAAAAAATAAAGGAAGAGGCGGAGCCTATTCGTTACCGCCTTATTTTAGAGCTCGCTGATTCGTGAAACGAATATTACTATCCATATCCCTCCGGGATATGGATATGCTTGCCCGATTCGTACCACGAATACCGAAGGGATACACTTCGTTAGTGCTAATCCATATCCCTCCGGGAGAGATTTCGTCTAGGCAAGCTCGATACTTCGTCTACCTGAGGGAATATGGATATGCACTACTCTTATTTTTTTTTGACTTCTCGTGCTATAAGGGACTTTAGTATAATGGTGAATGCATATGACTTTTAATCATTAAAATGTAGGTTCGAATCCTGCAAGTCCTATATTTCTAGCTAGCGAGGATAAGGTACACTTCGTTAGGGAGGGAAAAAAATACAGGCGGTAACGAAGTCCCCTCTTATATTTTCGTCGCGGAAGAATCTTCCGCGAAAATCCGCAAGCGACCCCTCCCAGCCTACGCCTACTCGTATAGCAGTAGACTTCGTCTCTCCGCAGGAGCAAGCTCCCCCTAACGAAGTGTGAGGCACGCCACCCATCCTTCGGAGAGAGAGCTTGCCCTAGATGAAGTCTCGAGCTTGCGTAGTCCTTACACTTCGTTAGGAGTACGCTCCGCTAAAAAAAGAAATAAATTTATTTTTTTTTTACTCCGGTAGTCCCCTAACGAAGTGTACTCGTCAAGAAGAATGCCCCCCACTTCGTTGGGATTAGGAGAAGTCTCGAGCTAGCTGAGTCCTAATCCCGCCGAAGGGGGGATATGGATTACACAATTAAAAGCAGGCATGTCGGAATGGAAGACGAAGTCGTTTTAGGTGCGACGGGTATTATTACCATAGAGGTTCAAGTCCTCTTGCCTGTACATTAATAATTATTTAGCCTACTCCCTAGTTTAATTACGAGCTTTAGCTTGCTGAGTCCGCCGAAGGGGGACTATAGCGATTAAAAAAAAAAAAAAAGCAAAGTTCGAGGCTTCGCCTATCCGATATTCGTGGAACGAATCGCGCAATATTTTTTTTCTTCGAGCTTACTAGTACTAATCCGGCTCCGCCGGATATGTACTATAAAAAAAAAATCCCGCAAGCTCTGGTGGCGTGCCTCACACTTCGTTAGGAAGAGCTCGCTGATGAGGCGAAGCCTACTCCGGACTATTGAATAGGGGAGGGGCTATCTTGCCTCCTATATCTATATCCTGTCGATTAATGGGTAGATCATAAATTTTTGGTATTTACAGTCGGTGTTCGAATCACCGCAGGATAATTTTATCTTAATATTAGTAGCGAAGCGCGAAGCATATCCTTCGAATTTTTTTTATCTAATCCCAACGAAGTGGGGATATTCGACGAGCCCCCTAACGAAGTGTGAGGCACGCCACCCATCCTTCGGAGGGAGAGTAGGCTGATTCCTTAGCTCGCGGATTTTTTCCTGTATTTCATATCCCTTACGGGATCAGAAATTAGTGGCTGGCTGATTTCGAAGAAATATGCCCTGATCCCGCCGAAGGGGGGATAAGCACAGAAAAAAATATCCCAGAGGGGGCATTGTTCTGGAATAGGGGGAGCTTGCGTAGTGCTTACACTTCGTTAGGAGTACGCTCCGCTAAAAAAAGAAATAAATTTATTTTTTTTTTACTCCGGGAGTATTTCATAGCAAGCTCCTGCTAACTAAAGCAACTAAAGCTAGATTTATTAAGGTAGACATAACTCAATCGGTAGAGTGGTTATTTGTGGTGTAACTTGTTCTCGGTTCGATCCCGAGTGTTTACCCTAGGAGCTGTCTCTATCCATATAGCCAGCATATATAAGCTAAAGCTAGAATTAGTGCGCTAGCTTGCCCTCTTTGTTCAGGGGAACGAAATTCCTTCTATAGTAGGCTAAAGCTTTAGCTTGCGAGAGTAAGAAAGTTCGAGGCTTCGCCTATCCGACCCCTGAATCAGTAGCCTTCGCCTAGCCTTCGCCTAGCCTTCGCCTAGCCTTCGCTAGCGGAGCGTACTCTCCAGAAGAATGCCACCAAAGGGGGCATTCTTCTAGGAGGAAGATTCTTCCATATTTCTTCGAAATTAGTATGCTCCGCTAGAAAATACAGCAATAAAAAAAAAATAAAGAACTTTATAGAGCTTGCTGAGTCCGAAGGACGTAGTCCTTCGGAGAAAAAAAAAGAAATAAATTTCGAAGAAATATGGAGAAGTCTATGTATTTATTAGGCGGAGGTTACTGCTCTCGTTCCCTCTTCGAACCATAACCTCCTCTTACTCGCAAGCTCGTAGTAATATGCTATTAAGCAAGCCTAAGTAGTTTAAATGGTTAAAACTCTAATTTCATACGTTAGTAATGAGAATTCGATTTTCTCCTAAGGCTCGCCGTGAGGCCATGGTTAAGTCTAATTAACTAGCAAAACACTTAAAAAAAAAAATGATTATATTATCAATAATACTAGTTTTACTTTCAAACGCCGTCAATATAAGACGAGATATATCGATACTATTTAATAGGATAGCGATATTAATATTAATTTATTGTATTTTACATGATATCTCTTCTTTAGCTGTTGTAACTAAAGGAGTCGGTTTACATGGTGGTTTATTACTTATGACAAATATCACACAAATATTCCATATTTTTATCTTTTTAGTTAGTATATTAATATTACAATTAACTAGTTTTTACCCTAGAAAAGTATGAGTGTCAGAATATTCTTCTTTAAAAGATTTATTGTTATATAAATTTATTTATTATAACACAAAAATAATAAATAAAATGGGAGAACATTTTAAAATTATTGAATATCCTAAACAACAACAACCTGGGAAGTTGTTTCAATTATTAAGGGATAAACTGTCAAATTCCGGGGAAGCCCTAAAGCTTTTGATACCAAATCTGGTTGAATTATACCGTGGTGGATGAACTAATTACTCATGTATGGTAACAAGTCAAAAGATTCTTGAAAAAGGAATGGGTAATCGCGGATCTAAGTCAACAGTATTTGTGCGCAAGCTATATACTGTTGTAAAAGAGCAACGAGTAGACGGCAGTTGTAATGGGTTAGTAATTAATCCATTGTTAAGGTGTACTCTAAGAGGATTCGAAAGAATATCCTGATATGGAATCCCATCTAATCAAATTCTAATCAAACGCTATTATACAACTAATGATTCAAATACTAATATTGAATCAGAAATATCTACTATTAATAAAGAGAGTTTTAAATTAAATCCTTGATTTATAACAGGATTTACAGACGGAGATGGTTCATTCACTATTTCTACCTCTAAAAAGAAATCAGGTACAGGTTGAAAAATTCATCCTACATTTACTATTGGGTTGGATATAAAAGATTTAGACATTCTAATTCAATTTAAAGCTTACTTTAATGCTGGTAAAATCTACAAAAGTAAAAGAGGAATAATCTATTATACAATAGGTTCAACTAAAGATTTACTAAAACATGTTTTACCTCATTTTGATAAGTATCCTTTATCATCTCTTAAGTTGAAGGACTACTTAGTATTTAAGAGAATACTTCTTCTTATGCAGAAAGGGGAACATCAATCTTTATCTGGTTTGTTCAAAATCTTCTCTGAAAGAGCTAATTTAAATAAGGGATTACCTAAGGTCGTAGAAGAAGAATATCCTGATTTAAAACCTGCAGTGATTCCAGAACTTAAAATAGCCCCTACGATAAACCCTGACTGATTAGCTGGATTTATAACAGCTGAAGCATCTTTCTTTATTTCTATCTATCCAAGTAAAGATAGAAAAGTAGGATATGCAGTGAGTCTAGTATTTAGTTTAAGTCAACATGCTAAAGATTTAGATTTACTAAAAAGAATTGCGGATTCTTTAGAGTGTGGAATAGTAAGAAAACATAAATCTCGTGAAGCAGTCGAATTAGTTATTACTAAGTCAGAGGACATAAATCAAAAATTGACACCTCTTTTATCTAAACATACTCTATCAGGAGTAAAGTTATTAGATTTCGATAGATTTCAAAAAGCCTCTATTTTAATAAATAGTAAAGCACATTTAACATCTGAAGGTATTAAATTAATAAAAGATATTAAAGATACAATGTATAATAGAGGACTGTAGATTATCTTATTAATTTCACTAGGTTATGGGTACTGGCTATAATCTGTACCCTGACGGTGGGTTTAAGATAATCGATTAGAATTTGTATGATAAATCCATAATTATCGTTAATTATACTATTTGTAATTACAGGTGCAGTATTATTAATGTCAACTAATGATTTAGTATCTATTTTCCTGGCTATAGAATTACAAAGTTATGGTCTTTATATATTAAGTACTATATATAGAAATTCAGAACTATCTACTACAGGAGGTTTAATATACTTTTTATTAGGAGGATTAAGCTCATGTTTTATCTTATTAGGAACTAGTTTATTATATGCTAATTCAGGTACTACTAACTTAGATGGTTTATATATCATAACTAGTATAAGTGATCTTTCTACAAATTTATGATATACACCTTATTATATTAATCTTTCTTTAGTAATATTTACAATAGGATTCTTATTTAAAGTAAGTGCAGCACCATTCCATTTCTGATCACCTGAAAAAGGACTTAGGGAATCCTTATCAACATACGTTGGGTGTAAACTATCAAATTCCAGGGAACCCCTAAAGCTTCTGGTACTAAGCCATACATGAAAATGTATGAGTGGCTGAATTAACTACTCAGGTATAGTAACAAGCCAGAAGATGAGTGAAAACAAAATGGGCAATCGTGGATCTAAGTCAGTAATACATGAGACTAAACAGTCATGTATTATTGTAAAAGAGCAACGAGTAAATGGTAGTTGATGCGGTATTAATATACCGCATTTAAGATATACTCTACTGGGCTTCGGAAGAAGTTATCAAGTTAAAACCCTTTCTAACCAAATTATTCAAAGACAATTTTATTCTTCGGAGTCTAACCTAGATAATAGCCAACTGCGTCAGGATCCTTGATTTATCTCGGGATTCTCTGACGCAGAAGGATGCTTTATGGTTCTAGTACGTAAATCACCAAAAAGCAAACTAGGATGACAAATAGAGGCTAATTTCACAATTAATCTTCATGTAAGAGACCTAGATCTTTTAAAACTTATTCAGAGCTTTAGCATATTTCTTCGAAATCAGCCAGCCACTACTTTGGAGTTGGAAGAATAGGTAAAGAAAGAAATGGTTGTCGTGATTTTACAATAGGTTCTTTAGATCAAATAATAACCAAAGTAATACCTCATTTTGATAAATATCCTTTAAAAACTAATAAATATTCTGATTATTTATTATTTAAACAAGTTGTTATGATGATGCAACGTGGGGAACATTTAACAGCTGAAGGTTTACAAAAAATAATAGGTATTAGAGCTTCTTTAAATAGAGGATTAACCCCTTTACTATTAGAAGCCTTCCCTAATACTGTTGCTTTAGTAAGACCATTATTACCACCACTTAAAAATGTCAAATTAGTTGGCTTCGCCTACTCAATGAGTAGCTGGTTTTACGAGTGGTGATGGTTGTTTTAAAGTTAGTATTAGAGAATCTAAATTACATAAAAGAGGAAGTCGTGTAGTATTACTTTTTGTAGTAACTCAACACATTAGAGATGAATTATTATTGAAAAGTTTAGTAGATTTCTTTGGGTGTGTAGGCGAAGCCTCAAAACTTATTCTTATAAAGATTATATTGAGTTCAGATGTCAATCATTCAAAGATAATTATGAAAAGATTTTACCTTTTTTCGATAAATACCCTATCGTTGGCGTTAAATCTAAGGATTTCAAAGATTGAGCTAAAGTAGCTAAAATGATACAAACAAAAGTTCATTTAACTAACGAAGGTTTCGATCAGATTCGCCAAATAAGAACAGGAATGAATAAAGGTAGATATCTAAAATAGACTACTCTGGTTCATGCAGTATTTTTTTTCTTATAGTCCTTCGGACTCAGCAGGCTCTAAAATTACGAGCTTGCTAGTGCTCCGAAGGAAGCACTACCCGATTATATAAAGTTGTTCTTTTCTTTAATTTGGACGATAAATTTTACAGTCGTCATGTGGACGTATATGACGCTATACCTACAATAGTAACAACATTCGTGGCTATAATAGCCAAAATTTCTATATTTATATTATTATTACAATTAGTGTATTATACTAACAGTAGTTTTTCAGAAATGAGTTGAACATTTATTTTACTAATAAGTTCACTATTCTCATTAATAATAGGAACTGTGGTAGGTTTAACTCAATTTAGAATTAAAAGATTATTTGCTTATAGTACTATATCTCACGTAGGATTTATACTTTTAGCATTAGGTATATCTAGTGTTGAATCTACTCAAGCATTTATATTCTATTTAACACAATATTCTATAAGTAATTTAAATGCATTTGTTATATTAATAGCTATAGGGTTCTCTTTATATTGTTATATAAGTGAAAACAAAGAACATGAAGAATTAATGGACAAAAACAATTCACCTGCCAAGAGGTCTAGGAAACTTCTATATAGGGTATTATGGCCAAACTCCGGGGACGTCCTAAAGCTTCTGGTACCAAGCTGTAGTCGAAAGGCTACAAGTGGATCAATTAATCACTGATGTACGGTAACAAGCCATAAGATAATCGAAAGAGCAATGGATTACCGTGGATCTAAGTCAACAGTACGTGTGCGCAAGCTATATACTGTTGTAAAAGAGCAACGAGTAGACGGTCATAGATGTATTAATTTAATGCATTTAAGGTATGCTCTAATGGGTTTCGAAAGAAATTATCAAATCAGAATCCTTTCTAAACAATTAATTATGCCTTCCTTGAGAAGATCATATACTTCTCTATCTGTAAATCCTAATTTGAAATCTACAGCCACCGGTACCCTAAACCCTTTATTCTTAACTGGTTTCTCCGACGCTGAATCTAATTTTACTGTGAGAATATTTAAGAGTAATACAGTAAAAGTAGGGTGATGTGTACAACCTGTATTCCAAATCGAATTACACAAAAAAGATCTTAATGTATTAGAAAAAATTTCTTCATTCCTAGGGGTAGGTAAAATTTACCATAAAGAAGAATCTTCTATATATATGGTACAATCTTTAAGAGATATAGATGTAATAATAAACCACTTTGAAAAATATCCTCTCTTAACCAAAAAATTGGAGGATTTTCAATTGTTCTCTCAAATTGTTACTTTAATTCATAAAAAAGAACATTTGACTATTACAGGTTGACATAAAATTATATCTCTTAGAGCTTCTATGAATAAGGGTCTTTCTACCTTTATGAAAACTACGTTTCCTGATATTATTCCAGCTACAAGACCAAGTCGTTCAGACGAAGAGTTAATAAACTCTAAGATTGATCCTTATTGAATGGCAGGTTTTGTAGCAGGAGAAGGGTGTTTTAGTATTAGAATTACTAAATCGTTAACTTTAAAAACAGGATATCAAGTACAATTAAGGTTTAATGTAACTCAACATTCTATCGATAAGGTATTTATGAATAGCTTAGTTGCCTTCTGAGGTTGTGGTAAAGTGTTTTTAAGATTTAGAGAGAATAAAGTGGATTTTCAAATCCTAAAATTAAAAGATCTGACCGATAAAGTTATTCCTTTATTCCAAAGTATATCTTTACAAGGTGTAAAATCAAAAGATTTTGCCGATTTTTGTAAAGCAGTTGATATAATGAAAGTAAAGGGCCATTTAACTAACGAAGGTTTAGATCAAATACGTAGATTAAAAGCAGGTATGAATAGAGGTAGAGAATAATTTGGTTATGCATAGTCCATATCCCCCCCCACTTCGTCGTAGACGAAGTCTCGGGATTAGTAGCCTTCTGATGAGTAGTCCTTCGGACTCAGAAGGCTACTAATCCCACCGAAGGGGGGATATGGACTACTCATCAGCAAGCTATATCCCCCCTTCGGTGGGATAGACGAAGTCTCAGCAGGCTAAGGAATAAAAAAAAATATATTTTTTTTTATACTAAGCAAGCTAGCCTTCATAGCAAGCTCTTCTGTGCTTCTGTGCGAAGCATACAGAAATATGCATAACTTTATTAACTTATGTATAATTATTTGTAAGATAAATCTGACCGCCGTGATACAATTAGTAACTCAACTGAAAGGATATTTTTATATAAATCCTTTCTTAGCTATAAGTTTAGCTATTACTATCTTTTCATTTGTAGGAGTTCCTCCTTTAATAGGATTCTTTGGAAAACAAATGGTGTTAAGTGCAGCCTTAGATAAAGGTCTTATCTTCTTATCTTTAATCGCAATATTAACTAGTGTAATAGGAGGAGTTTATTATTTAGGTATAGTAAAAGAAATGTTCTTTAGTTTACCTGAATATAAAATAAATCCATTATTAGAAACTCTTACCTTAAGAGGTAATGTTGTAGATGATAATCAAAAAATAATTAAACAATTAAAGTTTAACTATAAAAATATAGCTATATCAAGTCCGATTTCTTTTGTAATTTCTATAATTACACTTGTTATTCTATTATTTTTATTTATGAACAAAGAATGACTAAGCATGGGTAAATAAAAAAATACCATTCTCTGTAATGAATAAATTAAAAAGAATAACTTTATTATTATTCCGAATTAGGAATACTTCAACGCGGGGGCTCAGACTAATCCTCTTGAAGTAAAACAGTGCCGCCTTATAGGAAGTGATTACAGCTTCTGAATAAGATTCGTTACCTAAGCTAGTCCTTAGTATTCAAATAATTAATAAATAATCATGAAAAATTACAAATTTAACGAGCTCGCCGTTTTAAGAATAAACTTAGATAAACTAAGATTTTTTTCTACACATACCGTTAGAAGTAGACAAGCTGTAAACATAGAACATATCAATAATTATATTTCAAATATTAATAACAATGACGACGAAGTCGTACCAATAAATCCTTGATTTGTTACAGGATTTACGGACGCTGAAGGTTCTTTTATGATCCATTTAGAAAAGAATAAGGATAAATGGAGAGTAAGACCTACATTCCAAATTAAGTTAGATATAAGAGATTTATCTTTATTGGAAGAAATAAAAATATATTTTAATAATACAGGTTCAATCAATACTTCTAACAAGGAATGTGTATACAAAGTAAGATCTTTAAAGGATATATCTATAATAATATCTCATTTTGATAAGTATAATTTAATTACACAAAAAAAAGCTGACTTTGAGTTATTCAAACTAATAATTAATAAATTAAATAGCCAGGAGCATTTAAGTTATGAAGTAGGCGCCACAGTTTTACAAGAAATTATTAGTATTCGTGCTTCAATGAACTTAGGTTTATCATCATCAGTTAAAGAAGATTTTCCACATATTATACCGGTAATAAGACCTTTAATTGAAAATATGGTAATACCTCATCCTGAGTGGATGGCCGGATTTGTATCTGGAGAGGGTTCTTTTTCTGTGTATACTACATCAGATGATAAATATGTGTCATTGAGTTTTAGAGTTTCTCAGCATAATAAAGATAAACAACTATTGAAATCTTTCGTAGATTTTTTTGGTTGTGGAGGGTTTAATTACCATAATAAAGGTAATAAGGCTGTAATTTTTGTTACTAGAAAATTTGAAGATATTAATGATAAGATTATTCCATTATTTAACGAATATAAAATTAAAGGTGTTAAATATAAAGATTTTAAAGACTGATCCTTAGTAGCTAAAATGATAGAATCAAAAAGTCATTTAACTACGAATGGATATAAAGAAATATGTAAAATAAAAGAAAATATGTAGGCTTCGCCTCATCATATAGAAAGAGTTCTGTAAATTAAAATTTGTCCTAGCTTTGCTAGAAAATATGAATTGCCCCCTTGATAATACATTATGTATTGCATTGAAAATTGGATAAATTGCAAGAAGATTTATTAGTATAACCAGCTAATTAAATATTTGCAGCGAAGTTTAGTTTAATTAAAACTAAAACCGTTCAACGACTAATTTACCCTATTTTTTGATTATTAGAGCTCTAGTGCTAATTTCGGCTCAATATCCCTCCGGGATTAGAAATATGCACTAGCCTTAATTATAAAAAAAAATCGTAAAATAAAATCCAATATTACTTTAAGTAAGTAATAATGACATAGTCTGAACAATATAGAAATATATTGAAATATTAATAAGTCGGGACGATAGCTTCGCCCCTTCTTATTAATAATTAACAATCTTGACCATATTGGTACAAATTTTATTTAATAATTAAATGAGTAGTGTAACTTTTCTTTTTGTTTTTGTTACTATTTTAACAATAGTTTTTTTACTTCTTAATTTCATACTTGCCCCTCATAACCCTAAAAATTGTATCGGGAAATCAATAAATTGGGGAAAACTGCCAAATTCCGGGGAACCCCTAAAGCTTCTGGTACTAAGCCATATATGAAAATGTATGAGTGGCTGAATTAATTACTCAGGTATAGTAACAAGCCAGAAGATGAGTGAAAACAAAATGGGCGATCGTGGATCTAAGTCAGTAATACATGATACCAAACAGTCATGTATTATTGTAAAAGAGCAACGAGTAGACGGTAGTTGTAATGCGGGTAAATCCGCATTATTAAAGTGTACTCTAGTGGACTTCAAAAGAAGTTATCAGATCAAAATCCCTTCTAACCCTATAATTTTAACAAGAAATTTTTCTACACTAGTAGGTGAGCTAGCTTCGCTAGAACAAAGTTCCCTCCCCCCTAAATTAGATCCTTCATACGTTACTGGATTTACAGATGGTGAAGGTTCTTTTATATTAACAATAATAAAAGATAACAAATATAAATTAGGTTGACGTGTAGCATGTAGATTTGTAATAAGCTTACATAAAAAAGATTTAGTGTTATTAAATAGTTTAAAAAACTTTTTTAACACTGGTAGTGTCTTTCTTATGGGTAAAGGTGCTGCACAGTATCGTGTTGAATCTTTAACAGGTTTATCTATTATAATTAACCATTTTGATAGATATCCTTTAAATACTAAAAAACAAGCAGATTACATGTTATTTAAGCTAGCTTATAATTTAATTATAAACAAAAGTCATCTTACGGAAAAAGGATTATCAGAACTTGTTTCTTTAAAAGCTGTTATGAATAACGGTTTAAAGGATGAATTAAAAATTGCTTACCCTAACATCACTCCTGTATTAAGACCTGAAATTCCATTATCTCTTAATATAGATCCTCTTTGATTAGCAGGATTTACAGACGCCGAAGGTTGTTTTAGTGTTGTAGTATTTAAATCTAAAACATCTAAAATCGGAGAAGCGGTAAAATTAAGTTTTATTATAACTCAAAGTGTTAGAGATGAGTTTTTAATAAAAAGTCTAATTGAATATTTAGGATGTGGTTATACAAGTTTAGATGGTAGAGGTGCAATTGATTTTAAAGTATCTGATTTTTCTAGTCTAAAAAATATTATTATTCCATTTTATGATAAATATTACATACATGGTAATAAAAGTTTAGATTTTAAAGATTTTAGTAGAGTTGTAACACTGATGGAAAATAAAAAACATTTAACCAAACAAGGACTAGATGAAATAAAAAAAATCCGTAATGCAATGAATACAAATAGATAGAGCTTGCGTAGTCCCCCTTCGGCGGAGAAGTCTCTTCGTGTATTCCATATCCCTTTGGTTAGACGAAGTCTCAGCGAGCTAAGGAATCAGCAAGCTCCGAATATTAATTATAAGCACACACGCACTAAATTCATATGTTAAAATTATAGGTAAGAGAAATTTGATTTAAACGTATCAAGAAAAATATAGTATTTTTGAATGTGGTTTTCATAGTTTCCTTGGTCAAAATAGAACTCAATTCGGTGTTAAATTCTTCATATTTGCATTAGTTTATCTTCTTCTAGATTTAGAAATATTAGTAATATATCCATATGGTATAAGCGTTTATGAAAATGGTATTTATGGATTAATAGTAGTGCTAATTTTTATTGGTATAATTACAGCAGGATTTGTATTTGAATTAGGTAAAAATGCATTGAAAATAGATAGTAGACAATCCAATAATTATTTTTATAAATCAAAAAAATTTATTAATATGTTTACTGAACATAAGTAGTATTCCAGTAGACGGCTATCCGACCGAGCTTGCGAGCTTGCCCCTTCGTGAAACGAGTAGTCCTCCTTAGCCTGCGTACCCGAGACTTCGTCTGTATTTCATATCCCTTACGGGATCAGAAATTAGACGAAGTGGGTCCGCCTGGGATACGACGAGTACACTTCGTTAGGGGACTATTAAAAAGTATAAAAGTATGAAAGCGTGAACGGGGTATAGGCGAAGCCTCGAACTTTGTTCCAGGCGCAAGCTTCGCTAGAGAAAAAAAAAATACCCACACGCACACTTGTTAAACTATTACATATACTAACCTCCACCCTAATAGCCTCCTTAATATATTAATTTGTGAAGTTTAATAGTGAGTGCGATCGATATCACCTACATTTCATTAGGGAATCAGGAGGCTCGAGCCCCGGGGGGGGCAACTCGATATAAACTTCTAACAGGACGATAGTAGCTTCGCTAGGGAAAAATAATAAGAGTAGTAGGCATATTTCTCCGAAATCATGAGTCCGAAGGACTACTACTGCCTATTCTTATTTTTTTTTACGAGTATTTCCTCCGAAGGATGGAAATCGCGCCGAAGGGGGTCGCTATTTAAGGATACTTAATAGTCCGGTCCATTAAGAGTTATTTTAAAAATAAACTAAAACCTTTTACTATGTATATCAATAGACCCCGATGTTAGATTTAGTAACCATTATGGTTGAAGCCTCAAAGCTTATTGGAGCCGGTTTAGCAACTATAGGTCTAGCGGGGGCTGGAGTAGGAATAGGTGTAGTGTTTGGGTGTCTAATTATAGGTGTGGCTAGAAATCCTTCTTTAAAAAATCAATTATTTTCATACTCTATATTAGGGTTTGCTTTCTCAGAAGCAACTGCGTAGAGGCAAATAGCGCAGTATAAAGAGGGTGAATTGCAAAGAGGACATAATATTTATTATGTAAATTTGCAGCGAAGTTTAATATAATACAATAATATATATTAAAACCGTTCAACGACTAGTAGATGAGTAAAGTATTAACAATAATTCTACGATCAGCGCCCTCATATTTTATATTATAAAATATAAGACATAGTCTAGATAAGAGAGAAATCTCTTAATATTTAAAGTATATATGGCTTTTTATTTAATCTTAAAATTCAATTTTATATGTAGAAAAATCTCGACTAAAATTAATAACACCACATTTAATTCGCCAAGTAGTCAAAATCCTATTAAAACGTATTATGACCCTTTAAATGAAAGAGAAATAATACGTAAAGATAATAATGGGAAAATCGGGGTATATGTTTGACAAAATAAAATCAATAACAAAATGTATGTAGGTAGTGGTGATCCTTTATATTTAAGATTAAGTGATTATTATCAACTTTGATATCTTAAACATAAAGATAATCTTTATATAGTTAGATCTCTAAATAAGTATTCTATGAGTAGTTTTATATTACATATTATGGAGTATAGTGATTCAGATAATGTTATTAAATGTGAACAAAAATGAATCGATATTTTAAAACCTGAATATAATTTAACACCTTTAGCGGGTAGTACTAAAGGATTTAAACATAGTTTAGAGGCTAAAGATAAAATGAGAATAGCTGCTACAGGTAGAAAGCATACAGATGAAGTTAAAGATCTTATGAGTAAAAATCGTCAAGGTTTAAACAATAGTTTTTATAATAAAACACATACACCCGAGACTATAGAGAAATTAAGAAATATAGCTCAAAATAGAACTCATCTTCCTGTTAAAGGGTTAGATGTAGAAATAACAGATATTGAAACTAAAATTACTACTACTTATAGTAGTGTAAGAGAAGCAGCTAGTTACTTAAACTCGGATATTAAAACATTATTAAGAAGAGAAAAATCTCAGTTAATAAAAGGTACCAATAAGCCATATAAAAATAAATATATTATTACCATAATAAGAGGTAATAATTAAAAAAAAAGTATTTGCTTTAATGATGGCTTTATTATTATTATATGTTGTATAATAATATTTTTATAGCGGAGCGTGTGTATTTTTTTCGAGCTTACTAGTACTAATACCCTAATTCCCTAACGAAGTGTATCCCTACACTTCGTTAGGGAATAGGATACACTTCGTTAGGAATACACAAATTCAGAAGGCTAAAGAGGAAAAAAAAATTTTTTAGTCTTAGCTAGCTTGGACTAATTATTTTACCCCTTCCCCCCTCGTGGGGGGGGGGGGGGGGTGAGCTCTCGTTCACGAGAGCTTACTCCTTCCCCTCTTAGGGTTTTATATTTCTAGCTATAGCGAGGAGCTTCGTTCCTCGCTATAGCTATATAAAGCTAAAAGCTAAAGCTAGCTATATAACAGGCGGCAATTCTATTATACTTATACTACAGCAACTGCTGTACCTTTGCATGGCTGGCTGTATATAGCCAGCAGCTGCTATATAACTAATTACAAGTATTGCTTATATAAGCAGCAGGTCGGCTATAAGCTGTATATATAGACATATAATTAGAAATTTTATATTAAAAATTTATATATGAAACATTTATTTAATACATTTATTAATTTTGATGCACCTATGCCTTGAGGTATATATTTCCAAGACAGTGCGACACCTCAAATGGAGGGATTAGTGGAACTTCATGATAATATCATGTACTATTTAGTTTTAATTTTATTTGCTGTAGGATGAATATTATTTTCTATAATGAAAAATTTTGCATCAACTAAAACACAAATATCACATAAATACTTAAATCACGGTACATTGATCGAATTAATATGAACTATCACTCCTGCAGTTATATTAATATTAATAGCTTTCCCTTCTTTCAAATTATTATATTTAATGGATGAAGTTAATGACCCTTCTATGACTATTTTAGCTGAGGGGCACCAATGATATTGATCATATCAGTACCCAGATTTCATAGATTCAAATGAAGAATTTATAGAATTTGATTCTTATATAGTACCAGATTCTGATTTAGAAGATGGAGGATTAAGAATGTTAGAGGTTGATAACAGAGTAATAGTTCCTGAATTAACACATATAAGATTTGTAATAACATCTGGTGATGTTATTCATAATAAATAGTAATGATTATCTATTTAGAGTGAAAAAGAGCCAAACTCCGGGGAAGCCCTAAAGCTTTAGTAACCAAAGCAACAAGGAAACTTGTTGACTGGCTTGATTAATGACTCAAGGTATGGTAATATCACTAAAGATGAAGGTATGATTAGATTTATACTTGAAATGGGTAATCGCGGATCTAAATCAGTAATTTATGATATAGTAATATGGGTAGCTTTTTACAGGGGATTACGCCATGGGCGTAATACACCGTAGGAGTATCTACATAATATTATAGCTTATACAGGGTTACTGTAAAAGAGCAACGAGTAGACGGTTCTTCAGTATCTATACTGTAAGGTGTACTCTAGTCGCCGGGAAACCGGTTCTTGGGAGAACTAAGTAACCCAAGATTAAAGTTACCACTTAACTGTCCTACACTGCATAAGCTAAGTGATAACCCCTGTATGTTTCGTGGTGCGAAATTAAACTACTATATTAATTATTTTATAGTTGGGGTTTTCTTTATTCTTTATATGATTTTCTTTTCAAAGGCTAAATCTTTCATTGTTCATCTCATGTTCAAGCTTGCTTATTATAATAGCAAGTATGTAAGCTATAAATTAACTCAGATTATTTCTATTTTCTTAGGTCAATATATGAGCTATATTTCTGTAGCTGAATACGATAAAGGTAGATCTCCAGCTTATGCTGGTACGAGAGCACCTTTTAATATTAATTTAAGTAGCCAAGTTAAATTCTATAGTACAACACCTAATAAAACGACTTACAAAGATTCTAAAGATATTACTGCAGATGTATTAAATAAACTACTAAAAAATCAGAAAGTTTGTATAACAGAAGCTGAGTTATCTAGGCTTAAAGCTATACCTGGTGTTAGATTTGATTTACCTTTAAATGAACAAACTATTAGTGCTTTTGAAAGTTTAGTAGGTAAACCTAACACCAGAGGTATAAAAGCAGGTGTTTATATATTTACACACATTGCGTCAGGTGCTAAGTATGTAGGTTCTAGTAACAGTCTATCTAGAAGACTAGACCAATATTTCTCTTCTAAGCATTTTAACCAGAAAAATTCAGGTTTACTTCTACCTTTAATTAAAAAAGAAGGTTTTGAGGCGTTTAGATTAGAAGTTATGGTTATGCCGGATAATATAGGCTTAGAATTCAATACATCAAATAATTTAAATTTTAATTTTTCTTACTTATTTTTAGAGCAGTACTACTTATTACAGGATAAATTTAATCTTAATACCCAAAGAATAGTTAATTTTAGGGTTGATCAAGGTAAGACTGTGTATCTTTATAGCTTAGATGGTAAAATTTTATATTATTGCGGTTATTCTTTAAATGAAATTAAAGGTGTTTTAGGAATACATTTTGTTACTTGCACTAATTGTATAAAAACTGGTGAGAGTTATTTAGGTTTTTTTAGAATATCAACCGATCGTTTAGTTGGCTCAGAGAAAACCAAACTGAGTTTACAAGAATTGTTGAATTTAATAGAGATGAAAAAGAAAGAAGCGCTAGAGAAAAGTTCCAGATCTAAATTTAGTAAAGCTGTAGTTATTCGAAAGGAAGATGAGGAAAAAACACTTGAATTCCCTAGTATAACTTTGACTATTAAGTATCTAAACAGCATAGGTATATCTGCAGATAGAAATCAGTTAGCTAAACATTTAGATACTAATAAATCATATAAAGGATATATTTTTTCAAAAGCTTAAATGTAGGAGTTTTAAAACTTAATAATTTAAGTGTTCGTCTTTTGCTTGTCCATCTTTAGGTATAAAATGTGATGCTTACCCAGGTAGATTAAACCAAGTATCAGTTTTCATAAATAGAGAAGGAGTATTCTATGGTCTTTAATACATGGCCAAAACTGTAGTGAACCTATGGTTATAAATCATCAAATTGCGGGAACACCCTAAAGAAATCTTAACCAAGTAAGTATGGTAACATAACTTATGGCACAGGTAATGACTCGTGGTACGGTAAAATCAAGATTTATTATTCAATGGGCAATCCGCAGCCAAGTACCAATTGTAGAAGTAAGCTTTTATTTGGTATGCAGTTCATCGACTAGATGGTGGTTGGTATTATTAGTATTAATAATGCTTAAGATATAGTCAGACCCTACCCGAAAGGGTACAGAAAAGTATGAGTCTTTTACCGTATTTTTTGTTAATTAGATATAATAGAGGTTATTATATTTAGGGACCCTACAATAGTTTGCTAAACTTATTTTTAATGTAAGCGCTTAAAGGTGATATAAATCACTTATTTTCCCTAAACTGTTGTAACATTGCATGGTACAACTAGTAGAAGTGTTTTTAATAATCACTTGTTATCTGATAAGCGTATAGGACTAAGTACTATAGCAGCTTTACCTTTAACAAGACATTTTAGTTCAATCAGATCTTTAGTCAATAATTCTGAAGCTTTAGCTTCAGATCATATTAATAGTGGAAAACCTACTACTTTATCCGTAATTAATAAAGTATTACTCAATCAAAATTTAGTAGTTACTGACTCTAAATTAAAAGAATTATTAAAAGTTGAAGGTGTAGAAATAGAACTTCCTATATCTACACCGAAGGGTAAGGAGCTTTTAGCTGAATTAACAGGTAAATCTAAGTATAAAGGTTTCTCTGGTGTATATATGTTTATACATAAAAATACAGGTGATAAATATGTAGGTTCATCCAACCTACTAAGACGTAGAATGGACTACTATTTTAACGGAGATTATCCTTTAGCAGGTAAATTTTTACCTTTACTATATAAAGAAGGACTAGAAGCTTTTAAATTAAGAATATTTAAGTTAGATAGTAATAAATTTAGCAGTCAAGACGCTTTAATATTAGAACAATTTTATTTATTAGATAAAGAATTTAACCTAAATACATTAAGAGTTGTTAACGCTGGATCTTCAAAAGGTGATCCTGTATATGTTTATGATCTAACTTGCAGTATTCTTTATTATCACGCTAAATCTAGAATTGAATTAAAAAGAGTATTAAATATACACACTGAAACTAGTAAAAAGTATGTAGATTCTAAATTACCTTATCTTAATAAGTTCTTATTATTAAGCTATCCTATACCTACAGCTTTAACTAGCGATATTTCTTTAGAAGAATTATTAGGTATAATGCAAGATGAAAGAAAAGATACTTATAAGTTAGGTACTCGTACAAGTATTCCAGTAGAATTAGAGATTAAAGAAGGAAATACATTTGTGAGCGAAGCTTCCAAAGGTCATACTTTAAAATTTGATTCTTTAACTTCTTGTATGGAATATTTAAGAGGATTAGGATTAATAATTAAAAGAGACACTCTAACTAAATACATAAAAATTGAAAAAGTGTTTCATAATTTCTTATGTAAATACTCTGATAAAACTTTACCTAAAAACTTTGACGAAATAGGATTAATAATTGATGAATATAAAAAGTTAAAAGTAGATACAGATTCATTAATAATTAATAGAAAAAATAAACCTATATTAGTTAAAGGAGGCGCGAAGCTCCATATGGATAAAGAATTTGACAGTATAACTGAGGCAATTAAACACTTTGATAATTTAAACATAAAATTAGATAGCAAAACTTTATATCTTCGTTTAAAAGACGGAAAAATATATAAAGATTATTATTTTACTTATAAATAATGATAAGTTCAATATAATCTTTACTAACATTAAAAAATTAGTAGGGAATCGCAATGTTCAGAAATATGTGGAATTCTTCACAGTTCAATGCCTATAGTTATAGAATCTGTAAATATAGATAAATTTGTGCATTGACTATATTCAGTTTAATAGTGCGAGTGTCGCAAACGGCGAACTAGGATTGCCCTATTCCCTATTCCCGGCTACGCCGGGAATAAGCAAGCTCTAAAATAAAGTTCTTTATTTTTTTGATTGCTGGATTTTAGAGCCTGCTGATTCCCGCCTTCGGCGGGAATAAGTATTGCGCCGACCTATACCAGGCGCAAGCTCGAAAAAAATATCCGTAGGAATAGTCTACGCGCAAGCTTTTCGCTATGGAGAAGGGCTAGCTTCGCTAGAGAATACGTGGCCCCTTCTTTATTTTTTTTTTTATTTATCGCTAGCTGAAGCTTCTCTGCTCCTACGGAGAGCTTGCTTATTCGTGAAACGAATATTCGGAGAAAATTAGCCAGCGACCCCGTGCTTAAATTTGGAGGAGCTAGCCGATTTCTTCAAAACCGGCAAGCTAGCGCTACTTATTAAAAAAAGGGATATTAGTTTAATGGTAGAACAAGATGGTACGGTCATCTTGATTGTAGTTCAAGTCTACAATATCCTTAGTATAGTTATAGGTAATTTGGAGGCGCATATTTAAGTGTAGCATATTCCCGAGCTCGCTAGTGCTAATTTCGAAGAAATATGCACTACTCCCTATTCGAGGGGTATTTTTTTTTTCTTCGATATAGGCGCAAGCGACCCCTTACTCGGGGAAAAAAATCGCGCAAGCATATCCATATCCCTCCGGTTAGACGAAGTCTCAGCAGGCTAAGGGTAGCGCTAACTCTAGCAATAAAAAAAAATAAATAGAGAGCTTGCTATGAAATACACCACGCTACTTATTTTAAATCAAAAGGATATTAGTTTAATGGTAAAACTAGATGTTTCGGCCATCTTGATGGCAGTTCAAGTCTGCAATATCCTTAGTACAATTATAGGTAATTTTGTTTATCAATAGTTATACTTATAATTATGGGTTTGCTATACATAGCTTGCGTATATATACTAGCTTACTATAGTGAGGCTAATAAAGGCGGGCGAGCAAAGGTGCGGCTGATTAGGGGGGGGGGGGGGCTAGCCATATTTCTTCGAATATTCGTTTCACGAATCAGCCAGCTCGCCTAGAACGAAGTCCCTTGAAAAAAAAATAGGTTTTTTTTACTATCCGCCCCCTGCTACTCGCACGCAGACTAGGTAAAGATCATAATTATAGGTGGGGCGGCTGCTTTATAGTAAGCTAGCCCACCACCGAACAATTAGTAGTTTTAGATAAAATATGAATTTAACTTTAGTACTTTTTTTAATAGGAATCTTAGGGTTTGTATTTAATAGAAAAAATATAATATTAATGCTTATTTCTATAGAAATAATGCTATTATCTATAACATTCTTAATATTGGTAAGTTCTGTTAATATCGATGATATAATAGGACAAACGTATGCCATTTACATTATTGTTGTTGCTGGTGCAGAATCTGCTATCGGTTTAGCTATTTTAGTAGCTTTTTATAGACTTTCGTCTCTTAAATTTAACCATCTATCCTTTAGTTATGCAAAAGCCAGTAAATTACCTGCTGTAAACTTAATAAAATGGCTAGCGCAGCCAGCAGCTCCATCTGTAGGAATAAGAAATTATTCTACAGTATGTTCTTCTAATTGTAAAAATAATTCAATTGACCCTTGATTCATTACTGGGCTTTTTGATGCTGAAAGTTCTTTTGTAGTTACTATTTTAAAAAATCCTAGATACAAAACAGGATGAAATGTTCAAGCAAGATGAGGCTTCGCCTACCAAATAAAAATGCATGAAAGAGATAGAGATTTAATGACTCAAATTCAAAAATTCTTTGGAGGTATAGGGTATATATCAAACCCTAATAAAAATACTACTGTAGAATTTAGAGTTAGTACTATGAACGATCTAGTTAATGTAATTATACCTCATTTTGATAAAGAGCTAGCGCCACCACTGTTAACTAAAAAATACTCTGACTATGTGTTATTTAAAAATATTCTTAAATTAATGTTAGAAAAAAACCATAGTACTTTAGAGGGAATACAAAAAATAGTTAATATTAAAGCATCTATGAGTTTAGGTTTATCTGATGTACTGAAAGGTGCTTTCCCTGAAACTATGCCAATAGTAAAAGAGGGGGCGAATTATATCAAGGATATCCCTCAAGAATGAATGGCTGGGTTTTCAACAGGAGGTGCGTAGCTCCAAATTTCTTTATTACTATTCAAAATTCTAAAACTAAGAGTGGTATAGCTGCCTCATTACGTTTTTCTATAGCTCAAGATTCTAGAGATTTATCTTTATTAGAAAGCTTTGAAAATTTCTTTGGTTGTGGGTATGTGGCTAAATATCAAAATCGTGCAGTTTGTGAATTTATCGTTACAAAAATTGATCATATAGTTAATAATATAATTCCTTTTTTTGATGAACATAGTATAAGAGGGTCAAAATATCCAGACTTCTTAAACTTTAAAAGTGCTGCTTTAATTATTAAAAATCCAGAGCATTTAATCCTACGGCAGCAGGCTAGAAGAAGGATTAAAACAAATTTTACAATTAAGAAATAAAACTACAGTGCAGGTTAATACTGAAACTAAAAATAATCATGGGCATTATTAGGGCCCCAGAGAAATTAGTACGCTCCGCTAAAAAAAGGTGGAGTGAACCTTCACCTAGTCTTTATATAAAGGCAAAATCTTCAAATTGCGGGAAACTCTTAAAGACAAATCTACCAAGTTAATACAGTAATGTAATTAATGGAACAGGTAATGACTCGTTGTAAGGTAAAAACGATTTGTATAAAGAAATGCAATAGATAATCCGCAGCCAAGTACCAAAACACTTATAATTACCGGTATGCAGTTCATCGACTAAATGGAGGTTGGTAAATAATTACTAGTCCTACGGACCAGCAAGCTCTAATTATTTGCTTAAGATATAGTCAGGCATAACTTAAAGGTTATGGAATATCCCCAGCCCACCTAAGGGAATTAAATTCCTATGGTAAAGGGGAGAAAACGAAGAGGAAGTATTGCGTATCTGGTCTGTATACCTGGAACGTTTAGAGATACGCATTATTTTATAATGTATATCTTAAGGGGTAGAATTTAAAGGTAAAACTTGATGACTATAATATCATAAAAGTTGTAGTTCAATTCTACAATACCTCTAGTCTAATTTAATTATTATACTAATAGAGCCATAAATTATGGTTCCCGAACAATTTGTTATATTAAATAAAAATATGAGTTTAACCTTATTACTTTTTTTAATAGGAATCTTAGGATTCGTATTTAATAGAAAAAATTTGATACTTATGCTTATTTCTATAGAAATAATGCTATTATCTATAACATTCCTAATATTGGTAAGTTCTGTTAATATCGATGATATAATAGGACAAACGTATGCCATTTACATTATTGTCGTTGCCGGTGCAGAATCTGCGATCGGTTTAGCTATTCTAGTAGCTTTTTATAGATTAGCTTCACATTATGCTCCAGGTAGTATTAATAGAGCTTCAACTTCTAATATTCAATCACTCAACAGAGTTTCAGACTTAAGAAAGGTAAATTCTTATCCTTTCAAAGTTCCCGGTACTTTTATTAGAAATTACTCTACTACAAGAGTAATGAGCTTACATCCTTGATTTGTCACAGGTTTCACAGATGCTGAAGGTTGTTTTTGAATAGGTGTAAGAAATGATCCTAGAAATAAAACAGGATGATGTGTTCAAGCTTTTTTCCAGATTGCATTACATAAAAAAGATGTAGCACTCTTAAACAACATACAAAGTTATTTCGGTGGAATTGGTACTGTGGCTGTGAGAGGTGAGAGATGTTATTTTATAGTAAGTTCTTTAAAACAAATTATAAAAGTTATTATCCCTCACTTTGACGCTCATCCTTTAATCACAAATAAATTGGTAGATTATAGATTATGAAAATCTATTATTTCTATAATGGAAGCTAAAAGACATTTAACTGTGGAAGGGTTAAATGAAATAATAAGAATGAAATCATCCTTAAATTTAGGTTTATCTGATGAGATCCAGGACGCTTTTGCAGAAACTCTTTCTACTAATCCAAACCAAGAAAGGTCATGGAACCCTGCAGAATCTATACCACATGGAATGTGAATGGCTGGATTTACATCAGGGGAGGGCTCTTTCTTTGTTAATATATTCAAATCAACTCATCACAGGGTGGGATATCAGGTAAGATTAGGGTTTGAAATAGCTCAACATATTAGGGATGAATTAACTATGGCAACTTTTACTTCTTTCTTTAACTGCGGTATCATAAGTAGATACTCAGAAGATATGGTAAAGTATAGATGTACTAAATTTTCAGATCTAAACATCCTAATTATCCCTTTCTTTAAGGAATACTTACCGTTAGGTAATAAATTGTTAGACTTCGAAGATTTTGGTAAAGTTGCTTTATTATTAGAGAATAAAGCACATTTAACTGAAGAAGGTCTAAATAGTATCCGTAAAATAAAAGCGGTGGCGTGCCTCATGAATAGTTTACGTAAGTAGAAATTTGATATTTCATATCCCTACGGGATCAGAAATTAGCAAGCTACCACCGGAGAGTTTGCTATGAAGAGGTTCGCCCCCCACAGTAAGGGTCGGAGCCAACAAAGTTCCGACCCTTCCTGTTGGCTAACCTTATCACTAAACTCTTTAGGAAGGGTCTATTTCATATCCCTACGGGATCAGAAATTAGCAAGCTAGCCATTAAATAAATATTCCTTAGTTAATTTGAATAAGGTAAGGAATAAGTTAAGCTAATCCCACGGTGTTTTGTGAGTTAATGTAAGTTATTTGATTTGAATTATAGTAGTACTTGAGTTATTTATTAAGAGGTAGAAGCCTAAAATAATTAAACCAAATAGAATAAAACCTTGATCTAAAAAGGGGAAACGAACTTTCCTCTAGTCTTTGCTAATCCCAAAGGCGAAACCTTCAAATTGCGGGAAGCACCTAAAACTATTTCAACCAAACCATCATGGTAACATAGATGGTGGCACAGGTAATGACTCGTGGTATGGTAAAATCGAAATAGAAAACAGTTAACGAGCTAGCGCCATAAATAATTGTTTAAGGTTAATCTGCAGCCAAGCACCTTTTACAACATAAATAAACTTAAGGTGTGCAGTTCATCGACTAAACGTAGGTTGGTAAATAATATCCAGCAAGGGCCGGTTAATTAAAAGGAGATTTTTTTCGTAATAATCTATTTTTAACTAGGTTTTTATTTAAATGTAATCTTAAGATATATTATTAAATAAACTCTGAATTAATATTTCTCCGAAATCACGTGGGCTGGTGGACAAAGTTAGGTTCAGCAGCTGAAGTGGAATATTATTTGCTTAAGATATAGTCAACCGCTTAATATGCTTATTTATACATAAATATAAAAAAACATATTAAGTCTAGAAGAGGAAGTATTAGAATAGAATATAAATAATGTATTTAAGTATAATTATATTACCTTTATTAGGATCTATAGTGTCCGGTTTTTTTGGTAGAAAAGTCGGTGTTACAGGTAGCCGTATTTTAGGTTGTTTAAGTATAATGATAACAACAATATTAGCTATTATTAGCTTTTTCGAAGTAGGATTTAATAATAATCCGGTTTCAATTAATTTATTTAAATGATTAGATAACGAATCATTTAATATGGTATGAAACTTTCAATTTGATAGTTTAACAGTATCAATGTTAATACCTGTATTAATAATCAGTTCTTTAGTTCATTTTTATTCAATAGGATATATGAGCTCAGATCCTCACAATCAAAGATTCTTTAGTTATTTAAGTTTATTCACTTTTATGATGATAATACTAGTAACAGGTAATAATTATTTAGTTATGTTCGTAGGATGAGAAGGTGTAGGTGTTTGTTCATATCTATTAGTTAGTTTTTGATTCACTAGAATAGCGGCTAATCAAAGTTCTCTTTCAGCTTTCTTAACTAATAGAGTTGGAGATGCTTTCTTAATGATAGGTATGTTTATCTTATTATGAACTTTAGGAACTCTAGATTATAGTACTGTATTCTCATTAGCTCCTTATATAAATGAAAATATTACTACAATTATAGGAATATGTTTACTTATAGGTGCAATGGCTAAAAGTTCACAAGTAGGTTTACATATATGATTGCCCATGGCTATGGAGGGTTTGGTAACAGGGGCTCTCCTTAAATTTCACTATATGCGGGGACATCCGTTAACATTAAAGTCCACCAGTTACTTTGTAGCCATTGGAAAAATCTTTAATGTAGGACAATCCGCAGGAAACCTGTATAATATACAGGGATCCTCAGAGACTATACGTGAAACGATTAAAATAGATAATACATTTAAATGATGATTAATAGGATTTGCTGAAGGAGACGGTTATTTTGGTGTAGATAAGAAAGGTTATTTAACTTTTAAAGTTACACAATCTACTACAGATTGCCAAGTACTATTCTTTATAAAAAAAAGTCTAGGGTTTGGAAGTGTATCTTTACAAAGTAAATCAAGTAAGACTCATCAATATAGAGTTAGAGATAAAAATAATCTTATTAAGATTATAAATATATTTAACGGTAACCTTATAACTAAGGCTAAAATAGCTCAATTTAAATTATTTCTAGAAGCTTTTAATAATAAATATAATACTGATATTACATTCATAGAATGTAATAAAAAAGTTACTCTGGATAATGCTTGACTTTCAGGATTTACGGATGGTGAAGGCTGTTTTACAGCTTCAGCCTATTTAAGTAAAGCCACAAATAAACATATTGTAACGGTGAGATACGTTATATCTCAAAAAAACGATATAGAATTTAGTCAATACTTAGCTGAGTTAATAAACGGTTATATAACTTATATAAAGAGTTATGATGGGTATAATACCGTAGTTAACCACAGTAAGTTAAACATTATTCTAAATTATATTAAAAGTTACCCTTTGAAGACTAAGAAACATGTTTCTTACTTAAGATGATTGAAAGTTTATGAGCTAGTAAAAGATAAACATCATCATAATCCAGAGGGTATAGAAATTATTAAATCCTTAATAAAATTAATTAATAAATAAATGTATAAAATAATCGAAGATATAGTCCGAACAATGATGTAAATCATTGAGTATTCGTGTCGTATTTGTACATATTTGTATATAACATGAATCAACATATTTGCCTACTCCGGTATCTGCCTTAATACACGCAGCTACAATGGTTACAGCAGGAGTGTACTTATTAATACGTTCATCCCCTTTGATTGAATATAGTGCAGTGGTATTGGCAATATGTTTATGATTAGGTGCAACTACAACTGTGTTTAGCTCTCTTATTGGATTATTTCAACAAGATATAAAAAAAATTATAGCTTATTCTACCATGAGTCAATTAGGTATGATGGTAATAGCTATAGGTTTATCTTCTTATAATGTAGCAATATTTCATTTAATAAATCATGCCTTCTATAAAGGATTATTATTCTTAGGGGCAGGAGCAGTTATACACGCAGTAGTAGACAATCAAGATTTAAGAAAATACGGGGGATTAATATCTTTCCTACCTTTAACCTATTCTGTGATATTAATCGCTAGTCTTAGTTTAGTCGCTTTCCCTTTTATGACAGGATTTTATAGTAAAGATTTTATATTAGAATCTGCTTATGGTCAATATCATTTTAGTAGTATTGATGTATATGTTATAGCAGTAATAGGTGCTATATTTACTACATTATATTCAGTTAAAGTTATATACTTAACTTTCTTAACTAATCCTAATGGACCAGTTAATTATTATAGAAATGCTCATGAAAGTGATATATTTATCAGTTTACCTTTAGTGGTATTAGCGATATTCTCTATATATTTTGGATATATCACTAGAGATATTTTCATAGGATTAGGTTCAGGGTTCTTTGTAGACAATAGTATATTTATTCACCCTGTTCATGAAATAATGATTGACACTGAATTTGGTGTACCTACTATATTTAAATTAATTCCTTTTATCCTTACTGTATCTTTCTCTGCATTAGCAATAATATATTCTGAATTTATGCCAAATATAATATCGAACTTTAAATTATCTAATTTAGGATATTATATTTATGGTTTCTTCAATCAACGTTTCTTAGTTGAATTCTTTTATAATAAATATATTGTTAATTCAGTTTTAGAAATAGGAGGTCAAACTACAAAAGTTTTAGATAAAGGTAGTATTGAATCAATAGGTCCTTATGGGTTTGGTGTTATTTTAACTAAAGCTAGTAAAATAATTTCTAGCTTAAGTAACGGAGTTGTTACTAATTACGCTCTTTATATTTTAATAGGAATTTGCTTCTACTTATCTATTTTTACTTTTGTACAGGTAGTAGATGACGTAGTAAATTCTATTACAATAGCAAGCTTAGTAATTCTTATGTTACATAAAGATCGTTCTTTAATTTCTAACTAGGGCGCTTCTAATCCGAAGGTTATGTAGTAGTATTTTTTTCGAGCTTGCGCCTGGCATAGGTCGGCGCAATACTTATTCCCGCCGAAGGCGGGAATCAGCAGGCTCTAAAATTACTGCGCACTAGCCATCTCCGAAATAGATAGAGGGGACGAGCTATATTTCTTCGAAATCAGCCGTCCCTGCCTTAATTTATTAATTAAGGCGCTAGCTCGTAAGAAGAGCTTGCGGATTTTCGCGGCTCCTAACGAAGTGTACTATGAAATACTACACTTCGTTAGGAGAAAATATTAATATATTTCTTAACTAGGGCTATAACCTTTTTTTATAGATGAACCTAACCTGCACTACTAGACGAAGTCTCTTCCTAGAAAATACAGTCGGCCTTATTTCTGTGTTACGAGTAAGGGATAGTGCTGTAGTGCATATCTATATTCCCTCCGAAGGATGGAAATCGGGGAGGAGTAATATCCCTCCCTTCGGAGGGATCCGCAAGCTCTAAAATAAAGTTATTTATTTATTTTAGAGCTTGCTGATTCGTGAAACGAATCGCGCCGCGCCTGGATTAGCACTAGCACTAGCTCTTTTTTTACTCGCAATGCTGGCCCGCCTTTAAGCGTATATATTAAAGGTAAGCTATCTATATTAGGATAGGAGTGCATGTTTGCTTGCTTGCTTACGGTATAACGTATTGCAAGCAAGCATTAGTAGTATATTAAAGGGTTAATAACCCTAAATCTCATTAGCTTTAATAGGATAGCATAATTTTAGTTCGACTCTAAAATGAGAAAAAAAAAGGAGGGTATCTTTTTACCAATGATTATATTTCTCAGTAACGAGAGGTACGGGTAAAAAAACCGATGAGAAACTTACACGTTATGAGAGAAGACCTGTTGACGATATTTGTATGGATCTCGGATGGACCGGGTTGATACCTTTTTTTTGACCAAAATTTAGACTAGATATAGCACTTAGGAAAAAATATTCTTTATTATTACCAAAAGATTTTGACTTAAGCTCTCAACATTGAGAAGAGATCAACTTTTGGATTATATCAACTTAATTTCGATTTAGTAGTCCTTCTGATTTTTTTCTGTATGCTTCGCACAGAAGCACAGAAAAAAATAATCAGCAAGCTCCTGTAATAGAGGACCCCATAGAATCCTTATTTATAGGCTGTTACAACTGCTTCGCCAGAAATATTCGTTATTTTAGAACCAAAGTCTATAAAGCTATCATTTTAGCTTTAGACTATCTTCATATAATATTGCTACATATCAGGTATTATATTATTAATGAATGAAGAACTTTGTATAAAATATAAGGCTATTTATTCAGGTATCTTTATGGGCGAGATATCGGTGATGTGAGCTCCTAGATAGATTTGAATTTTAGCGCTAAATTAGTCTATCTATAGACCTAAAAAGAGTTCCTAGCATAGGGTTAAATATGGATAGATGAAGACGTTAGGACTCCGAGCTGAATACTCGAGTGAACAATCCTACGGCAGCATTTTTATACACTTTTTCATGAAATTATTTTTTTGCAATAGCAATGTTAGCTCAAAACTGGGGTTTAAACCTAGTTTTTCAAGATTTTTTTCCGGTTTTACAAGTAAAGAATTAATTGTTAATTCTGATATAAATAATGTTTTACTTTATGATGGAAATAATTTTAAAGCAGTTTTATTTTTACCTTCATTAGTAGCTTTTTTAAATTTAATTGAAGCTATGAAAACTGATAGTATAAATAATAATCTGTCTTTAATTTTAGAGTTTAAGGATTTTTATCTTAGTCTTACTAATATCCTTAAACAATTAGAACCAGGTAAATATTCATTTGGAGGCACGCCACTACTTTTATCTAAAATCTTTAGATGATTATTGTTTAACTGAATGTTATACTAAGAGTTTAGTAGATACAAATTGTTGATTTAGTATTATGGGTTCTCCAGGTTATTGCCCTTTTCTTAATGTTTTTGATTCATATGATCCAAAGGATTTAGTAGTCCTACGGACTCAGCAAGCTATATATTTATCGAGTTGATAGTACAGAAATAACTTATAGACTTAAAAAAATATTAAAAAGTGCTAAATGTCAAACTCAAATAGATTTAAGTAGAGATACTTTATTAGTTATAACTAAAGTCAATGATATAAATAATAAAGAACTAAGTAAAGAAGAGACATTTAAAATTAAAATTCCTGGTCCGCTTCGCACAAATAGGTCATACTAAACGTTTCTACTCTACTACAAGAAGAGTAGTGGATAAAACTAATAATAATTTAGAACCAGATACTATTAACATAAAGGAGAGTAATTCTTTAACTTTAAACAAAGACGAGGTAAATATAAAGGATGCTCTAGATCCTATTTTAAACAATAATGTGTTTAAGTCTAATGATATGGTTAAAATAATTTTGAACAATTTAATCAATATCATTAAGGAATATCCCTCCCTTCGGAGGGATCAGCCAGCTCCCTATTAATGAAGATACTCAATTAAAGATAGAAAACTATCTTTTTAATCAATATAAATTCTTATCAGATAGTAAAGATAAAGTTAAGATATCTGGTATAGATATTAGTTTATTTAATAAAGAATTAAAAGAGTATTGTTTTTCTAAACGTGATGATTTTTATTTATATTTAGATTCACTTAGAGAAAGCTTAAATTTAGAGGCACGCCACAAAATTAGTGGCGTGCTGATGAGGCGAAGCCTACTCCGGACTACTAAATAGACTAGTTAAACCTGTAGATATTCATAACTATTATATAAGAGAAGTTTTAAATGGTTTAGATAATAAAGAAATTATAAATTATATCTTCTATGTTTTATTTTTAATTTTAACATACAACGGTATGATTTTAGATAGTGATGATGTAAAAGAGGATGAAAAAACAAAGATAGGATTAACATCTATTAGTATGGACTTAGGTAAATTTTTATCAAGGCGCAAGCTCTAGACTTCGTCTCTATATAGTAAAGTTATATAAAAATAGAGATAAGGAAAAATTTTCACAAGGAGCTTGCTGTAGTCCAGAAGCCTAATAAAAGTTTTAAAGAAGAATTTTTAAGTCTCTCTGCTAGCTTCGCTAGCCCTACTTAGCTTTTAGAAGAGGCGGGCTATATTTCTTCGAAATCAGCCAGCCTATTAAAGAAACAAAAATCGATAAACCTAAGTCTGATGGAGGCGTTACGCTAAGTTGTTATTAATATAGACGCAAGCTATCGATTTAGAATTAGTAGGAGGAGGAAAATATAGCAAGTTTGCGCATAGACTATTCCTACGGGAGAGCTTGTGTATTCTGTAGCCATCGAACTTCGTACTGTACCAGGGGTTTGAAAGAGTTCGCTATGAATAGTTCTGTAAATTATACAGTTTAATGTATACCTCTTGCTGTTTACAGTAAGGTTACTTATAAAAAATAAATAAATATATACCCTTTCTAGGTAGTAGACTATTCCATATCCCTATTTCCTGAGGGATACACTTCGTTAGGTATCAGGAATATTTTTTTTTCGCTCGCTATAAAAGTATATTTATATACCATATATATAAAATTTAAAAATATTATGAGAATATTAAAAAATCACCCTTTATTAAAATTAGCTAATGGTTATTTAATAGACGCTTCACAACCTAGTAATATAAGTTACTTATGAAATTTCGGATCTTTATTATTACTTTGTTTAGTTATACAAATTGTAACTGGAGTTACTTTAGCAATGCACTACAATCCTTCAGTATTAGAAGCATTTAATTCTGTAGAACATATATAAGCATAATGTGTTCTTTAAATTGGGCTAATTGCTGGAAAACCTTTATTAAGACAATCAGCAGGAAAATACTAAATGTTATTATATATCCAGTATTATCTTCAGAGACTATACGCCCGACATCTGATTTAGGTTTGATGATTTAAGGCGAGGAATAAAAAAAAATATATTTTTTTTTATACGCGCCCTCCTAAACATAGATGATGATATAGTCCAATCTCCACTGGAAAGTAGAGAAGTATAGATTATGTATCTATGCCTATTTGAAGGCATAACTTTATCATTGTTTATTTTTGTATCAGGTTATAAAAATAAAATGGGGGCGCTAGCTCTCGAAAGTTCACTAACTCCCCTTATTTAAATGAAGATGACTTTAGATTAGATAATTCTTCTAACAAAGTACACATGCTTGCATACCCTTCCGATGCGAAGCTACAGCAAGCAACACATAATAAAGACTTTTTATATTGATTTAGCGGATTTACTGATGCTGAAGGTAATTTTTTAGTATCAATAGATCGTAAATATATTAAATTAAGATTTAAAATAAATTTACATATTGACGATATAGAAGTACTTTACATAATTAAATCTAAGTTAGGTTTTGGTAGAGTTGTGGAAGAAAGTAGTAGAAATAGTTGTTCTTTTATCGTCGAAGATTCTTTAAATATAAATAAGTTATGTGACATCTTTAAACAGTTTCCACTTCATACTAGTAAAAAGTTAGACTTTATTAGTTTTAATGAAGTAGTTATTATTAAAGCTAAGAATAAAGTACTATCTGAGACAGATATAGCCAAAATTATATCTATTAAGAATAGTATGAATTCTAAAAGAGAGGTATTCACATATGATACTTCGAAATCTCAAATTATAATAAACCCAAATTGACTTATAGGATTTATAGAAGGTGAAGGTACCTTCGGTATTAAAACAGGTTCAGCATTGTATTTTCAAGTAGCACAGAAAAATACTAGTCAAGAATGTTTAAATGGTATAATCAATTTTTTGATGAACTTATCAAACAATGCTACACTACATAAGGATCCTGATAATAAAATACTTCCTATAAGCGTTACAAATACGATTAATATAAGAACTAATGTAGTATCATTAGCAATAGCTAATGTAGATGGTTTATATTATTACCTATTACCATATCTAGATTCATCTAAGTTTTACTCTCGTAAAGCTATAGACTTTAAACTATGAAAAATGGCTTTACTATTAAAAATTAAAGGATATTATTATACAACAGAAGGTAAGAATTTATTTTTAGATATTTCAGATACTCTAAATAAAAGATATAGCACGATGAAATCTTCATCCGTAAGCGATATTAATAATAAGATTATTAATATAACTGAAAGATTTAATGCTATTATAGAGCTTCAACCACCTTTTGATGTAAAACTTAATATACCTCACACAGAAAATGTTCGTAAATATAGTATAGCCAATAGATCAGAAAATCCTAAGATTGTTTATATTTATGATGGATCAGAAATGGTAAAGGGGTCTCCTTTTGCTTCATTTAGTACTGCAGTTGCTCCACGAGCTTCGTCACCTATAAGTCAATTTTAAAAATAAAACATAAATACTTTTTTAAATATTCAATGATAAAATTACCACCGATAGTAGGCAAAAATATATTTATTTATAGTTTATAAAATCAATATCAACCGTAAGTATATCGTTAATAAATTTAAAAGTGAAAACCTATATAATCTTAATAGTTGGTTATGCATTATATTAAGAATTTCGCGGCTAAAATTTCTTTGAAAACTTCTAATCTAAATCCTGCACTAAAGTATTTAAATGCTGACGTAGATAAATTCAAAATAATAAAAGAAATAAAAGGTAAAGCCGGAATATATCGTTGAATTAATAATACCAACGGTAAAAGTTATGTAGGAAGTAGCGTAGATTTATCTAAACGTCTTTACAGATATTATAGTTTAGCTCATATAACAGTTCAGTCTAAACACAGTTTAATATGTAAAGCTTTAATAAAATACGGTTACAGTAAATTTAGCTTTGAAATATTAGAATTTTGCTGCGCAAGCTATAAAAAAAATGTTCTTATAAGAGAACAATATTATATAGATTTACTTAAACCGGAATATAATATTTTACTGAAAGCAGGGTCTCCGTTAGGCTATAAACACACAGATGAGGCCAAGGTAAAAATGCGGGGACCTAAAAATTTTAGTCTAGAACATTTAACTAAAATAAAAGAACATATTAATAATTTAAATGCTAAACGTGCTGTGATTATTGAAGTTTTTGACACTGAAAGTAATATTTACACCGAATATGCTTCAATTCGTTTAACTGCTAGGGTATTGAATTGCAATGACAGAACTATAGCAAGATATATGGATAGTAATAAGCTTTTTGCGGGTCGTTATATTATTAATCGAAAAAAATTCGATTAATATGCAACTTCTAGCTTTCCAGCTTCGTTACTACTTTATTATAGGCAAAATAGTCATTAGTAGTATTTTTAAAGCCTAGTAGTAATACTTGTAATCGTTATATTGATACTAATAAACTTTATAAAAATAAATATATTTTCACATCTAAGCCCATAGATAGTGCGTCTAGGGATTAGATTATAGTAGATAATAATTTATTTTAATACTATTTGATTATGCGTGATGTAAACAATGGATGATTAGTACGTTACTTACATAGTAACACAGCATCAGCTTTCTTCTTTTTAGTCATTATTTGTGTAGATTTCGTCTACTTTTTTTTGTGTAATCCTTTATTTACTTCAAACAAACCTTGTATAAAATACCTTGCTACAAAAGATGCAAGATTAAAAAGTAGTAAAGCTCAGCTGCCTTTATTTGCACTCCGCAAATATAGCAGAGCACTATCTTCTAAATCAGGTATACATAACATAGTAACTTCTTCTCACAGTAAAATAGGAGACATAGCATGTGAAACAGCCCCCACACATAAACCTGAAAACTTAGCCTTTCTTTCAGATGAAGAGTTTGGCGAATGATTCAGAGGTTTTGTAGATGCGGAGGGTTGTTTTTCAATACAAACTGTGAAGAATCACTTCAAATTTATTTTCACTTTTTGTCTGCATATTGATGAAACACCTTTAATTAAATATATCATACAAAGATTAGGTGTAGGTGCTTTCTCTTTAAGAGAGAGCTCTGTAAATTTTACTGTTTCAAGTAAGGATGCACTACTCGTAATTTTTGGTGTATTAGACAAAAGACCCCTAAATACTAGCAAAAACTTAAACTACCTAGCCTTTAGACAAGCTTACGATCTTTATTTTTATCGTGAATCTGTTAATATTTCCTCAGAACTATCTCAAGAAATTGTCACCCTTAAAGATAAAATGAATAAAAAGAGAGTAGAGTTTAAACAGTCGACAGATCATAAGATACACATTACTCCTTACTGATTGCTAGGGTTTGTAGAAGGTGAGGGTTATTTTTCCACGAATAAAACAGATTACAGCTTAAAATTTGGTATAGGGCAAACTTCACAGGAAATAATAGTATTAGAAGCTATACAGAAATATTTTTTAGCACTACCAACAGCTAAAAATTATGTGGAAAGAAATAATACTAACCTAGTTAGCTTAGCCACATATAACCAAGCTAAAGGTAGGGATTATAAGGCTATGGCCCAACTAGTTATAACCCAGAGGTATTTTATATCTAACGTTATTATACCTTTTTTTGACAAGTTAACCTGGTTAAGTAAAAAATTTAAGGACTATGTTGACTGAAAGTTAATTTTAGACCTTATAAACCATGGTTGACATTTTACGGAAGAAGGTAAAAAGTTGATCTCTTTAATTACCCAAGGTATGAATAATTATAGATTATCTAATAACACTACCTCTGAAGAGGATACTTCACGAGCAGATGTGAAAGAAAGAGCATTAAAACTTTTATCTTCTCCTTCAAATTTTGAAGTACAAGCGAACGGTAAAATATTAATAAAATCCTTAGGTACTTATCTTAAAGGTAGAGGTAACGTAGGGGTTAATGTCTTAAATACCAAAGGTGAAATAGTCTTTAAGTTTAATTCTATAAAAGATTGTGCTTTGTTTTTCAATGTCCATACTAGAACTATAAATAGAAGATTAGATAAGGGTTCTTTGGTGGAGCACGATAACCAAAATCTGGTATTCCAACGTGATGTTCGTTTACCTTAATATCATGCCATCAGTATTAAAGTTATACAAATAATATAAGTAAATAAAGTAAATCTAATTAAAACTAGGCCAAAATTCCATTATCTTTGAGAGGGAGCAATAAACCAACACCTCTAGGGCGTTTATATATAGCAGTTGTCATTAAACGTGTTAATATTGATTTATTGCTACCTGTTTGTTCGGCTGCGGATTTTTTTCTATAGAAAAAAAAAATAAAGCAAGCGGCAGTAGGCTTCGCCTCATAATGGAAATAAAAATAAGAGCCTTGAGAAAGCTCTTAAGGCTAAATTGTGGAAGTGAACCTTCTGCTATAAACCATCAAATTGCGGGAAACCCCTAAAGAAATTTCAACCAAGTAAGTATGGTAACATAACTTATGGCACAGGTAATGACTCGTGGTACGGTAAAATCGAAATTTATATACGAAAGTTAAATGGGCAATCTGCAGCCAAGCATCTACTACTAATACTTAGTAAGGTGTGCAGTTCATCGACTAAATGTTGGTTGGCATTATCTATTTGATAGTGCTTAAGATATAGTCAAACCCTACTCGAAAGAGTACAGAGGTAATAAAGAATTAAGTTAACTAGCAAATAAATAGGCAAGTATCTTTACCCCTAAGCTTTGGTTCTTATCTTTATTATCTTTTAAATGGGTGGTAATCCCTACAACTAACCATAGATTACTGCTTAGGGAGAAGGATCCTAACTCAGCCTGTTTTGTAGTATTTGCACTACAAATGGTAAAAGGATAGATTTGGTACTTACACATAGGAAGAGGTATATACTACGCATCTTATAGAGCACCAAGAACATTGACATGAGTCATAGGTACAATAATCCTTATCGTTATGATAGTAACAGGATTCCTGGGTTACCTTACAATAGCCCAAAACGACTATAATAATAATAAAATAACAACTACGACAACCTTTAACGATAAAAGATATTATTCAACATCGAGAAATAATGAAGAGGAGACTTCGTTCCCACGTATAAATAAGTTTTTATTAGCCAAAAATCTTAATCCTGTTTTTATCTATCATAATCTAAATGAAGATTCAGTTCGTAAAAATATAGCTAAAGAAACTAAGGGACTTAGTGGTATTTATATGATCTTAAATAAAGAAACTTTAAGTTATTATATAGGATCAGCTTCTACAGACAGAATTAACTCTAGATTTTCAAAACATTTAATATATTTAAATGGTAGTAAAATAGTTAAAAATTCAGTTAATAAATATGGTTTACATAATTTTGTCTTTATTGTATTAGAATTATTCCCTGAAATAGTTAATCAAGAAAATAATAAAAAATTATTAGATTTAGAAGATTTTTATCTAAAATCTCTTTTACCTGACTATAATATATTAACCGAAGCAGGATCTAGCTTTGGGTATAAACATACTGAAGTTAATAGAATAAAGATGAAAGCTAATTATAGTGAGAAGGGTAGAGAAGAAATAGGTAGTTTGAATAGAGGTAAAACTTTATCTTCTGAAACTATAGAAACTATGAGACAATCAGCTTTAAATAGAAAACCTTTAGACTATACAGAACAAGGTGTTTTAAATATGAAAAAGAATTCTAAGCCTATTATAGTAAAAGAATTAAATAATACTGTATATGGCGAATTTAATAGTATAGTTGAAGCATCAGAAGCTTTAAATTGTTCAACTAAAACTATACAAAGAACATTAAAAAGTCCTAGCAAAAGATTAAAAAGACGTTGAATAGTTGATTATGTTAAATAAGGCGGGCTCCGAAGGATAAGCTCCCTTAAATTATTATTATAGTTGTAGTCCTGCAAGTATATAGTTTTATGCAATTTATGGAAAGAAATAAAACTTAAAGCAGAGTAACCTGACAAGGTTATTGAAGAAACCAAATCGTTTCTTTGGCAATGCTAGTGAAAACGATCAAAGTATATTTTAATATAAGAGATCGTCGGTTATTCATATAATCGCGACAGACTGGGTCACTGGTGGGTAGCTGAAATGCTGCTTAATGCACAGTCGAGGCTTATAGTAGTACTTTGTAGCTAATTTAAATTAGCTACAAAGTACTACTAATAGAATATACGAATTCAAAGTTATTCTAACTATTATTAACTTTGTAAAATAAATTTAACTTATTTATGGCCTGAATGAAGGATTTCTAGCCACACCTATAATTAAACACCCAAACACTACACCTATTCCTACTCCAGCCCCCGCTAGAGCTATAGTTGCTAAACCGGCTCCAATAAGTTAACAACGATAGGTTCTAACCAGCCACTATGATGATAGAATTTTACGATTTAATTATAAATATGGGTTATACACCCGAGATAGAAACTCTCAGAAATACAACTTTTTCAGGTCAGGATTTAAAAAGTGCATTTTGTGAAGCATTAAGTTCTCATAACTATAATTTAAGACAAGCAAAAAAACTTGTTTTAGATTTATGTTTTAATAGGGATACTGTAAGGCTAAATTTTTTATTAGGATATCGTGATGAAGGGGTAATGAATTATATATTGGAGATTGCTAATAAGCATAGAGAGTTTTACCCATTAACCCGAAAATTAATAAATCAATATTTATATAATCTAACTGAAGATATTGCCTATTCATATATAGAATTTTCTTGAGATAATGTAGTTAGACATCTTTTTCTACCAGATGAGGCAGATAAGTTTATAGCTATGGTAAGGGAAAGTCCTATTCTAAAGCATATATATTATGTTGACGCGGGTTCTAAGGTAAGAAGTCCGGGGTTTGGAGTGGCAAAGTCTAATCTACTGCTACAAAGTGAAGTATTTAAGTATGAAACCGCAGAAATGTTCTCTAAAATACGTGATCTTGGTAGAGCAGATATAGGGCATATGGATATGATAGAAATACCATATGAAGGAAATGTCATGCGGGCCATAAGAAAAGATGAGGCATGAAGAGCATTAAAGGCTGCTAATTTTTTATAATAATTATGGGTTAGCTTTAGCTTGCTTATTCTTACAGAAAAAAAGTTTAAGGGGGGCGAGACTTTGTCTACTGCCGAAGGATGGAGAGGAATAAAAAAAATATATTTTTTTTTATACTAAACGAAGTTTCGCCCTCCTTGTAATAGGTAAGCTTGTATGTTTTACCTTATGGACAAATGTCATTATGAGGTGCTACAGTTATTACTAATTTAATTAGTGCTGTTCCATGAATTGGACAAGACATAGTTGAGTCAACAAACACTATTATTAATTTATGTTTAGGTATTATTACTTTATTTTTAATGTACGGCGCAATGCGAACTTATTTACTATATTTAAAAGTTTATACTAAGGAAACTTCTTTACCTACCATAGGTACTATACATAAGAATGCTCTAAAAAAAAGTAATAAAACTTTAAGATTAGATAAACAAGAATATATTTCGATACCTTCATCTTTTTTAGCTTTTTTAGCTGGATTAATAGATGGAGACGGATATATTCAAATAAGTAAAACACCAAAAGGATTTATAACTATGAAATTAGTTATATCATTACATTTAGAAGATATTTCTACTTTAGAATATATACATTCTGTTTTAAAATTAGGTAAGATTAATATATATAAAGATTTAAAAAGCCCTACTTGCAAATTAGTTATTAATAAAACTGATTTACAAGAAGTATTATTTCCTTTATTTATTTATAATAATATATTTTTCTTAACTAATACTAGAATAGATCAATTTAATTTAGCTATGTATATATTAAGAAATGATATAAAATTACAAAGTGAAATTTCAGAGGTTAAGAATGTACCATTTGTTTTTGAAATACCTAAAAGTCCAGTAGACTATACATTATTACCTTTTTTTAAAAATTGAATTGTAGGATTTAAACATCCTTGAAGATACCCCGGTCTTATTGAATTTGTTAGAGAAAACCCTCTTACATATAAAAGAGTAAAAAAAGAATATAAAAGATTATGTTCTAATCGAAAGAGTTATTATAATTTATTAAAGTATTGTAGAGATCTGGAACATGTAAATAAAAAGTAGAACATGTAGTGAGTAAACAAATAATTAAAAGGGGAAGCTCTCGTTCCCGCCTTAAATTGTTTACTCATAACCTTATCTTTAATATTTACAATAGTTTGCTTATTTAGCAGTTTATATATTTATAAATATAGGCGTAGACTGCGTCTAGCAAGCTCGCTCTTAATACAAAATTCTTGTTATTTTAGTCTTTAAGGCAAGAATTATATACATTTTATTTTTTAGTTAATAGCAATAATAATGAAATATAGCTCTTTAAAATCTTTTAGAGTAGGCACAGCTTACTCTCCTATAGAACAAAATACAGTTAAACCTGTAAATACTAATATAGTAGTTTGAGGCTCTAATTTAAATTCAACAGCAGGGGAAGGTCGTTTTACAAAAATAGTGAAAAACATGATTGCATTACCACCTTATCAAAAAAGTGTTATTATTGGAATACTTTTATCAGATGGGAATCTATCTTCTTCTAAATCACATGAAAACCCACATCTAACATTTAAACAAGGTTTAAAAAACTCAAACTATGTTTGATTTGCTTACTTTATATTAGCTCATTATTGCAACCTTCATCCTAGTTTAGTTAAAAGTTTTAGAAAAAACAGAGTAGCTTTTGCTATATATTTCCGTACTAGAGGATTGCCATGCTTTAATGAATTAAGACATTTATTTTATAAAGATAAAGTAAAAGTAGTACCTGAAGATATATATAATCTTTTAACTCCAGTAGCTTTAGCACATTTAATAATGGGCGACGGGTCTGCTAAAGAGTATGGTTTAATTATTTGTACTGATTCTTATAAATTAATAGACATAGTTCGTTTAATGAATGTTTTAATGATTAGATATAATTTAAATTGCAAATTACGTTTTCATACACCAACTCAACCTAGAATTTATATAAGTCAACATTCTATGCCTGTTTTACGTGAACTAGTAAAACCATATATGGCTGAATCAATGTTATATAAAATAGGGTTATAATGTTTAATATGGTGGGTGAGTGGTTTATTTGTGTCTAAGGTTCTTTTTTTATTAAAAAAAACAATGATGGTTGTAGGCTTCGCCTCTCAATTAAAACAAAGAATACATTCTGATTTATTTGAAGCTTTTAAATTGATTTTTTCTACAAATAGAAAAATAGATAGTACAAATAACTATAATCAATTTGGAGTTAGTTCCAAATCAGATGTACAAAAAGTTATAAATTATTTTTCATTTTCAGGTTTACATCCTTTAGTGGGATTAAAATATATACAATATGAAAAATGATTAAATAATTTGCGTGCAAGTTCACGTTATAGTAAATTAAATTATCCTAAATAACCTAAACATAAATTAATAATTTTAATGGGCTCCTTAAAAATAATAAATAATTATTTTTAGAGGCATAATGGGGAAAATTACAAGGACATTTAATAAATAAACAACCTCCGTTTTATTAAATTATTTGTAGCGGAACTTAATTCGGTATATAAGGCGCAAGCTTAGGATTAAGAGCGTTCAACGACTAATGAGTGAGTTATACCAACAATAAGCTCAACACGATAACCCCTAAATCTTCTTTAAGAAGATTTAAGAAATAGTCTAAATACATCTTAATAGATGTAAAGTATAAATTAAATATTCTACAAAAACAATCGTCATTTGAGGAGGTTTATATACAGATGAACCACATTGCGGCGACGTAATGTTAAAAATTCTGCTTAATGCTGGAACATCTCCCATCTTAGGATTTGCATACGACTTATTCTTGTTATTTTTAACAATTATTTGCGTGAAAATTGCAATGACATGGAGACAATCAGCAGGGGTGAGAAGTATTCATACTTCAGAAGCCTCTCAGAGACTACATGCAGAAGATCTCACCTACGCTTATTTAGTAGGATTATTTGAAGGAGATGGATTTTTTTCTATCACAAAAAAAGGAAAATACCTAACATATGAATTAGGTATTGAATTATCTATTAAAGATGTACAATTAATTTATAAAATTAAAGCATTATTAGGTATAGGAGTTGTAAGCTTCAGAAAAAGAAATGAGGTAGAGATGGTATCTCTAAGAATTAGAGATAAAAAACATTTAAAAAACTTTATACTACCCATTTTTGATAAATACCCTATGTTTTCTAATAAACAATATGATTACTTAAGATTTAGAAGTGCTTTGCTTTCAGGTATTATATATTCTGAAGATTTACCTGAATATACTAGAAGCAATGTACCTTTAAATTCTGTAGAATCTATTTTAGATAAGTCTTACTTTTCAGCTTGATTAGTAGGATTTATAGAGGCTGAAGGTTGCTTTAGTATATATAAATTAAAAAAAGACAATGATTATTTAGTAGCTAGTTTTGATATTGCCCAAAAAGATGGTGATATTTTAATAAAAGCTATAAGTAAGTATTTATCTTTTACCACCACGGTTTATTTAGACAAGTATGATTGTTCTAGATTAAAAGTTACAAGTGTAAGATCAATAGAGAATACTATTAATTTTTTAGATAGAGCACCGGTAAAACTAATGGGAAATAAAAGATTACAATACTTATTATGAATAAAACAATTGCGTACAATATCTAGATATGCGGAAAAAATAAAAATACCTTCAATTTACTAAATAAACAAGAGATCATGATATAGTCCGATCAATGAAGAGATTTATTGAGTGTAGTGAGAGTATTTAATTAATATTAAATACGTGACTACCAACACAAATGCTCTGTAAATAACGCAACATTAAACAGATTCTTCGCTTTACATTTTGTATTACCGTTTATTTTAGCGGCATTAGTTTTAATGCATATGATAGCTTTACATGATACAGCTGGATCAAGTAATCCATTAGGAGTTCCAGTATATTATGATAGAATGCCTATGGCTCCTTATTTCTTATTTAAAGATTTAATTACTATATTTATCTTTATATTTGTTTTAGGAATATTTGTATTCTTTATGCCTAATGTTTTAGGTGATAGTGATAATTATATAATTAGGAAAGCTAGTTATTGTCAGAATGAACTTCTGGCTACAAGAAACCATCAAATTGCGGGAAAACCCTAAAGCAATTTCAACCAAGCAGACATGGTAACATAGTTTGTGGCACAGGTAACGACTCGTGGTATGGTAAAATCGAAATTGATTATCTAATGTCTGATAAATGGGTAATCCGCAGCCAAGCACCTATCACTGTATTTACAGTGAGGTGTGCAGTTCATCGACTAAATGTTGGTTGGCGCAAGCTTAAGATATAGTCAAGCCCCTTTCGAAAGAATGCAGGATCTTTTTTTGATAAGAAGATTTCGTTAAATGGATAGGTTTAGTAGTCCTACGGACTCAGCAAGCTCCTATTTAGGGAGAATGCCTTAGTCAGGCGTAACTGTTATTTAATTACTTTCTATACTTTTTTAAAGACTGAAAGTTATATATCCTCTTTTTATCAAAATAATTCTCTCCTGACGGAATCTGCCGACAGTCTTAAACCTGCCCGTGTAGGAAAAGTAGGAAATAAAGAAATGACTCTTTATGAAGTTAAAAGTTTATTTCAAACTATAAAGAATTCAGATCCTTCATATGAAGGATCTGAAAAAGAATTTGGTTTACTTGCCAATGGTTTCTGGCAAGCGGAAGGGTATATAGGAGGTATATTTAGATCTGAGTTGAATTTTTATCCTATCTGCTCAGCTACTCAGTTGTTTTCTGAAGAAAGCGCGAAATTTTTTATTAGATTAGACAAAGCTTTATGTAATAAAGGAACTTTTAGTATAACTTTAAATAGCTTTGGTAAGTTTGTTATTGCTTATAGATTATCCGGTTGAGATACTTTTTTTTCTGTATTTGTTCCTTATTTCTATATGCAATATGGTGAAAAATATCGTGCTATTCTAAAACTAAAAAAAATTTATGAATTAAAAGATTATATTAAACATCACAGTTCAGACGATAAGGCTAAAGTTTTATTAGTGAGTCTTGTTTATTCTTTAACTGCTCATTCTCCTCGTTATAAAGTAAGTTTAGAAGAAAAATTAATTTCTTTAAATTTAGATCAGGGCTTATTGAAAGAATTACCTTTATATAAAGAAAATGATGTAAAACCATCTTTCTTATTTATATTAGGGTTCTTTTTAGGTGATGGTACTTTACATTTGAAACTGGAATGAAAAGACAAAAATAGTACTGTTGTTATTGTTCCTTTATTTAATATAATACAATCTAATGTAGAATCAAATAAATATATAATGGAAAGAATGACTAGTTGTTTAAACGCTTTGAATATTAAAGCTAATTTAGACAAAGGTACTAATACTTTTACTTTAACAGTAAAAGGTATTGATAATGTATTTAATTCTTTATTTCCTTTATTGAAAAAATATTCGCATTTCTTATATGGGAAAAGAGATAGCTTTAATTTATTAGTATGAGTAGAGGGGCTAATTAGATCAGGAGGCCATCACACTTATTTTGGTCTAAAAGCGCTTGTATATAGAATATATCATAGTACTAATGAGCGTATTACAGACAAAGAAGTTTGAATGAGCCGTCTTGAGGACTGATTAAAAGCAGTTTCTGCTCGTAGAGAATGTGGAGAATATTATATTTCACCTATATACACTTCTAATAAACAGATTATAGGTTGACAAGTACGTTTCCCCTCTACTTTAAAGTTACCAAAATCCAATAAAGCATTTATGTCTTCAACCTGTGGTGGTCAAGATAAAGCTTTAGCAATAGCTGTGCAGTATAGAGATAAAATTCTTTCAGATTGAATTAATCTTAATTTTTAGTGGCTGGCTGGCGTGCCTCTTCAAAGAAATTATGCCCGCCTCTTCAATATGTTTTCACCTTAGTAAATATAAAGTACCCGCTTCGCGCTTCGCATTAATGAGAGATAGAGGTAGTAACAAATCTGACTAACTAATCTGGGCTAACCCTATGCAAACACCACCTGCCATAGTACCTGAATGATAGAGTAAAATAAATGTCATTCTAAAATCTCGAGAATTGCTGGGAACCCATTTAAATGTAATATATTTGAATATGACAATCAGCAGGATAACCTTTTAAGTTTAGTTATGGCCTAAACTGTACAAAGGGGTCTTCAGAGACTATGCACGAGACAATTATAATATATAATTGAAGATATAGTCCGACCATAGTAGAAATACTATGTATTTAACAGCCATCAATGGATTTATCTTCTATAATATTATTTATTTATAGTCGGGTATTATTTGCTACACGTTCAACAAAAGGGATAATTCGTTTATCTCCGTCTGAAAGAGCTGCAGTAAAATTACCTGATGAAAGTAAAGAAGTATTAATAGGGATTTTACTTGGTGATGCCCAAGTAAATTCATTTGACAATGCTTTAAGCATAGTCGTTAAAAGATTAAAATTGTATTATGATTTATCTATACTTTTTATATATTTATATTTTGCTAACTTTAAAGTTGTTTATATTAATCCTAGTATTGAAAAAGCTAAAATTTTAAAAGAAAATAAAGGTAAATCCGGTATTTATTTGTGGACAAACCAAATAAACGGAAAAAGATATGTAGGAAGTGCTCTAGATTTAAGCAAGAGACTTAGAAATTACTTTAATACTTCCTATCTAATAGATGGTAAAGATATTATGATTATCTATAAAGCTTTATTAGCTCATGGTTTCGAGAATTTTACCTTAGAAATTTTAGAATATTGTGAGCCTTCAGTTTTAATAGAAAGAGAACAATATTACATTGATCTTTTAAATCCTGAATATAATATTTTAAAAATAGCTGGCTCAAGATTAGGAGCTAAACACACTTTAGAAGCCATTGCGAAAATAAAAGCTGGTGCTTTAAATCGTTCAAAGGAGGCTTTAGCTAAAAACCTAGAACATTTAAACAAATTAAATTCTAGTCAAGAGCATAAAGAGCATTTGATTAGACTTAATACTTCCATTGAACATATAGCTAAAACTGCAAATCCTGTTATTGTACTTAATATTTTAAACGGAGAGAGTTTAGAATTTAGATCTATTACTCAAGCAGCAAAGTTTTTGGAAGTTCACCCAGAAATAATACGTAGACATATAGTAAAAGAAAAGCTTTATTTAAATAAATATCTTATAACAAAAGTATCTAAGTAATTTACTATATAGATATGGTTATCTATATAACTAGTTTATAGTCTCCTTAGATAAAGGACGATCTATATCTAACATAGTACGAAGATCACCAACTGCTAACTCTAGATTAGTTTATGCTCAAACCGCAATAAAACATAAAGAATATTTTGATTACGTATTAAGTTTCTTTACTCCTTATTGTGCAAATGATTATATACCTCAATCTAGATTAGTAGTGGATAATAGAACTAAAAAAACTTATAGTGCTATATCTTTCACAACTATGCAACTTCCCTGTTTTAATATATATAGAGAATTATTCTATGATGCAAATAAGAAAAAAATAGTTCCTGAAAACATAAGGGAATTGTTAACTCCTCGTGGTTTAGCTTTTTGAATACAAGATGATGGAAGTAAACACGGTAGTGGTTTACATCTAAGTGTTTATGGATTTTCTAATGCAGATGTCGATAAATTAATGTTTACTCTACAGGATAAATTTAATCTTAGATGCTCTATACATTATAACAGGGATAATAAACCCCGTATTTATATATTTAAAGAATCTATGGATTCTTTAATAACTTTAGTAAAACCTTATTTTATTAAAGAAATGTTATATAAATTAGGTTTATAAAGCTGTCATTCATTCTCCCTGGGAGATATTTGAAATTGACAATCGATTTATTACCTTTCTATGCTATTTTAAGATCTATTCCTAATAAATTATTAGGAGTTATCGCAATGTTAGCTGCAATATTAATTATTTTAATATTACCTAAGGCTGACCTAGGTTTAACAAAGGGTTTACAATTTAGACCTTTAAGCAAGGCGGCTTTCTACGTCTTTTTAGTGAACTTTTTAATATTAATGCAAATAGGTGCTAAACATGTAGAAAGTCCTTTTATAGAAATAGGACAACTAAGTACTGCTTTATATTTTTCTCATTTCTTATTTATATTACCGGCAGTAAGTATATTAGAAAATACTCTTGTAGATTTAGAATTACAAAATAATGCCAAAAATATATAGGGTTAATGCTATGTATAGCTTGCTTTTTACTACAAAGTAGTGCTGTGTAGCCCCTCCGGGGCTCGTGGTATTTTTTTTTTTTCGAAAAAAAAATACTACACACGAACGAGTAAAAAAAAAATAAAGTTTTCTTTATTTTTTTTTTTATTGCTAGAGCGAGGGGCGCTAGCTCTCCGTCTCCGATTCCGTAGGAATCGGAATACGGAGAGCTAGCGCCTGGAATACTCGTTAGCAGCGTCTGCTAAGTAAGGCACTGCTTTGTAGTACTAGCAAAGATTAAGATTGTAAACGGTTTTACACGGTGATTGCAGATCATTTGAATGAGGTTCAATTCCTCCTTAATCTTTATTTTATTTAGTAGTGCTGTAGTGCTAGCACTAGCACTAGCAAGTTTGAGCAAGCTCTTGCTTGCTGATTATTTTTTTCTGTGCTTCTGTGCGAAGCATACAGAAAAAAATCAGAAGGACTATTACTCTAACTTATATAATTATTAAAGGTAAAAAAAACAATACGAGCTTGCTGATTATTTTTTTCTGTGCTTCTGTGCGAAGCATACAGAAAAAAATCAGAAGGACTATTACTAGACGAAGTCTAGCCCCCCCTCCAGAAGAATGCCTCCCGGAGGGAATATGGCTACTGACAGTTTATTATTATAGCTTGCGAGTCCATCCATATCCCTTTGGGATCAGTAGGACTACTAACTGTATGTTTTAATCCTTTATTAATTATAGATTAACTAATATTTAGAATATACAAATAAGTTACTACTACAGATGAATTTTTTTTTTATTGTAGTTTTAGTACCTTAGCACGTAGTATCGCTTGCGAGCAATTTCGTTGTAGGCTTAACTATACTATAATAATTTCACTAAATAGCCACGATAGTGGTTATTTTAAAGATTGGGGCTGCTTTTCTGCTATAGCTGCTTCTTGCTTTATAGGTATAAAGCAAGAAGCAGCTAAGCAAACAGAAGTAGCTGACAAAATAAATATTTGTATTTAAAATGTTTTAGAATAGTACTTTTATGGCTGCTAGCTTGCGTATTTGAACTTTTCTCCAGGTGAACGAAGTTTCTAGTAGGAGTACACTTCGTTAGAGGGAGGCGCCCCCGAAGAAGTACCCCCTCTTCGCACCGTCCCCCTCTAGTATCGCTACCTAGAATGGAGTTCCTATCCTACGGAGAGCTTGTGCCAATATATCGGCTAAGCAGAAATTCGCAAGCTAGCAAACTAGAAGTATATGCTACGTATATTGCACCACTAGTAACCATAATCGAATAATTTGATAGATCAGGCTAGATAGCTTATTACTGCTTGCGAGTCCATCCATATCCCTTTGGTTAGACGAAGTCTCAGCAGGCTAAGGAGGACTACTAAGTAGCAGATATAATCTAACCCACGTTATCATTTTTTTTATTTAGTAATAGCTATCCCGATCCCCGACCCTCTCTCCGGGGGGAAAAAATCTTTTTACTATTCCGAGCTTTCGCGATTCGTTCCCCTAACGAAGTGTATGAATGCCACCCAGAGGGATATGGAATCGGCAGATTTTTTTTCTTCGAAGGCGCTAGCTCTTCAGCCTACCCCTCGCTATCGGGGATGGGGATGAAACGAAGTTTACTCTTCGTTCACATGAGCTCTCAGAAGGATGCCCCCTTGTTTCTTTAACCCGCTATATCCCTCCGGGATCAGCGAACAAAGTTCCCTCCTGCTTTTACTAATCCTAGAGGAGGAGCTTGCGTATACGAAGTCTCTTCGTGAAACGAATAGCGCCATATCCCTCCGGTTAGACGAAGTCTCAGCAGGCTAAGGGTTAAAATATAATATGATTTTGTAGAACCGTTATCACATTAATTTATAGTGGGGAGCTCTAGCAAACTCGCTCGTAATTATTAATTAAAAATATTAGTTAATAACTTTTAAGTGAAAAATTATGTTCACAAAGAGTACTTTAATTATTTCCTAATTTTGTCTTTAGATAAGGAGAGTTGTTCCCACCAGCCTAATTTGACCTTAAGATCCCAAATGTCTATGGGTATGGAAAGATGATTTAATTCTACAAATGCTAAAGATATAGGTACACTATATTTAATCTTCGCTCTTTTCTCAGGATTATTAGGAACAGCTTTTTCAGTGTTAATTAGACTTGAACTTAGTGGACCTGGAGTACAATATATTTCTAATAATCAATTATATAACAGTGTAATTACAGCTCACGCTATATTAATGATATTCTTCATGGTCGACAATTGAAGACTATTTAATTTTAATTTTCAAGCTAGCACCCTTCGAATATTTTTTTCAAAGAAAAAAATTACAGAGGTCGCTCTCAATAATAACCAAAACAACACTATTACTATTACAAATAGTAATAATAATAATTCTAATAAAAATAACGATGAAGATAAAATACCACTATATACTAAAGTATATATAGAAAACCCTTTTAATAATAGAAATCTTATCTTAAAAGTATCGAAAAATCAAAAAGGTGTTTATGTTTGAGAAAGTAATGATCATGCTTATGTAGGACATTCTATCAATTTGTATAATAGAATAAGTTCTTACTTTATGCCATCTATTCTTCAAACTAAAGCACGTAGAGTGTTACGTTATTTTAATAAACACGGATTTCAAGATACAAATCTTACAATTTATATAATGGATGAGAATTCTAGCTTAGATGACGTTGTAAGCTTAGAACAGCATTTTATAGATACTTTAAAACCAAGTTTAAACGTAGATTTGGTGGCAAGCAGTTCTGGTTATCATGAACCAATGGGCCAAGAAATAAGAGATAGATTACGTAAACAAAGAGGTACTCCTGTATATATTTATAACGTAGAAGATTTTACTTTATTATATATATTTGAATCGAAACAACATATGTATGATTCAATAAGTATTCATCATAAAACTTTAAATAACTGTTTAGATGCAGGTACAGTGTATTTAGATACTTTATTTTTATCTTTGGATTTAATAGAAGAATCTGAAAATACGAATTTATTAACTCTAGAGGGAATAAAAGAGTTGGTAAATGAAAAACGTGCATTATATACAGTTAAACATCCTGCTTCTATTTCTATTTTAGCAGAATTTAAAGACGATTCAAGTAAGAATCTGGAATTTTCATCGTTAACAAGTTTAGCTAATCACTTAAAAGGAGATCGTGTAACTATTAGACAATATTTAAAAGGTGTAAAATCAGGTTATTATAGAGGAAAATGAAAATTTACGAGCTTGCGCCTTAAAGATTAAATAGAAAGGCATGGCCGGGTAAGGCAGAAATGCTTTACTTTATTTTCACTATATGCAGGAATCCCCTTAGAGCCTTTAAAACTAGTACCGCAGACTATATGTTAGCAGTGGAATACAGTGACATTTTAAAGGATTGGGTAATCCGCGGGAAACCAAAGATAATTTTGTTATCGAGTAGGATCCTAAGAGACTACACGTGAAATATCTTAGTGTATATTTTATAATATTCAAAGATAAAGATATAGTCCGTACATATTCGAAAGATTATGAGTAAACGTATGCCTGCATTAATAGGTGGATTTGGTAAGAATAAAATACAAACTTTAACAACATTAGTATCTTCAAATGACGAAAAATATAATTTAAATTTATTACGTAGTAAATTTGGCCCTTATTTAGCAGGATTAATTGAAGCAGATGGTTCATTTGCTATTCACGATAAGAATTCTAAAGCTAAAAAATATGCACCTAAAATATTAATTGTATTTAGTTTAAATGACAACCCTTTAGCTGAAAAATTAGCATCTATTATTCAAGTAGGTAAAATCTATAAAAGAGAAAATCAAGGTTGTGTTTTGTGAAGTATTCAAAATAGTGAGGATGTAATAAAAATAATTAATATAATAAATGGTTATATGCGTACTCCTAAGATTGAAGCATTACATCGTGCTATCATTTGATATAATGATAATATGAATACAGACATTAAAATTTTAGATTTAGATTTATCACCTATTGATAGTAATAGCTGATTAGCTGGGTTTACGGATGGAGATGGGAATTTTAGTCTAAATTTAACAGATAGAAAGAAAAAAGGTGTTATTACTACAAAAAGAGTACAAGCTTTTTTCCGTATAGAATTAAGACAAAATTACCATAGAGAAGCTTCAATAGTTCAAGGTGGTATAAGTTATTTTGTAATACTAGATAAGATAGCTAGATATTTAAAAGTTAGTTTATACTCCAGATCTAGAGAACAAAAAGATAAAATTTTCTATGCTTATATGGTGATATCTCATAGTTCAGAAAGCCATAAAAAAACTATAGAATATTTTGATAAATATCCTTTATATTCATCAAAACATTTAGCTTATAAAGATTGAAAATATGTAGTTGAACAAATTCAACTACGTGATGGTAAACCTTTAACAGCTGAAAATATAAAGGAAATCCAAAGAATTAAAGACCAATTTAACAATAATCGTAAAGAATTTGATTTTTCTCATTTAGATACTTTAAATAATTAAAGTCTAAATTAAGAAATTGCCGAGGGAGATAGTAATATCTCTCTTATTATATAACTGTATGCGGGAAGTTCCTAAAGTTTTATTATAGGAGCCGTGAAAATTTAGATTTAATTTAAACGTACATAGCCCTTAAAACTAATAAAAATAATAATGGATAATTCGCAGGAAACAAAAATAAAATATACTTTTTTATTTAGGATCCTCAGAGACTACACGTTATACTCCATTAATATAATGGATGAAGATATAGTCCAAATGTAATTTAACGATTACAATTAAATGAATTTCTTAATGCCTTTAATGGTAGGAGGTCCTGACATGGCAAAAAAAAAGGACAGTCCAAGGGGTATAATAAATAACAAAAGATATTATAGTACGAATATCCCTTCGGGATCAGGAGCGCCCGTAAAAAGTAATAATTTTAATTCATATCTAGCCGGCTTATTTGAAGGCGATGGACATATTTGAATACAAAATCCTGATGCAAGTGATAAAAAGAAACATAATCCAAGGTTTTGTATAACTTTTGGTTTAAAAAATGAACCATTAGCCAAAAAACTATTAGATATTTTAGAATCAGGTTTTATTAGATATAAAACTAAAGATAATGCTTGTGTATTAGTAGTTTCACCTGTAGTAGGTTTAAAGAAAATAGTTTATTTAATAAATGGTGAACTAAGAACACCTAAGATACATCAATTATATAAATTGATAGATTGATTAAATAAACATCATAATACTAATATAGAGAAATTACCTTTAAAAGATGGTTCTTTGGCTAATGATAGTTGATTAAGTGGATTTATTGATGCAGATGGAAGTTTTTCTGTACAACATACTAAAGTAGAAAATAACGCAAAAAAAAGAAAAATATCTTGTAGATTAAGAATTGAGCAGAGAATGTTAGATCCTGTAACTGGTAACAGTTATTTAGATGTCTTAACAAATATAGCTAAATTTCTTAATTGTAGTTTATTAACTAGAATCCAGAAATCTACAGATAATGAGTATTATACTCTTACAGCATCAAGTAAAATTTCGACTGAAATTTTGGTAAACTATTTAGATAGATATTCTTTATTCTCAAGTAAATATTTAGATTACAAAGATTGAAGAGAAATTGTGTTATTAATACTTGAAAACAAACATTATACAGAAAAGGGTCTAACTAAAACTGATTCTGCTAGAAGTACTATGAATAGAAATAGAACTTATTTCAATTGGGATCATTTAAATAAATTATCAGCTTAAATTATGGGCGGCTAGACTTCGTCTAGCAAGGGTCGCTCCTCGTTACTAAGGCGCAAGCTCTAGCTTGCGCACATTTTTATATAACCCCTAAATCAGGGAATGCCGTTAAAGAGTGTAAACTTTTTAATTATTACTTCGCTATATGCATAGAATCTCTCGAAAATGGAATTAATTTACCTATCAACAGATACATAGACGTCTAATTGGAGTTTATAAACGCATAAAGTTGTGCAGATAACTCAATTAGCCGTAACACTTATGTATACATGGGAAGAATGTGCAGGAAACCAAAATAATTTAAATTATGAGTAGGATCCTCAGAGACTAGACGCGAAGCCCCTTATTGCATTAAATAAGGGTGAAGACAGAGTCCGTTATGACAGGAAACTACTATTGTAAATGATTCCCTAGATTAAATAATATTAGTTTCTGATTATTACCTCCTAGTTTATTATTATTAATATTCTCTGCTTGTATTGAAGGTGGAGTAGGTACAGGTTGAACACTTTATCCTCCATTATCTGGACTACAAAGTCATAGTGGACCAAGTGTAGACCTTGCTATTTTTACTTTACATTTAACTGGGGTAAGTAGTTTATTAGGATCAATAAATTTTATAACAACAATTGTGAACATGAGAACACCAGGAATAAGATTACATAAATTAGCCTTATTCGGATGAGCCGTAGTTATAACAGCAGTATTACTTTTATTATCATTACCTGTATTAGCTGGTAAAATACTGCCAGCGTTAAATTTGGCAAATTGCTGGAAACAGATATATTTATTTATTATATCTTTATCAGCAGGGTGCTTATTTTATTATAAATTATTAAGTATCTTCAGAGACTATTCGCCAAAATTTGTATGTTTTAAATCTTATTTAAATATAGATCGTAAATTCTTTTCTGTAAAAAGAAAAATCCCATCATGAGGTACGCCCACTAATAATGGAGAATTTGGGGCTTCGCCTACTAAATTTTCTTCGTATTTAGCTGGTATAATTGAAGGAGATGGTACTATTATAGTACCTAAAACAGAAAGATCACTTAAAGGTGACTTATATTACCCTTCAATACAAATAGTATTCGATTCGAGAGATTTTCCTTTAGCTTTAATGTTACAATCTAAATTAAATCATGGATCTATTTCTAAAAAAAAAGGTTCTAGTGCTTATGTCTTAACAATTAATAAATTAGAAGGTATATTTCTAATAGCCAATGTTATAAACGGTTATATGAGAACTCCTAAGATTTATGCTTTACATAGATTAATTGATTGATTAAATCTAAGATTTGATTTTAATATAACCAAGAAAAATAAAGATATAAGTGATATAAATTCTAACAGTTGATTAGCAGGGTTTATAGACGCAGATGGTCATTTTTCAGTAAGAACGACTTTAGTAACGGAGCAGGCTTCGCCTACTAAATATCCAAAAATAGAATGTAAATTTGAATTATCGCAAAGACAAAATGATCATAATTATGAAAATAATTTGGAATATTTGAGTCTAATTGCGGACTTTTTATCTTCTACTGTTAAAGAAACCAGAATGAATAGGCCAAACCCTGAATATAGAGTTAGAACTACAAATGTAGATAGTAATTTTATATTAGTTCAATATCTTGAGCAATATCCTTTATTTTCTAGTAAATATTTAAACTATAAAGATTGAATAAAAGTATTGTCATATTTTAAAGCCAAAAGTCATACAAAATCTGAGTCTATTAAAGCTATAGTTGAAATTAAAGCACAAATGAATAATAAAAGAACAGAATTTAATTGAGATCATTTAAATAATTTATATAACTTATACAAATAAAACATAGTCCCAACAATATGGCGACATATTGAGTGTCTGCCTTAAACAGTTTTGTTTATGAGGTTAATTAATTAACCATGAGACCTGGTCTAGCAGGCCAAGAATATTTTTTTGGGTATTACAATGGTTCTTACAGACCGTAATTTTAATACTTCATTCTTTGAAGTAGCCGGTGGTGGAGACCCTATATTATTCCAACATCTTTTCTTAAGAGATATTTTAATTAATTATTATATTTTAGCTATTATTCCAATAATTAAAATAGCCAAAAAATCTAGCTTTTTATTTAAATTAAATTATAGTACTTCTTCAACAAGTAATTTTTGTTTAGAATCCTTTTACTCCAAATATAATGAACATTTACCTGGCAATACCTCACCCTCAAAAAAATTCTTAACTTGATTTATAGGATTTACAGAAGGTGAAGGATCTTTTATCGTAAATAATAGAGGTGATCTTTGTTTCGTTATTACACAAAGTAACCTAGATATCTATGTATTAGAATATATAAAAGAAATTTTAGGGTTTGGTAAAGTAATACCTCAATCTAAAACTACAAGTAGATATGTTACTCAAAATAAAAAAGAAATAGAATTGCTTGTTCATTTATTTAACGGTAATCTTATATTACCACGTAGAAAGGAAAAATTTGAAGAATTTGTAAAAGGATTTAATACATGAGTAACTAAAGGAAGAATTCAATTAAATACAGTTGAAATAAAACATACCTATATTTTACCTAGTTTAGATAACAACTGACTTTCAGGTTTTACTGACGGAGAAGGTTGTTTTACTTGTTCAATAAATAAAGATAAAGGATTCAGTTTTAATTTTAATATTTCTCAAAAATGAGAGCAAAATGTTAAAATACTAGAACATCTCTGTTCATTATTTAATGCAGGTAAAGTATCCAAACATAGTTCTGATAATGCCTATGAATATAGAATAGGCGGATTAGAAAATTGTAGAAATGTATTTACTTATTTTAATAACTATAACTTAATAACGAAAAAATCTGCTTCATATGTAGCATGAAAAGAAGTACATGGTGATTTATTAAATAAAAATCACTTAGATCCTATAAAACGAGTTGAATTAAAAGAAAAAGCTAAATTAATTAATAAATTTAATTAAAGTATAGGGAAAAAAAGTCAAGGTTTAACGTATAAGTTATGAAACTCTCAGGACAGATGTAAAAAGGTATAAGATCCGTAAGAGTAAATATTCTATATAGAATATACCTTAGATTTAGTTAGTATTTAGCGGATATTACTTGTAACTCTTAAGTATAATGCGTATATAATAAAGTATACGTTATTGTACATGTTAATAGATAACATAAGGAAAAGTTAATATAAATACTAGCAACACTAGTGTTAACGGTCAATGAATATTCTCATTCGAAGACCGTCGGTTATTTAAGTGACCGCTACAGACTGGTTCACTGGTGGGTAGCTGAAATGCTGCTTAATGTACAGTCGGTTTCTTCCGTATTTCCGATATACGCACAAGCCCATGATTATTATATCACTGGTACCTGGATTTAACAAGAGAAAAACAAGTAAGTTAAATTTGAAGAAATGGATTCTTCGGTCAAAAATGGCCCTTTAAATTCAATTTATCGCAACAAACTATAAGCGAGGAGTTCGTTTTATATTTATTAGGTACTATGCACATAAGTTGTACTTTGTTGTACACCGTTATAGTAAAAATCCTAAAAATTTACGATAATTCGCAAGTAACCAACGCGCTTAGCACGCTAGTAGGAACTTCAGAGGCCATACGTTTGTTAAACATAAAATCAATTCATAATCTTAGTAAGTCCCCTAATAGTTTAAGATTTAAACAATGACTAGCCGGATTAATAGACGGAGATGGTTGTTTTTCATTATCTAAAAAAGGTTATGCTAGTTTAGAAATTACAATGGACATTCGAGATGAGTGTGCTTTACAAGCTGTAAAAAACGTTTACGGAGGTTCAATTAAATTAAGATCAGGTGTCAGTGCACTAAGATATAGATTACATAGTAAAGAAGGTTTTCTAAATCTTATTAATGATGTAAACGGTCATATAAGAAACCCTAATAGATTGATACAATTAAATTATATTTGTGTAAAATATGATATAGTATTAAAATATCCTGAAAAGTTGACTAGAGATAATGGTTGATTATCGGGATTTTTCGATGCAGATGGGTCAATTACTATAAAGAGTACAGATGGACAATTATCTATTTCTGCAGGCCAAAAGACATCTGAGTTATTAACACCTTTAGTTGAACAGTTTGGGGGTTATGTCTACATAGATAGAGGTGGAAATGGTTCATTTAAATGATATGTGACTAAGAAAGAAGATGTACTTAACCTGATAGAATATTTTAAAAAATATCCCTCTAGATCAGCTAAAAATAATAGATTGCACTTAGTGCCTAAGATATATGAATTGAAGAGTATGAAAGCTCATACTGCGCCTTCAGGGTCTTTATTAGCTAAAAGCTGAGAGACTCTTATGGCTAAATGAAAAAATTACGGATAAATTATGTTTAAAGATATGGTCCAAACATTTTAGTGTTACACGTTACACACTAAAATGTAGCATCCCGAGGTAAAAATTATAAGCCTCATAATGTTGCTGTATGCTGGAAACACTTCGATATCAAGTTTTAAATACTCCCCTTTCAAAGATATAGTAAAAAAGTTAAAACAATGAAGTCAATCAGCAGGTAACACTTTTAAGGTTAACCTTAAAAGTGGAACCTCAGAGACTATATGCGACAATACTGAAACAATAAAAAATATTTCTATTCATGTGGCTACTCATTTAAAACCCCTAAACGATGAACAATTTGGGCATTATTTAGCTGGTTTGATAGATGGAGATGGGCATTTTAGTAGCGAAGCTACTAAACAACAATTAGTCATTGTATTTAGTTCACCTGACGTTAAATTAGCCTATTATATAAAAGAAGTAATAGGATTTGGTAATGTAAAAAAAGTTAAAGATAAAAATGCTTACTTATATATTATATCTAACAAAGAAGGTTTATTTAGAGTAATTAATTTAATTAATGGTAAATTGAGAACTTTAAATAAATTTAATCAAGTTCTTAATAATATATTAGCTTACCCTACATATGCAAAAGAAAATCTAGAATTTAAAATAAATGATTCTAATAATTTATATAATCATTGAATAGCCGGATTTTCGGATGCAGATGCTAGTTTTCAAATAAAAATTATTACTAGAGATGATAAGCCTAGACCTGAAATTAGATTAAATTACCAAGTAGTACGCTCCGCTAAAAAAGATAATCCTATATTGTTATTATTAAAGGAATTTTTTGGAGGTAATATAGGTTATAGATCAAGTCAGGGTACTTATTATTATGGATCAACTAGTTTTGGTTCAGCTAAAAAGGTGATTAATTATTTTGATCATTTTCATTTACAATCTAGTAAACATATTAATTATCTTAAATGAAGAAAAGCTTATTTACTTATACAAAAAAAAGATCATTTAACGGAAAAAGGGTTAGATAAAATAAGAAAATTCAAAATTTCTATGAATAGAAATTCAGTATAAGATAGAGTCCTAACAAAGATGTAAATCTTTGAGTATTAATTATAATAGATCTAGACATTAAGTTAAACTTCCTAATATTAGTAGGACTAACTCTATGTTTTATTTACGACTATTAAATTAATCAAAATTAATGTTATATATTAATCGTGCCAGCTTTCGGTATAATTAGTACAACTATCTCAACTAATTCAAATAAACCAATATTTGGGTACATAGGAATGGTCAATTGGCCTACGTTAATTAATAATTACGTAAAACCCCTCTATATGCTGGGAACCTCTAACATCTTAAATACTAGAAATAATAAGTATTTCAGTGAAAATTTTAAGGATATTACAATGAGCAATCAGCAGGTAAATAAATTTATATTGTTTATAAAGGAGATTACTCTCTTTATATATTTTATTTTTTATAACCTCAGAGACTACACGAGGGGAATCTTTCAATCTGAAAGATTAAGATATAGTCCAATATTTTATAAAAGTACTCGAAGATCGTTTAATAATGCAGTACCTGTAAATAAAGTATTTAAAAGAAATTACTCTATTGATAATCGTTTACATAAACTAGATCCTAATTGGGTGACAGGATTTGTAGACGCTGAGGGTTGTTTTTCTACAATAATAGAAGTATCTGAGGATCTAAAACGAAAAGTTAGAGTTTCCTTTGAAATAAATTTACACGAAAAAGATGAACAAATCTTGGTAAGTATTAAGTCTTTTTTTGGTGTAGGACAAGTATATAACAGATCAGATAAAAAAATTTCTATATACAGAGTAACTAATGTAAACTACATAAAAGATAATATAATACCTCATTTTATAGAGTACCCTCTTATGAGTAAAAAAGCTCTAGATTTTTTATTATGATCAAAGGTTATAGAAATTATTCTGAACAAAGAGCATCTAAGTGAGGAAGGATTTTTAAAAGTACTTTCTTATTATGCATATATAAACACTGGAGTGTCCAAAAAGGTTCAAAAATACTATCCTAATATTATACCTGCGGATAAACCGGATACGTTTTTACCTGAAACTTTGCATCCTCAGTGAGTATCTGGATTTGTAGCGGGGGATGGAGGGTTTTCTATTTACATTAGATCTGCTAAGGATTATGTAATCTCAGAAAAAGTATCTTGTAGATTTCACATTGCTCAACACATTAGAGACTTAGAGCTAATGAAATTATTCATAAAATTTTTTGATTGTGGTTCTGTAGGAGTAAGATCTAATAAAGCTACACCTAGATGTGACTTTTACGTACAAGATTTTTTTCTTATAGTAGAAAAAATCTTACCTCATTTTGATACTTATCCGTTATTAAATTTAAAACAGCAAGATTATCTTTGTTTTAAAGAATGTGTATCTATTATTAAGTCGAAAACCCATTTAACTCGTGAAGGTTTAAATAAAATTAAAAGTTTAAACTTAGAGATGAATTCTAATAGGTTAAAATAATACTTTATTTACGTAAAATATCGCTATGCTATGATGTCTATAGGAATACTAGGATTTATAGTATGAAGTTGTGTTATGGCTTCACCCTATAGTGATATAGGGAGTACAATTAATTTCGCTATATGCTGGAACAGTTTAGTGCTAATTAGTACCTTGTATGGTAAAAATCTAATTAGCTATACTCAATCAGCAGACAATCTGTCCCTGTATTCCTTAAAGGATAACAAACAGAGTGTCTCAGAGACTACACGCGAAACATCTTTTAAATTTTCCGCATTTCATATTTATTATAATACATTATTTAAAAATAAAGACCCTTTATCTGATGAATGATTAACTTGATTTATTGGGTTTGCAGAGGGGGATGGAGCTATTCAAACCTACGATGAGGGTAAAAGAGTTCGTTTTGTTCTTACTCAAAAAGAAAGTGATATACTTCATAAAATACAATTTAAATTTAACATAGGTGTTGTTAAACATTTTCCTCAAGGAAAGAGTGGAAAAAATAATGATTTTTATAGATGAATGGTAGATAACCCTTCACATATTTTACTTTTAGCTTTATTATTTAATGGTAATATAGCTCAAAGCCATAGAATTAAACAATTAGCTCTATGAGTTAATGCTTTAAATAATCGTTTTGGTTCTGAAACTATAAAGTTAAATAATACTCCTGTTCCAGTTACATTACAGGATGGTTGATTATCAGGGTTTACTGATGCTGAAGGATGCTTTAATGTATCTATTACAGCTAACTCTAGATATATATTAGGTCATGTTATAAAAATGCGTTATATATTAGATCAAAAAGATGGTGTTATACTAAATAAAGTATACGAATTATTTGGATTTGGTAAAGTAACATTAAGATCTGGAACTAAGGATGTTTATCGTTATACAGCTACCGGATTTAAAGCATTGCATGATGTGATAGTATACTTTAAATTATTTCCATTACAAACTAAAAAAGCTTTTTCTTTTGAAAAATGATTAATTGTTCATAACCAAGTGTATAATAAATTACATTTAACTGATGAAGGATTATCACAAGTAAGAACTCTGCAAAAACAAATTAATTTAAATAATAGTACGACAAATAAAGTAGGAGCGGCGCTAGAAAAAAAATAATTTATTATTTTTTTTTAATCGCTAGAAAGATGAAGATATAGTCCGACACTTCTTGTGAAAGAAGCATACAGAGCTAGCACCTTGTATGGGTAAATAAAAAAAAAATATTTATTAACGGTTTGGCATCACATGTACACAGTTGGATTAGACGTGGATAAACTTGTGTTCACGGTAAAAATCTTGCTATATGCTGGAAACTCTTGATTAAGTAGTCCACTCGTTTTTATAGCGTTAGGCACAATCTACTTATATTTAACAAGACAATCAGCAGGAAACTTTTTTTGTTTTAGTACAATGGCTAAGGCCGCTACTAAAAATACTTATAATAAATGATTTGAATTATCTAAAATATCTGAGCATGTCCCTATTCATAATAGTAATCTTAATGATGAAGAGCTTGGTTATTTTTTAGCTGGGTTAATAGAAGGTGATGGTTGATTCGGTAAGAAAGAACTACATATAGTGTTTTCCGAAAATGATTCATCTTTGGCTTACCTTATTAAAAAACGTATAGGTCACGGTAATATATATAAAATTAAAGATAAAAAAGCTGTGAGATATATTTGTAAAAATAAAGAAGGCTTATCTATTATTTTATCTTTAATTAATGGGAAATTTGTAAGTAATTATAAATATGAACAATTAATTAAACATAATTATAGTGAAGATTTTAATATTAATATATTACCTCCCTTAATGTCTTTATCTTTAGATAATTATTGATTGGCGGGTTTTACTCAAGCTGATGGATGTTTCCATATAAGTGTTGTAAAAAGTAAAACACACAAAGCTGGATATAGTATAAGATTAGAATTTTCTTTAAAGCAAAATGATGTATTACCTTTAAGATTATTATATAATGAATTAGAAATGGGTAATCTTTCTCAATATCATACAGGTGTATGATGTTATAAAAGTACAGGATATAAAACTGCAGCTCATTTAATTAATTACTTTGATAAATATAATATTTTTGCTGGTAAATATGTAGATTATATTAAATTTAGAAAAGTTTATATTATGATAACAGAGGGTAAACATTTAGAAGAGAAAGGTATCAAAAAAATTAAAAGTATTTCATCAAAAGGATCCTCAGAGACAAGCACGCAAGAAATTTAACATATTACGTTAAATTAAGATACTGTCCAAATTACTAAGTTCGACAAGAGCTTACTTTACAGCAGCTACATTAATAATAGCTGTACCTACAGGTATAAAAATATTCTCATGATTAGCTACTTGCTATGGAGGATCTATAAAAATGACACCTTCTATGTTATTCTCATTAGGTTTTGTATTTATGTTTACAATAGGAGGGTTAATAAAAAACCACTTAGCTCTCCCTTTAAAGATCGCTATATGCTGGGAACTTCTGACAATTATACTACTAGAATTATATTCAGTGACAATGTATAATTTTGAACAATCAGCAGGGAACCTACGGGTATTTAATGCTTTAGTAGGACCCTTAGAGACTACACGCGATCCTCGTAATATATTTACGAGAAGATATAGTCCGTGAAATAAAAATGCATTAATAGGCTCCGCCTCTTCATTTAGTAACAATAGTTTTAATTCAAAAACTATTTATAGCTTACGTAACCATTACTCAACTTCTAGTAAAGAAGATAATACAAAAAATTTCGTAGCTTTAGCTGTATTCCCGCCGAAGGCGGGATACACTTCGTTAGTAGCACCACTAAAGATATATTCTCAATTTAAAGAGGATAGATCTTCTATTTTAAAAGAACAAAAAGATAAATCAGGGATTTACTGTTTAATAAATAACATAAACGGGCATTCTTATATAGGTAGTTCTATTAACTTAGCTTCTAGAATGAAAAATTATCTTAACAATACTTTCTTAAAAAGTAGACAAAATGCTAATATGCCCATTGTAAAAGCTTTACTTAAGTATGGTCAATCTAACTTTACTTTACTAATAGTGGAGTATGTAGAACCCCAGGTTTTAACTGTTAGAGAGACTTATTTTATAACATCTATATTGCCTTATTATAATGTATTAAAGCAAGGTTATTCTTCTTTAGGATATAAGCATACAGAAGAAACTAAACAATTATTATCAGAATTGGCTAGTAATAGAGTACATAGTGATACAACTAAAGGTTTAATAGCTAAAGCTTTAACAGGTGAAAATAACCCTTTTTATAATAAAAGTCATTCTATGGAAAGTAAAGTAAGAATGATAGAAGCTAAATCAGCTTATCCTGTTTATATTTATGATTCCTTTAAAAATTTATTGGTTATTTTCCCTTCCGTTTCATCTTTAGCTCATTTAATTAAATCTAATCACTCTACTATTGTTGAGGCTATAAGAGAGCAAACTATATTTAGAGGTGAATGATATTTTACCAATATACCTTATAATATAAGTGATAATCCTTTAATATCTAATTGAACACATAAAGAATGTAAAGAATTAATATTAGATATTAATAATATGAGTCATATTAGAAAAGGAATATTTGTGTACGATACTAATAAAAATTTCATACGTAAGTATGAAGGAGTAACGGATGCACAAAGAGACTTAAATATTAGTCATAGTACAATTAAAAAATATGCTAAAATAGGGGGTTGTTATAATGGTTACATATTTAGTTATGAAAGATTAAATGATTAATGTATTTTATTCGGTTAAAAATTATAAATAGACCCATTAGGGGATCACTGACCTAATGAAACGACAGTGAGTGGTATATTACTATTTTTGGTTTCATTTATTTTATTAAATAAAAATATACTTAATGCTTTGGATAGATTAAGGGCTTCGCCTACTAACAAGGCCTTGAAAATATACGAAAATTTCTATAAAGATAGAAAAGATTTATATAAAGAGTTTAAAGAAGATAAAACAGGATATATTTACATGATAGTTAATAAATTGAATGGTAAATGTTATGTAGGAAGCTCAAGATCAATTAAAACTAGACTATATAACTATTTTAATTTGGCCTTGGCTGCTGCACAAAAAGGAAGACCTATTTCAAGTGCTATTATAAAATACGGGCTTGTTAATTTTGCTTTCATTGTTTTAGAGAAAGTAGATTTAAATGTACATAACTTAGAAGAAAGAGAAACTTTTTGGTAGTCCGTAGGACTCAGCACGCTCTCAATTAATTAAACCTGAATATAATGCAGTGAAGGAAGCAGCTAGAAATATAGGCGTCCCACATCTGCAAGACACTAAGTTAAGAATTTCAAAGAGTAGATCTTCAGCCTCTGTATATATTTACGATGAATTTAAAACACTGTTAGTTATAGTTCCTTCTTTAAGATCACTTGCGGTACAATTAGGAAGTTCTTCTATTAGTATAGCTTTAAAGAGAGCTATGGCAGATAAATCTTTATTTAGATCTTCTTGATATATATCCAATCAACTCTTTAATGAAAACGATAAACCTTTAATGGAGGTTGATTCTATTGAGTATATGAGTTTAATAGAAAAAATGAAGAGTCAAAAACATATTAGAAAAGCCATCTTTGTATTTAAAGATGGAGAATTTCATCCTTCGGCAAAAAATATGATGGAATACTGGCTGCAGCAAAAGCTTTAAATATTTCTCATGATACAATAAGATCTAATATTGAAAAAAATACTACGTACAATGGGTACTTATTTAGTTACCATAGAAGTAACTAATATAATTAAATCGAACACATACACGTGAGTGGTGTTGTGTTAGCTAATGCTTCACTTGATATAGCCTTCCACGATACTTATTATGTAGTTGCTCAAATGGGCCTGAATGGTATATCTTCTTTTAAGTGCTATTTTGCAACTGACTATATGCTGGAAACTGTATTATTTGCATATTGTTTACTATTTATTTATACGGCTTATCTTTATAAATTAGATGTTAGTAAGAATATTTTTCTTTTAAATAGTCAAAATAACAATATAGCAATAAGTTCTGAACTTATGAATACACAATCAGCAGAAAACTGAAAAGGATTCTCAGAGACTATACGTCAGTTACCTGATACTGAAGATTATAAATTTTGAAATTGATTTGCCGGTATAATAGATGGGGATGGAAATTTTGATATTAGAACAAATTCTACTAATAAACAAAGAGTTCTTAAACAAATCAGAATAAAATTACATAATAGAGATATTAGAATTTTAACACACATACAAAATTATTTACATATAGGTAGAATTAGAGCAGATAAAAATAAACCTTATTCAATATATATAGTATCTACAAAAGAAGAGATGAAATATATTTTAGAACATATTAATGGATTAATCAGACTTAAAGTACCAGGTTTTAAAGAAGCTTGTGCTTTATATAATCTAGATTATATTGAAGCTGATTATAATATAAAATTATATGATCCTTATTATGCAGGTTTAATAGATACTGACGGTTCTATAGTATTTAATTATGCTGGAAATAGAATAGAATGTAATTTGGAATTTGAATATAATGAATATTCTTCCAAGTTAAATTTTGATAATACTCTATTAAATTCTAAACCTACTATTATTAAACGTAAAAGATCAAACTCCTTATCCCAAAGGGATCAGCGCGCTTCGCTAGAAAAAGAATTCTCATCTATAACCTTTAAATTTCAAAATGTTAATAATATGTTATTTATATATGATTACTTTATGCATAATAGATTATATTCTGATATTAAATTTTACAGAGTAAGTAAAATTAAACCTTTCATAGAAATTAGGGGATATAAAACATCACCTAAAGGTAGTATAGAACATAAAATATACTCAGATTTCATGATTAATTGAATTAAATATAATAACCCTTTATGATATAAAGTACCTTTTGTTACCAAACATTTGGGGGTTAGCCCTAGTCCATCCATATCCCTTAGGGATCAGGAGGACGAGCAAGCTCCTGAAAATAAATAACATATTAATTACAGGTAAAGATATAGTCCACAATTTTATTAAATACTAAAAATAGCATTTCCACTACGTATTAAGTATGGGAGCTGTATTCGCAATGTTTGCTGGTTGATACTTCTGAATACCTAAAATATTAGGTTTAAATTATAACTTAAATTTAGCTAAAGTTCAATTCTGACTTTTATTCATAGGGGTTTTTCTAAAGGGAAGTACTTTTGTAATGAAGGATAGATTACATAGATGATTTTCTACAAAGCGTAGAAATTCTCAGTTTGGGGCTTCGCCTACTAAAGAGTTTGAATTATTTTTTGAAAATGTTAACAAAGAAAAAAGAAATATATATAAAGAATTAAGAAAAAAATCAGGTGTTTATTTGTTTATAAATAACATTACTAATGATTTATATATAGGTAGTAGCACAAATTTAACTAGCAGAATGGTTAGTTATTATTACTATACTAACTCACAAAAACCATCTAAGTTAGTTATAATTAGAGCTATGAAAAAATATGGTTTAGATAATTTTTCTTTGGCAATTATAGAATTATGTGAAAAAGATCTTTGTTTAATATTAGAACAAAAATGAATTGATCATTATACACCTAAATATAATGTTTTAACTGTAGTATTCCCGGAGGGAATCGGCAATTCATTAGTAGCTTGCGCACACAAACATAGTATCGACACAATTACTAAATTAAAAGAAAAACTAAGCAAAGAGAATCATCCTAAGTTTGGTAGTGTGACTTCAACTGAGACAAAGAAAGCTATTAGTGACAGTATAAAGTATTTTTATACAGAAAATAGCCATCCAAGTAAAGGATTGAAAGGTTCATTAGCTCCTCAATATGGTATAGGAGGTAAATTCGTCTATTGTTATAATAGACAAGGTGAAGAATTGATTTTCCCTTCCATAAATGGAGCTAGACAACACTTCAAAGTTAGATGAACTCTTGTAAAAAATAATATGGATAAAAATGAATGAATAACTCTTAATGGTGAAGATTGATTAATACAATCTATCCCTAAACAAAATTAATTTGATTAGCCCCTCCCAATCCTTCTATATGCTGGAAACTCTCATAAAGCTTAAGTACTTATTAAATAAGTAAAAATCTTAAGTGTATCTAGACAATCAGCAGGAAACCAAAGTAACAACACATGTTATTAGTAGGATCCTCAGAGACTTCACGAAGGAGGTTATTTTAATTAATTAAAATAATCAATATATAGTCCACACAACATGTAATCTTACATTCTTCCCTCTTTCAATGTTGGGGGCCTACAATAGAAATTATGTAGTGCAAAATGGGTAGCTTAGACTTTAGCTTGGCCTTCGACATGAGCAACCTTCGAAGTGCCCCCCATAAAAAACTTGGCAAATTGCTGGAAGGACGTCAGGCGTAATCAATCCTTTTACGTCTAATCAGCAGGCAATCTTTCTTTATAAAAAAAAAAGAAAGCAGCTTCAACGATCAAACGCCAAGTACCCTCGATTTAAGGCGCAAGCTCTCCTACGGAGAGCTTGCGCCTTAAATAAGGGTAGTGATATGATCTAAGTAAAATAGTGACTAATAAGCATTATTTTATCTTGACTAGATTTACCTAAATCTATATCATCTAGTTCATATAACTTGAGTCCTAAAATACAAAGATTAAGCTTATCTAAGCGTTTCTATTCTACCAGTTCAGTTGACAAAAATATACTTGACGTGGATAACCTTGATCAAATTGAATCTATTAAATTTGATTCTCTTGAGCAAGGATGTGAAGAAATTAAGTTCAAATATTTAGGAGTTTCTGGTGTTTATAAATTAATAAATAAAAATGATCCTAACCTTTTTTATATTGGTAGTTCAAATAATTTATCTAGAAGAATGGAGGAATATAATAAATTAACTAAAGGTTTACGTAAACCTCATTCTTCTTCAGAATTAGAAATATCTAAAACTTCAGCTTTAAATTGAAAATTAGAGTTTTTATATATTACTACACCTCAAACTTCCTTAGTTTATGAACAATATGCAATCCTTAAATTTAAACCTACTATTAATAGCAATTTAAGTGTAATCCCACGAATAAATCCTCAGTGAGGTAATAATTTAAATAATGCTATTGCAACAATTGAAAAATTATTATCGTTATTTACTGAAGGTTCCGAAGGATATAATAGAATAAATGTATTCCTTAAAACTTTTAAATTAGCTAATGGTTTAGATTATACGCCTGAAGATGCAGATAATAAATATTATTGCTTTTTAGTTTTTGTATATGATATTACTTCACCTCACGGGCGTCCTGTTGTTTATTCTTCAATTAATAGAGCTTTAAAGGGATTACAGATTAGTCATAGTACTTTATTAAATTACATTAATAATAAATATCTTTTTAATTCTAATCTTGTCTTATCTTTTGAATCTTTAGTTGAAGAAGATTTTGCAGAATATCAAGAAAGACCCACAGGGGATAGTCAACTCCGTAAACATATTGTTGTCTACAATCAAGATAATGAAAGAGTAGCGGAATTTAAATCTGGTAGAGAAATGGCTAGATATTTCCAAATTGATGGAAAAGTAGCTAGATTAGCTATAGCCAAGGGTGAGTATTTGGACTTTTTACTGGTATCTAAAGATGTTTCTTTTAGACAAACAATTTATGTATTTGACAGTGACACTAAAGAAATTTTAGCTAAGTTTCTTGGTGTGTCAAAAGCTTTAAAATATGCTAAAGTTAATTTTTATACATTAAAAAGTTTAATTGAAAAAGGAAATTCTTATAACGGTAAAATATATAGTTATAAAGATAAAATTTAACCAAATGCGTACGCCTATCATAAAACGCAACATTTCTTAGGTCAGTAGGCCCTTTATCCTTGCAAATGGATAATTTGCATAACACTATATTGCTAGAAATCCTATTAGGTGCAAAGTAACCTAATAGATAATTAGCAGGAAACCTAACTGTTAATATGTTTATATATTAACTTCAGTAGGATCTTCAGAGACTACACGTGTTACAACTTAAAAGTTGAATAAATAGTCCACTAACATAGAGATATGTTTAATATATCTTGCTATTATTTAGTAGTTTCCCTCCATTCGGAGCAACTTAGCTGCGGTGGAAGGAAACCTAGGTACACCCTAGGCAAGAAGTATTGGCTACAATCTGTTGTTTTATTATATCTGTTTTACATGTTTTCGGTCTTGGTGTTTTTGAGCTATTTAGCCTCATCTAATAAATATTCAGTGGGACAAGATAGCCAAAATATGTCCGACACATCTGATACTAGTATCAGCACACAAGGGGATCCTTCAGGACCACCTAAAAAAGATCCAGAAAATAATAAACCAAATAAATCATCTGAAAACTCTAAGAGTTCAGCGAAATCCCCTGTTTACCCTAATACACCTGTAAAGGTGTATCATGATAGCAGCGTCTCTAAGTCCGATATATATAAAGACTTTAAAGGTGTATCAATAATCTACATGTGATTTAATAAGATCACAGGTAGAGTATATATTGGTAGTGCTGTAGACGGATCTAAACGGTTAAGTACTTACTTTCAGCCCTCTATCCTAAGAAAAAATAGTTTAATCTATCAAAGTATATTAAAATATGGACATGATAATTTTTCTGTCATTATTTTAGAGATTTGTGGAAAAACGTCTACTGTCACTAAAGAGCATATATTAGAGAGAGAGAAATTTTACTTAGATTGGGCTTTAAAAACTTATGGTTTGGCTATTTTAAATATGCTTAACACACCTGGGTCTAGTATGGGTTACAAACATACGGAAGTAGATTTATTAAAGATGAGTGAGATAAAAAAAGGTGAAAGGAATCCTATGTATAATAAGATTAAATCCGATGCTTTTATAGCTCAACAAATTAGAGATAAATCCGGTGAAAATAACCCTATGTTTGGTAAGATTAAGTCTGAACAGACATTGACTAAATTAAGAAAAATGGTCTTTGTCTATGATGTTACACAAAATTATAAATTATTAGGAGTGTATCCTACGGTTATGTGCACTCGTTTATTTAAATTGTGTAACAATACCTTGAGAAAAAGGATAGATAATAAGGAAATTCACAATGGTAAATACTTCTTTACAAAAGATCCTTACAATTCAGATGAGGTATAGTTATTTGGTTTATATAGTATTTAATTACGATACTATTGTAAAATTTATAATGTAAATATTATATTTACATTATATTGACAGAAAGTCTAAATAAGCTACAAGGAATTAGGTATAGTTCCCTTTATATTTAATAAATATAATGTAAAAAGAGGATGAATTTCAAGAATAACTAATAAAGTTAACTTGAAGCGAAGCTTATTAAATTATATTAATATATGTAATTAACAATAAGAACGTTCAACGACTAGAAGGGAAAGTCTTTATGATAAGAACCTTCCACGAGTATCCTCCGTCAAATAAACTTAATGAATATAATATCATAATAGTTTAAAGTATGACGATGACATAGTCTGAACCCATTTGAAAAGATGGGAATTAAAGGATAAATCCTTTAACATAACAAAATTGGCCTAGAAGAATTAGTGATTATCCTGATGCTTTTGCAGGTTGAAATTTAATAAGTAGTATAGGTTCTATAGTAAGTGTAATAGCTGCATGATTATTCTTATATATTGTATATTCACAATTAGTAGAAGGAAAAGTGGCTTCTAGAAATCCTTGATTAACTCCAGGATTCTACACAGACGTATTACAAGCTAATTTAAATAGAAGCTACACTAGTTTAGAGTGAGGATTATCAAGCCCACCAAAACCTCATGCATTTGTAAGTCTACCTTTACAAAGCTAAAATCAGTACGTAGTACGCCGTACGCCTATTTATATCTAGCTTTTCATAACAAAGCAGTAACCATATTCCCGGCGAATATCCCCACTTCGTCGGGATTAGTAGGCGAAGCCTCAGAATAAAAAAAAATATATTTTTTTAGAGCGGACTTCGTTCGCGCCGCCAGACGAAGTCTAGCGCCATATTCCCTCCGGGAATTCGGGAATTAGGGGGAGGCTAGCGAAGCTAGCCTCCCTGCCTACTCGCTGGGTATATTAACGCTACATAGTACGTATAATATTCCTAGCTTTATATAGCTTGCTAATTAGTTGTATAGCCTGCTTTTCGTATTACCTAATTCCCGAATTCCCGAATTAGGATACACTTCGTTAGGGGTACACTTCGTTAGGGAATCGGGCAAGGCCGATTCCTCGTATACATGAAAAGCTAGATTTAAGTCTCATTAGCTCAATGGCAGAGCAGAATACTTCTAATATTTAGATCTTAGTTCGAGTCTAAGATGAGATAGGTATAGAGAAATCTATATTATAAAGATAATAAGTAGTCTATTAAATCAATAAAGAAAATTTTTTTATCGGCTATTTTTGCTTCTAGATCATAATATTTAATATCTAGCTTAGCTGGCTTAGCTAAAGCTATAAAGCTAAAGCACGAATTATAGAAGGAGGGTACGACTTCGTATAAATAGGAGTACGCTTAGATATAAAAAAAAAATAGCCAGCTAAAGCTACTCTTTTGTGTGCGCGTAGGCTGGGACTATTCGTGGAGAGCATCTTCGCCCTCGAGTAAGGGGTCGGTAGTCCTACGGACCAGCAAGCTCGATTCGTTCCACTAACGAAGTGTATGAATGCCACCCTATTTTTTTTTACTAGTATTCCCTCCTGATCCCTAGCTTGCGTAGCAAGCTCGGGATATGGATGGGAGAGACTTCGTCTACGCAAGCTCGCCTAGAACAAAGTTCCTCCTTGCCATAAACTAAACGTATTAGATTATTCTATAAATAGTTTAATATATAGTATATAAGAGCTAGCTAGAACGAAGTCCGCTCTTATATACTTTTTATTTACCTACGAGTGACGCGTTGTGCACGTATTATAATTAAATTACAACAATAAAAAATATGAAGGCAAAAGCCCTAAAATTAATTAATCTTTTAACATATAAAGATATAGATATACCTAGACCTCATGTCTTTGTGAATCTTCCGTTAAAAAGTACGGTTTCACCGGTAGAGCTTACAGATATAACTTTAAAGATTAATGAACTATTACCTCAACTTTCTGATTTTATAAGTCAATTTCACAGTATCATCTTGACTAATAATATAAATGTTATAACAGATGCAGGCGGTAATATGTCATTAGATGTTCCTGGTACTATGTCGGACACTGATGCAGATAAATTTAGTAGAAGAATAAGTATTATTGATCGTTTAATAACAACACGTGGTCAAGAAATAAATGATTTATTACAGAAAGGATTAGAAATAGAAGGTAAATTAAAGAAAGAAAATGTTAACTATACTTCGCAAATATTAGATAAAGTCAATGAATTTAAGAGATTAAATGCTTCTTATAAACATTAATAGCTCTAACTTTAGCTTTATTCTTCTGTTATTTATCTAGTAGACGAAGTCTAGAGCTACGCCCTAGACTATTCCATCCTTCGGAGGAATTAGCAAGCTCTAGACTTCGTCTACTCCTCCCCCTAATTCCCGAATTCCCGAATTCCCTAATTCCCTAATTCCCTATTCCCTATTCCCGGCTAGCCGGGAATAGCTAATTCCCTATTCCCGGCAGCTACGCAGCCGGGAATAGGGAATCGGGAATCGGGAATGGGGAATCGGGAATCGGGAATATGGCTACTGCTTCGTACACTAATTTAGTATTATTAATATTATAAGATTAAACAAAACAAAATAAAACATAGCTAGCTTACTATATTTATGCTTAGCTTATTTCTAGTTTGATATTTCATATCCCTACGGGATCAGAAATTAGCAAGCTCTATTTAGGGACGAGCATGCGCCGTATTTTCGAGCTTGCGGATCCCGAGCTTCGCCCCCGGAGGGAGAGACTTCGTCTACAGCAAGCTCGGGATATGGATATGAAAATCGCCAACGGCGCTAGCTCGCAATCTAGAAAAATTTTTAGTGGTTTCTGACTCCTAATCCCGGAGGGATATTGAGCCGGAATTAGGGGAGGGGTAATATTCGTTACACGGAGAGACTTCGTCTACGCAAGCTCTAAAATAAATAACTTTATTTTAGAGCTTGCGTAGCTGGGATATTACTCCTTCCTGCCTCCTACTAGCTATAGAAATCTGCCTAGTGAGTTAGCACACATTAACAAAGAAAGATGTAGTGCTTCCTTCGGAGCACTAGCAAATAAAAAAAAAATGAATTATTCTCCTACTATTATTTCAATAATTGAAAATATAATATTAATGTTACCCGCTTTATTAGTGGTAGCTTATGTAACTGTAGCGGAAAGAAAAACTATGGCAAGTATGCAAAGAAGACTTGGTCCTAACGCAGTAGGATTAAAACCCGTTTAGTCCCCCTTATTTTTAACTAAATTAAGGTAAACAGAGGATGAATTTCAAGAAAAGCTGTTAAGCTAACTTGAAGCGAAGCTTATTATTACTAATAAGAACGTTCAACGACTAAAGAGTATTTTTATATAAATACTTCAGTATTCTCCTTCTAATTTAATTTGTAATAGTATGACAGAAATACGAGCTTGCTAATCCCGCAGGGATACTCATTATAAAAAAAAATTAGAAGAAAACATAGTCTGAACCATCTTGTGAGAGATGGATTAAGAGTAAAATCTTTATAACACAATTGATTACGGTCTTTTACAGGCATTTGCAGATGCTTTAAAATTAATCTTAAAAGAATATGTAGCTCCTACACAAGCTAATTTAATACTATTTTTCTTAGGACCTATAGTGACATTAATATTTGCTTTATTAGGTTATGCAGTTATTCCTTACGGTCCTGGACTATCATTAGGGGATATGGAATTAGGAATATTGTATATGTTAGCTGTTTCAGGTTTAGCTACTTATGGAATTTTATTAGCCGGGTGAAGTGCTAATAGTAAGTATGCTTTCTTAGGATCTTTAAGAAGTACAGCTCAATTAATTAGTTATGAATTAGTGTTAAGTTCTGTATTATTAATAATAATAATGATAACAAATAGCTTAAATTTAAATATAAATGTACAATTCCAAAAAATAGTATGATTAGCTTTACCTCTATTCTGTATATTAATAATATTCTTTATAGGTTCTGTGGCAGAGACTAATCGTGCACCATTTGATTTAGCAGAGGCTATTTAACCAGATTTGGCCTCTTTAAAGATCACAAATTGCTGGAATTTCTTAATTAAGAGAATCAGCAGGTAATCAACTTAAGTTGAATCTTCAGAGACTAGATGTGATCATTTAATATCGAGCAAGCTCGATATTAAATAAGGTATAGTCCAGACTTATATGAAAATATAAGATTAATAAATTCAAAATTATTACCCTCTAGAGTTAAATCTCCGGAGGCAATATGTATGTGTAACTACACTAATAAATATTTATTTTCTAGCCAGCAAGGCGGAACCCTTAAAATAACCAAAAGATTTTACTCAGACGCAAGTTCGCCTTCAATTAATATACCAACAGTAAACCCTACCCCTGTACTAGTTATAAGAACCTTGCATGATAAAGGTTACGTAGATTCTTATAAAGAAATTCTAAAGAATAAGGGGGGTATTTACTCCTTTATTAATACTGTTAATGGTAAACAATATATTGGAAGCGCTAAAGATTTTTATATTAGACTTAATGAACATTTAAACAATAAAAAGTCGAATTTAAGAGCTTGCTGAGTCCGCCGAAGGGGGACTATACAAAAAGCTTTTGACAAATATGGATTAGATAAGTTCAATTGAATTATTTATGAATATTTTAGCTATGAGACTAAAATATTAAGTAATGAAAGTTTAACTGAATTAGGGGCTTCGCCTACTAGTTACATAAAAGCGTGGGATTTTTCTACTCTTTATAATATGAAAAGAGAAGCTTCAAGTATGTTAGGTTATAAACATACGGATGAGGCTATACAGAAAATGATTGAACGCTATAAAGATAAAACTAATCATCCTATGTTTGGTAAAAGTCATAGCAAAAAAGTATTAGAATTAATAAGTAAACCCGGTGAGTTAAATCCTATGTTTGGTAGAATACATAGTGATGAAACTAAAAAATTAATGGCAAAAAAAAGAAATAAATATTCAAATGGTGTAGGAATCTTCGATTTAGAAGATAATCTAATCAAAAAATTTGATAATAATGTAGAATTAGCTAATTATTTAAATATATCTAAAGTAACTGTAGTAGTCCTACGGACTCAGCAAGCTATGTATTTAAATAATGAACTAATCTATAAAAACATGTACATATTTAAACCTATAAATTAATAATTTTGAGTATAAGGAATCTGAATTGGTAAGTGGATTTATGACAGAACACGCTGCAGTAATATTTGTCTTTTTCTTCTTAGCTGAATATGCTAGTATTGTATTAATGTGTATATTTACTAGTATTTTATTTTTAGGTGGTTATTTATTAGAATTTGACATTGTATATTGATTTGACTTATTAAATTATATATATGCATATATTTTCGATATAAACTGAATTACATCTTTAGAATATTTTAAATTAAGAGGAATTTTGACTAGTTCTTCTGTAGATGGCTTTTTACATAGTATAACTTTAGGTATAAAAAGCTCAATAATGGTATTTATATTTATCTGGGTAAGAGCTTCATTCCCTAGAATACGTTTTGACCAGTTAATGTCATTCTGTTGAACTGTGTTATTACCTATTTTATTTGCTTTTATAATATTAATTCCTTGTTTATTATATATATTCGGAATAACTGTAGTAAATGTGAACATGTTTTAGTAATTTTAGTAATTTTAGAGCCTGCTGATTCCCGCCTTCGGCGGGAATAACGTAGAAAAAAATACTGCATAGTCCTCCGGACTCAAGAAGAATATAGTCCTCCGGACTCAGCAAACACATAGAGTTAATCCATATTCCCGATTCCCGGCGTAGCCTCCCACTGGGTGGCATTCTTCAGGGGGGGCGAAGCTCGGGAATATGGATGGTATTATATATAAGCGTTCTACCAATATTATTGTTTGCTAGGCTATTCCCGATTCCCGATCCCATATTCCCGAGCTTCGCCCCCTAGTCCTACGGACCAGCAAGCTCGGGGGGCGAAGCTCGGGAATATGGATAAGTGCATAGCAGCAAGCTAAGGCAGGAATAGTGGAGGTAGAACAAGCAGCTACTGCTGTATTAACTCTTTATGATAAAGAGTATCAATAGCATACTCTTTATCATAAAGGCCATGAGACACATGTATATAGGCGGACATAGTAAATTATTTGAAGAGCAATAAATATCAATCTTCAACATATGTTATTATCCTCGTTAATTATTACACCTCTACTAGGGACAATGGTTGTAGCTAGTTCAGGATCATATAAAAATTCAGAGTTATTTACTAAAACGATTGCGCTTACTACTAGTGTTATAAATTTAATTATATCATTAGTTATGTTTATTTTATTTAATAACAGTACTAATCAATTTCAATTTGTACAAGAACACTACAATGTACAACTATTCGACATTTACTTGGGTGTAGATGGTATCTCTATATATTTTATATTATTGACTACAATAATAATGCCTATAGCATTATTATCTAATTGAGATTCTATAAAAGAAAATGTAAAATCTTATTTAATAATTATGTTATTATTAGAAACATTATTATTAGCAGTTTTTATGAGCTTAGACATAATGTCATTCTATATATTCTTTGAATCTATATTACCTCCTTTATTTATATTAATAGGTTTATATGGATCAGATAATAAAGTAAGTGCGAGCTACTATTTATTTTTATATACGCTGTGAGGTTCTTTGTTTTTACTACTGTCGATTTTAAGTACATCTTCTATAATGGGTAGTACAGATTTTGATACTTTATTTAAACTAAATTTTGAATATAAAACTCAAATATTCTTATTTATAGGAATATTTATATCATTTGCTGTAAAAACTCCTACAATATTTTTAAACAATTGATTATTAAAAGCTCACGTTGAATCTCCTTTAGGTGGAAGTATTGTATTAGCCGCAATAGTATTAAAATTAAGTCTATACGGTGTATTTAGATTAATATTACCTATATTACCTAAAGCTTCTTTAGATTATACTTTTGTTGTATTTACTATAGCGGTAATTACAATTATATATGCTAGTTTTAGTACACTAAGAACAACAGATGTAAAAGAACTAATAGCATATAGTTCAGTCTGTCACGCTTCAGTTTATTTAATAGGAGTATTTAGTAATACTATGCAAGGATTAGAAGGAAGTGTGATATTAGGTTTAGCCCATGGGTTTGTGTCAAGTGGTTTATTTATATGTGCAGGTGGAATATTATACGATAGAACAGGTACTAGACTTATATATTTTTATAGAGGAATTACTCAATTAATGCCTATATTTGCTATATTATTCTTTATATTAGCTTTAGGTAATTGTGGTGCTCCATTAACTTTAAATTTTGTAGGTGAATTTATGTCACTTTATAGTATAATAGAAAGATTACCTGTATTAGGTGTTTTCGCTTGTTCTTCTGTAGTATTTTCTGCAGCCTACACTATATATATGTTTAATAGAATATCTTTCGGAGGTTCTTTCACTAGATTTATAGAAGAAAGTATATACGATGTAAATAAAAGAGAATTTATTTTATTATTTATATTAGTATTATTTACAGTTGTATTGGGTGTATATCCTTCTTTAATTTTAAACGTATTAGATTATTCTATGAATAGTTTAATATATAGTATATAAGGTTAGCTTTAGCAAACCTATAGCCAAGCTAGCTAGAACGAAGTCCGCTCTTATATACTTTTTATTTACCTACGAGTGACGCGTTGTGCACGTATTATAATTATCATAATCAAAATTAATATGCCACAATTAGTACCTTTTTATTATATGAATGAAGTAGTATTTGCTTTTGCTATAATAGTATTTATTCTATACGTATTATCTAAATACATATTACCAAGAATAGTGCGTTTATTCTTATCACGTATGTTTATTAATAAAATATAATATATATTAAGGGGAGGAGGGCGCTAGCTCTTCATAGAAGGCTATACATATCTCGCTCTTAGCTAGCTTACAGCTAAAGCTAAAAGCTAGCAAGCTCATACCTATTTTGCCAATATTTAGCTTTTTAAAGATTTATATATTATAGTAGTAATAATACTACTAGATGTTTTCTATAGAAAAACAAAATTTATTCTTTGCGCAAGCTAAAGAAATAAGAAGTCCTTTAGATCAATTTGAAATAAGAGACATATTAAATTTAGAAGTTTTAGGTGGTAACTTACATCTATCTTTAACTAACATAGGATTATATTTAACAATAGGAGCTTTAATTATATTAGTTTTAAGTATAGTTTCAACTAACTATAATAAATTAGTTAGTAATAACTGATCAATAGCTCAAGAATCATTATACGTAACTATACATAATATAGTTACAAATCAAATAAACCCTAAAAATGGTCAAATTTATTTCCCATTTATATATACTTTATTTATATTTATATTAATAAATAATTTAATGGGAATGGTTAGCGCAAACTATGGTTATTTGGTCGGTTGTTCTTTTAATAAACGTAGCTTAAGAATAAGCAACAATAAAAGGGGTTCGGTATCACTACGTCTGTCTGGTGTCATACAAGGAACAAACTTGCTTAGAAATAGAAAATATTCTACTACCTCCTTGCTTCGCAAGGAAAGTCCTGATTTATCTTCCAATGGCGCAGGTATCTTAAATAATATTAAGAATCCTAATTATCTTACTGGATTTATAGATGGTGAAGGGTGTTTTAATCTGACTATTACTAAACACAGTGAACTATCTACTGGTTGAAATGTTATTCCTACATTTAAAATATCTTTACATAATAAAGATAGAGCGTTATTGGAATACATTAAAGGGTCACTAGGTGTAGGTAATATTAATAAGCACGGTAAAAATTCCTCAGAATTTCGGATAAATGGGTTAAAGAATTTAAATGTTTTAATAAAACACTTAGATAGTTATCCCCTAATGACTAAAAAATACGCGGATTTTGCTTTATTAAAAAAAGCTGTAGAAATGATGGGTTTAAAGGAACATTTAACCAAAGAGGGGCTGTTAAAACTGGTTAGCATAAAAGCTTCAATTAACAATGGCTTATCCTCTAAACTTAAATCAGAATTCCCTGGTATTATTCCAGCTATAAGGCCCGATGTTCTATCTACGGAGATAAAAGATATGAACTGACTATGCGGATTTACAGAGGCGGAAGGAAGCTTTTATATTGTTATACAAGAAGATAAAGATGGGGCTTCGCCTACTCATGTGAGTTTAAGATTTGCATTGACTCAGCATTCTCGTGATAAAGTCTTAATGGAAAGTTTAATTAAACTTTTAGGTTGTGGAAGATGCTCTTCACCTTCTTCCCGTAAGGAAGTGAATTTCATTGTTTCTACTATCTCTGGAATATGTGATTCTATTATACCGTTGTTCCAAAAATACCCTTTACTTGGAAAAAAACAAAAAGATTTCTTAGATTTTATGAAAGCAGCAGAAATATTAAAGTCTAAGGACCTTCTTTCCAGTAAGGGTGTTAGGAAGAGCAGCGCCATAGAGACTGTTCCTGCACGAAGTGTTGAATGATTAGCTCAGATTAAGAATATTAAAAATGGTATGAATCAGAGAAGACCCTCTGACTTCTTAAAGTCAAACAATTTTGAAGCTGATAAATAAAAGATACTTCTGTAGCAAGCCGGCAATAGACGAAGTCTCAGCCCCCCCTTTTTTTTTTGTTTATTACTTAAACTACATATGTCTCCCACTACGCGTTACCGAAACTAGCTCCAAATTTTTTTTTCTATGGGGTATTGCATAGCAAGCATATCCCGAAGGGATTAGTGTTTATACAGTAGGGGAATAAAAGTACAACCGATTTTAAGTACACAGGAGCCTTTATATTTTATCATTATTTATCTCAAACATGTTTGAAGTATCAGGATTACATAGTAAACCTATATTTCAAGTACAATCATATTCTTCTCTTAACTCTGACTCTCAGCCAGATACACAAATAAACATATCTAAGGATAGTCCTAGATATAGTTTTAACAATAAAAACACCTTCTACCTTAATCCTGATTATCTTACAGGGTTTGTAGATGGAGAAGGTTGTTTCTCGCTTTCTATATTTAAAAAAGACAGAAGCTTAACTGGTTGACAAGTTAAGCCTATCTTTAGTATATCTTTACATAATAAAGATATTAAATTATTAGAAGCTATTCAAAGAACTTTTAAAACAGGAAAGATCTATAAACATGGAGTTGATTCTATGCAATATCGTGTAAGTTCTTTAAAGAATTTACAAATAATCACAGATCATTTTGATAGTTATCCTTTAATATCTCAAAAGAGAGCTGATTATCTTTTATTTAAGCAAGCTATAGCTATAATAAAGAATAAAGAGCATTTATCTCTAAAGGGTATATTGAAGTTAGTAGGAATTAAAGCTTCATTAAACTGAGGTCTATCAGATAAGTTTAAAGAGAGTTTCCCTACTGCAAAAGCAGTAGTGAGACCTTCAGTAAGATATAACACTTTAAATGTTAAGATTAAAAACTTAAATTGAATTAGAGGATTTATAGACGCTGAAGGAAGTTTCCAAGTTATAACTCAAAATAATAGAAATGTTAGTTTAAGATTTTCATTGACTCAACATATTAAAGATGAAGAGTTGTTAAAGGATATAACTACTTATCTAAACTGTGGTAGATATTACAAATCACCAGGACGTGATGAAGGTCAATACTTAGTAACAATCTTTTCAGATATAAATGATAAGCTAATACCTTTCTTAAACGAATATCCATTATTAGGTATTAAACAATATGATTACTTAGATTTTGCACAAATAGCCGAACTAATAAAATCTAAAGCCCATTTAACGGATGAAGGATTAGAAAAGATAAAGTTAATTCAAAGTAATATGAATAGAAAGAGAATAACAATAGAAGAATAGATAAATGTTTAGATAATTCTAATATCATAGATAAATAATAATAATAATAAAATATAATAAATTTCACTATATGCTGGAAACTTCTAATGCCTTTAGGTACCAATACTGGTGAAAATCTTAAAGGATGAAACAATGAACTATCAGCAGGAAACCAAAATAACAAGCGATAAAAAAAAATAGGCGTATCCCCACTTCGTCGGGATAGACGAAGTCTCAGCAGGCTAGGCAAAGCTGCTCTATTTATTTTTTTTTCTGCCTCGTTATGAGTAGGATCCTCAGAGACTACGTGTGAAAGATCACTTAACACAGTTTTAAAATAACAACTAAGTGATTAAGATATAGTCCACCGCGGTAAGTCTATAAGACTTACTGTATTGTCCATACAGCTTTGCTTCTACAGCCCATTTTGCGTTAACATTTGCTCTTAGTTTCACAATAGTATTAGGTGCAACTATATTAGGATTCCAAAAACATGGTTTAAAATTCTTTTCTTTATTAGTACCTGCTGGTTGTCCTTTAGCACTTTTACCTTTATTAGTGACTATCGAGTTCATAAAAATTAAGTAGGGTTACTTAAAATTGTGAGTAAGAGCCAAACTCCGGGGACTCCCTAAAGCTCTAGTAACCAAGGTTATATTGTAAAGATATAACTGGCCTAGCTAATCACTAGCTTTGTTACCGTACGGAGGTAATGAAGTCTTTTAAGGAAGGCGTAAGCTCTCCTTTTTAGAGGTAAGGTAATATCACTAGAGATTATTGGTACAAGTACCAATGAATGGGTTATCGCGGATCTAAATCAGTGATATTTATTTAAAATATCCCTGTAAAAGAGCAACGAGTAGACGGTTCTTCAGTATTATCTTTAATACTGTAAGGTGTACTCTAGTCGCCATGAAAGTGGTTTTGAGTGGAATCAAGTAAACTCAAATTAAAGATTCTGTATAGTCTTGGCCAATCTCGAAAAAAAAATTACGCGGCTCCGCCGACTACATATTACATGTGGAAAATTTTCGAATATTAAGCGGCCCCTTAGTTTTATTTAATACTGATAATTTAGCATTGAAACCGAATAACGATTATTCTAGGACTACTGTGATAGCTAAGCGTCGAACTAAAAACCTACAATCAAATCCTTATTATGGGTCAGTTATATCTGTATCCAGATCCTACGTATCAGATCTGCTTTTTACAGGAGGGAAAGGTATTGACATAAGAACTATGTCTACAAAGATTCAACCGGTACCTGTTAAAGTTTATCATAATGCTGATAAAGAAAAAGGATCAATTATTGAGGATAATAAAGGACGAACAGGTATTTATCGTTGAGTACACATAGAATCAGGTAAAAGTTATATAGGTTCATCAGTTAAGTTAAACATTAGATTTAAACAATATTTTAATTATAATCATATATCACGACCTACACGTACTTTAAGAATATACAGGGCGTTATTAAAATACGGATATTCGGAATTTCGTCTAGAAATTTTAGAATATTGCTCTCCTGATGTATTACTTGAAAGAGAGCAATTCTATTTTGATACACTTAGTCCTGAATATAATATATTGAAAGTAGCAGGATCTCCTTTAGGGTACAGACACAGCGAAGCCGCTAAAAAAATAATAGGCTTGGCATCTAAAAATAGAAAGGTATTAGAATCTAGTCGTGAGCTTAAAAGAGAAGCCTTATTAGGTAAAAGCTTTGATAAGGAGCGTATAGAAAAAATGCGTCTAAGTAATACTTTTAGAAAACCTGTTTTAATTACTAATGAGGATACAAAGGAGACAATAGAATTTCCTTCTTTAACCGAAGCAGGGCAATATCTAGGTGTATCAAGAGTTACCATAAATAAATATTTATTAAATAATATACCTTATAATGGTTATACAATCTCTGCCTCTGTAAATAATCCTTCTTTAGTTAGTGGTAATATTCCTAAGGAATCTCCTAAACTATTACAGCAGTCTGTCCTGTTAACTAATAAAGAAACAGGAGATCAAAAAGAATTTTCTTCCTTAACAGATGCAGCTAAATATTTGGAAGTATCTAGAGGAAGATTAGGGAGTTTTTTAAATAATGTGGGTGTAGCCCCGGAGGGGCTCGCGAAGCCCACTCGTACAAATATCACAGGTTGCGAAAGCATAAAAGGATATATTATCTCCAAGATCACAGCAGTTCAAAGTACTGTTAACAGAAAAACAAAGAAGGTTGAGGTTACAGATATTGATACAAAAAAAGTCACAATATATCCTTCGTTTGCTTTAGCTGGTAAAGCTTTAGGTATATCTCCTTCAAGTCTGTCCTTATACTTTTCAAAAAACCGTACTAAACCTTTCCGGAATAAGTACGGTTTAAAATTAGTTTAGTAATGTAAGGCGAAGCCTATATTTCGTGCATTTGTCTGTTTTGCGTTTATATAGCTTGCGCATTCGCACCTGTATCCGTAAGTTAGGAATATATGATTAAAAATTAAGATATAGATTGGTCAAGAGTACATTCGATCATATCTAGCGAGAAACGTTTCATTAGGTCTTAGATTAGCCGCGAATATCACTGCGGGACATATGCTATTAAGCATCTTGAGTGGGTTTGTTTATAATATAATGAATTCAGGATTTATCTTCTTTATTTTAGGATTAATACCTTTATTATTTATTATAGCATTCTCAGGTCTTGAATTAGCTATAGCCTTTATCCAAGCGCAAGTGTTCGTGGTATTATCAAGTTCTTATATAAAAGACGGATTAGATTTACATTAAGCTGTACGAGTTTAGTATAAGAAAAATATCAATGTATTTAGCATAGCAGTTTATTAAATTAAATTGTGAGGGTGGGATGGATTTGTTACTTCGTAACAAGGGGCATAAATATAAAATATCATCTTTAAAGGTGTAAATACCTTGCCAGAAATGTATCTTTAGGTCTTAGATTAGCAGCTGGTCACATGTTATTAAGCATATTAAGTGGTTTTGTTTATAATATAATGAATTCTGGTTTTATATTCTTCATTTTAGGATTAATACCTTTATTTTTTTTATTTTTACTAGACTTCGTCTACTCGCCCCCCAGGGGCTATTCGTTATTAGTACTAAGTGTTTATATTGAGGAAAGTTATAAGAACAATAACAATTTATCCTGAAGGCGCTATTCGTTTCAGGAATTAGCACCCAGGAAATTAATAAAAGTTATATGATGTATAGGAAGAAAATAATACAAAATTATTTATATAATTTATATGAAAAACCGCGAGCAACTAGCATTTTATAGAAAATTATCTGTTTTAGTAAAATTCACAGTAAATAGCTTATATGTTTTTACCTTAGTCAATGGATTTAGATCCATTAGTGATATATGAATAGTTCTATATCCGAAAAAAAAGTCAAAGTAAAAGTTGAGTTTGGTGATGGCTCTGATTGAATGCTGTCCAAGTGCTTGACACATGCTAATCGTACGTTTTAATTGATAAATTAAAAAGTGGTGTACAGGTGAGTATAATGATATTCTTCGCCGGCCTTAAAGTGGAGGTAAATCCTTCATAATAAATAAAGGAAACATATAATAAAAAAAAATTAGGGTATAGACAAGGACAAGTGTTGAGGGGGGGAAACCCTCAGCAAGTTGACTCCCTTATATATTTTTTTTTGCTCTTTTTTTTCTGCTTTAAGAGGATAATAAATATCTTCGAGATAGGTAGTAGTTAAGGTGATGACTTAACTAGCCTTAAACTCTCGTAGTCGAATCTGAAAGGTTGATCGACCACATTGGGTCTGAAAAAACCCCAATGCAAGTTAGTACAGCAGTGAGGAATCTTGGTCAATGGCCTAACGGCTGAACTGGCAACTTGGAGAAGTGGCAAGTCTTCCAGTATGGGGAGCAAACAGCTATGGGTCAAGCCCGATACCTTTAAGAGAAGTCTTATTGTGAGGGCGAGTTGTATAACACCATAGGGCTGGCCGTCCCATATGAAAAGATTTTATTAGAATTGAATGAAACTTTGTTTATATATTGATAATGACAGTATATATATCGTGTCTTGACTAATTGCGTGCCAGCAGTCGCGGTAATACGTAAGAGACTAGTGTTATTCATCTTAATTAGGTTTAAAGGGTACCCAGACGGTCTATATAGCTTATAAAATGTTAGTATAAGACTAGAGTTTTATGTAAGAGGGCAGTACTTGAGGAGGAGAGATGAAATTTCGTGATACCAAAGGGACTCTGTAAAGGCGAAGGCAGCCCTCTATGTAAAAACTGACGTTGAAGGACGAAGGCACAGAGAACAAACAGGATTAGATACCCAAGTAGTCTTTGCAGTAAATGATGAATGCCATAGGTTAGATCTATATTTCTATTATAATAACACATTTCTATTATTTATTATAAAACGCATTCCTTATATAGCTTCGCGCTATAATATATTTTATATATAGTGCAGCAGAAATTTTTGTATCTGGTCTATAAATGAAAGTGTAAGCATTTCACCTCAAGAGTAATGTGGCAACGCAGGAACTGAAATCACTAGACCGTTTCTGACACCAGTAGTGAAGTATGTTGTTTAATTCGATGATCCACGAAAAACCTTACCACAATTTGAATAATTTTATTACAGGAGTTGCACGGCTGTTTCCAGTTAATGTTGTGAAACTGTGGTTTCCATGAAATTAACGTAATCCCTGGCTTTATTTTTTTTATTTACGATAAAGCATTCAGTCCTGGAAATTTGGAAAGAAAAAGGGGACAAAGACAAGTCATCATGGCCTTGATATTGTGGGCTATAGACGTGCCACATATACCTAAACAAAGAGATGCGAAAATGTGAATTTAAGCTAATCTCAAAAAATAGGATATAAATTTTAAGGATTGTAGTCTGAAATTCGACTATATGAATAAGTAATTACTAGTAATCGTGAATCACCATGTCACGGTGAATAGACCTTGGATTGGTACTAACCACTCGTCACATGCTGAAAGGGGCATGCGCAATAAGTTTGCTTTCTTAGTAACAAGTAAAAAAAACAAATAGGTTTTATATATTCTTTTATTGGGAATCTTCGTATGCGTGGCTCTAATTAGTGTTAAGTCGAAATACGGTTCGGGTAGTGGAAGTTGCCCGGGATTAATTAATATTAACCATAAATATATATAATATAAGCGCAAGCATGAAAAAAAAATCTCTTTTTTTTTTCCGAGCTAGCGCCTATATAAAGGAGGGTTCCTTTATTGGTAAGAAGGGTTGAGCTGTAAACTCAATAGCTATTGCTTTTAAGAGTTCGAATCTCTTGTCTCCTAGAATTAGTAACTTAATTAGGTAAAGGACTTCCTTGTCACGGAAGTAGATGTCGGTTCGATTCTGATCTAATTCGTATAGTAGCATACATAGCATACATAGCAGCTAGCTTGCTTTTATAGAGAAGTGCTAGCTTTTAGCTTGCACTATTACTGCGAGGCAAACGAGAGGTAAGGCTAGCTTCGCTAGCCCTTTCGGAGCTAATGCAGGAAAAGTTTCCATAGGTAGGGTAAGATATTTGCTAAGTATTATGTTTTATACATTTAGGTGTTCGAATCACCTCTTTTCCGTAGTCTCCATGCGAGCTTCGCTCGTATATGGGCTAGCGAAGCTAGCCTCTTGATTTTTTTTTATTGCTTGAGCCTCTATAGCTCAACGGTAGAGCATAATACTGTTAATATTATGATAGATGTTCGATTCATCTTAGGGGCTTTTAACTTGTGTACAAAACTACAAGATTTATAATATATAATATATATGACAAATTTAATAAGAAGTAATTTTCAGGATCATCCATTCCATTTAGTGTCACCATCTCCTTGACCACTGTATACAAGTATTGCTTTATTTACAGTAACAGTGAATGGAGCATTATCAATGCACTTATTTAGCAACAGCTATATAGTGTTTTACTTATCATTAATTACATTAGTAGCATCTATGGCTTTCTGATTTAGAGATATAATAGCAGAGGGTAAACTTAAATTAAATACTATAGTCCCCCTTCGGCGGACTCAGCAAGCTCTAAATTATTATTTGAATATTGCACAAAAAATTCCTTCTATCCATTTAGAAGAGGCTTTATATACATATAGAAATAAAAACAATACTACAATTTTCACTAATAATAATAACTTAGGTTATTATTTAGCAGGTCTTTTAGAAGGAGACGGTTCCATTTCTCTTCCTTCGACCAATACTGGAGTTACAAGTTTAAATAGAGTACTTAATCCTAGAATAGTATTTACTTCCCATATTAATAATATAGGTATGTATTCATTTATACAATCAGAATTAGGTAATATAGGACGTTTTCAAGGCGCTAGCTCTTCAGGAGAAAATATTCTTCGTTATATTATTGGAGATATAGAAAGTATTATTCTTTTTATAAATTTAGTACACGGAAAACTTAGAACACCAAAAAACCAGAGATTTAATGATTTAATCAATTTTATGAACAATAAATATGATTTAAATATATCGGAAAGTTTATTAGATAATTCTAGCTTTACAGATAATAGTTGATTCTCCGGTTTTAGTGAAGCAGATGGACATTTCGGAATTAAATATGTAGGGGGCAGAGCTTGCGCAGCGATTTTCGCGGCTCCTAATCCCGCAGGGATATCGACGAAAATACGTAAACCTAAATCTGAAACCCGTAAAAGATCTGTAAGTGAAAATATTTCTTTGAAATTTAGATTAGATCAACGTTTATATGATAAAGCTACATCAACCTCGATGAAACCTTTTATGGAAAATTTAGCTTTATTTCTTAATGCTAATTTAAAAACATATAAAAATAATACCAATTCGGAAGTATTATCAGTTAGTATACAATCTATAAAAAATGTAAGTTTTCTTATAGATTATTTTAATAAATTTCCTTTAATAGGAGATAAACTTACTGATTTTAAAAAGTGAGAAATAGTATATAATATGATAATACTTAAACAACATCTTACTGAAGAAGGTAGATTGAAAATAAAAAATCTATTGGTTAAATAGAGCTCTAGACTTCGTCTAGCCTTAATAATAATAATTTAATGTATATGTGCTCTCTTTAAATTTAACAAATTGCTGGAAAATCCTAAAATTAGGCTAATCAGCAGGAAACTAAAAGACGGATAAATATCTTTTAGGGTCTTCAGAGACTAGACATTAAAAATTAATGCGTTAGTATTCCCTACCCCCTACGGGGCTTAAGGGAGAGACTTCTCCTTAGCCTGCGTACCCGAGACTTCTAATTTCGAATAAATATGTATTTCATATCCCTTACGGGATCAGAAATTAGTATTTCATATCCCTTACGGGATCAGAAATTAGAAGTGGGTCCGCCTGGGATATGTCCAGGCGGACCCACCACTCCGTCGTCGGCGGAGAGTACACTTCGTTAGGGGACTACAGCAAGCTCTCCTTTTAGGAATACTAACCCATTAATTAAGGTATAGTCCAAAAAATATAGAAATATATTTATAATATCTATCGACATATTTAGGAAATCATACATTATCAGTGCAAAAAGGATTAAATCTAGGAGTAATACTATTTATAGTATCTGAAGGTTTATTTTTTGTAGCTATCTTTTGAGCATTCTTCCATAGACAAAATGCATTGTGGATAAGAACCAAACTCCGGGGAAACCCTAAAGCTCTAATAACTAAGCTATCTGTCGAAAGACTTATAGTGGCCTCATTAAGGACTGAGGGTATAGTAACATCATTAGAGATTATTGGCTTAAGCCAATGAATGGGCTATCGCGGATCTAAATCAGATAGTTTTATATCTGTAAAAGAGCAACGAGCAGACGGTTCTTCAATATTTTCTAAATATTGTAAGGTGTGCTCTGAGAGCCAGGGAAACTTGGTTTTTATACATCAACAAAAAGATGTTAATACTGTTATATCTACTACTACTCATAGAGTACGTAGTAGATATACAAAAAATATTCTATGTGCTAGTAGCACGAATATCATTCAAAAATCTTTATTTTCTACCAATACCTATTCCCAATTCCCACAGGGAATTAGGGAATCGGCATTTAATACTTCACCTTTAACATTAAATCCTAATTATGTAACAGGGTTTACTGATGGAGAAGGATGTTTTTTTGTAGGGATTAATCAAGACGTAAAATTTAAAACTGGTTACAGAGTAAAAGCTACGTTTCAAATAGGTCTTCATGAAAAAGATCTCGCTCTGTTGGAACAAATAAGATTATTCTTTGGGGTAGGTAAAGTTACTAAGTTGGGAGCAGAATCTGTTCAATACAGAGTATCAGGTCTAGATGATTTAAATACTATTATTTATCATTTTGATAACTACCCTTTACTAACTCGTAAACATTCTGATTATATCTTCTTTAAAGAAGTTATAAATTTAATGAAACAAGGTAAACATCTTACTTTAGAAGGTTTAAACAGGATAGTATCCATTAAATCTACACTAAATAATGGTGAATTATCTGACTCTTTAAATTTAGCCTTTCCAAATTTAAAACCAGCTTTGAGATCAGAAGTCCCAAGTAGAGATATGCAAGATTTACACTGATTAGCTGGTTTTACTGATGCTGAAGGATGTTTCTTCATAGCATTAAAGAAATCACCAGCGTCTAAACTAGGTGAAACTGCCTGATTAAGGTTTATTTTAACTCAACATAGTAGAGATAAAGAACTTTTGGAAAGTTTAATACAAACTTTGAATTGTGGTAGATACATAGTTAAACCAGACTGTGGTGAGTTTATAGTTGAAAAGTTTACAGATGTTAGGGATAAAATCATTCCAATATTTGAAAAGTTTAAATTGCGCCATGGGGGAGCCAAATCTTTAAATTATGAAGATTTTAAAAAGGCGGCACTTCTTATAGGTAATAAAGCTCATTTAACTAGAGAAGGGTTAGATGAAATAAAGAAAATAAAAGGTAGAATGAATAAACAAAGAAAAGCAGTATTAAATAAAGGTGTATAAAATTTAAATCCATATAAGTATACTTATGTTACTATGTAGCATAAGTATACAAATAAATAAAAAATGAGTGCATTAACACCTACTGTAGAATTAGGAGCTCAATGACCACCTATGGGTATAGAACCTGTAAACCCGTTTGAATTACCATTACTTAATACAGTATACCTCAATACTATCGAAGCCTTCGATATTGCTGTGTGAGTGTGAATCTCACTCTATACATTTATTATTTATAATAAATTTAATTCCAACTTTATATTCTTTTATTTTTGAAATTATTGCATATCCCTTACGGGATCAGGAGCCGATTGATTAAAACCTAAATCTATAAGGTATTTTAGTCGCGAAGCTGAGACTTCGTCTAACCATTTCTTCAAGACTTATAGCCCTGAGCGTACTAAGTCGGAAGGCACAATAAATAATCCTGACAACACTGACACGGAATTTTTTAAGTGATTTTCCGGGTTTACTGACGCAGAAGGATCCTTTAGAATAGTTCGATTAGCTTCGCGTACTAATGGGTTTGGGTTTAGATTTTCTATAGGTTTACACATAGATGACTTAAATGTACTAAATTACATTAAAAATAAGTTAAGTTGTGGAGGAATAAGTATTAGCAATTATACTTGTCATTTTAATGTTGCAAAAAAAGAGGATATTTTCAAATTAATTAACTTATTTGATATTTATTTGCTTAATTCTACTAAAAGATTTGATTACTTAGATTTTAAAAAAGCCTATTATTTGTATTATAATAAAGACGAGTTAACAGAAGAGTTAATAAATCAAATATTAGATATAAAAAATAATATGAACAGTAATCGTGTAAGCAAGCTCGAGACTTCGTCTACCGGAGGGTGTGATTTAAAAGAATTCAGTATATCTAAAGAATGGTTATTAGGTTTTATTGAAGGAGACGGTTCTTTTAATCTTAGTAGAAATACTATGGAGCCAGTTTTTTCAATAAGACTTACAGAAAGTGAATTACCTCTTTTAATTGCGATAAAAGAATATCTAAAGGATAACCTAGACTTAGACAAATATTCATTATATAAATTTGTAAATTCTCCTATAGTATCTATGGGAAAAGGTAAAGCTGTAAATAACAGTAAACCTCTTGCCACATTAACTATAAAAAATACACATTTTTTAAATAATGTTTTTGTACCTTTTTTCGATGAAAGTAAATTCATATCTAAGAAGGGTTTAGATTTTAAAGATTTTCAAATTATTTGTAAGGCTATTTATATTGGTGCACATAGAACAGAAAAAATTAAAGATTTATTAATAAAACTGTCTATGACCATGAATAATTTTAGATTATCAAATTCTTCTGAGTACGCTCCGCTAAAAATAAATTTAAGTTCTGTTGATATCTCTGATATATTAGCAGCTGAAGGAACTATTGACCATCTTAACGATGGACGAGAATTAGATATTAAAACAAGAAAATTAATACATAGAAGATCTAGTAGTAGTGTTTTTGAAATTTGAATATCTTCAGCTAACGGAGCTGGGGCAGAAATAATTCTAAAACCTAATTTAGCAGAAACAGCTAAAGAAATAGGTATAGGATTTAATACCCTAAAAAGACAATTAAATAACGAGGAGGGGTTTGCAGAATATAAAGGATACACAATAAAAAGAATAGGAATTTTTAAAAAAAAATTATAATAAGGTAAGTAAAACTAAGATTACAATCGAATTTACTTAGAGATGTATAGAAAAATTAGGTGAAAACGGTTAAAGATATCCTCATCCAAGACCGTCGGCAGTTGTAAATGTCGCTACAGACTGGTTCACCGGGGTTAGGCTGAAATGTCTGTCCAAATGTACAGTCGGGCTTTAAAACGAGTACAATATCGTAATAAGAGAAGGATTACTTCATTCCATGTACGGGAAGTACTCTAATGTATTGTTAGAGATTAGAATCTTATGTTAGTAAGACATCTTTGTTTTACTAATTTGTTAATTAAAGTTGAATTTTATTATCTAGTGGAGCAACTATTACTTATGCGCACCACTCATTAATAAAAGGAGAAAGAAAAGGAGCTTTATATGGTTCTATCTTTACAGTTCTATTAGCTTTAATATTCACTTTCTTTCAAGGGGTAGAATATAGCGTTTCTTCATTTACTATTAGTGACGGTGTATTTGGTACATGTTTCTTCTTCGGTACTGGATTTCATGGGTTCCACGTTATTATAGGTACTATTTTCCTATCAGTAGGAATATGAAGAACATATGCTTACCATCTAACCGATCACCATCACCTTGGTTATGAAGGTGGAATATTATATTGACATTTTGTAGATGTAGTTTGACTATTCCTATACGTAACAATGTATTACTGAGGAAGTTAGTTTTAATCTATAGATATTAATTTAATAAAAAAATATATATAATTTATTACACTTCTAATTTCTGATCCCGTAAGGGATATGAAATACAGCAAGCTCGACATAAGTTATATATATAAAGATTTAATGGTATAAGGGGGTTCGATTCCCCCAAGATCTTAGAATTAGCTATGTAAAAACATGGCTTTAGTTACAAATCTAACAACATTAATTGTTATTCTTCTTTAAAAAATCCAGATAGAGCTTCTGGACTACTCATCAGCAAGCTCAAAATAATTTCTAATAGTTGAGTAGCTTTAGCATATTTCTTCGAAATCAGCAGCACAACGACTAAAAAGGTAGATTTTCTATCTTGCAAATTTTGTTGTATATTATATTACATATTATACAAATGATATAGTCTAAACAATAATGAGAATTATTGCTAATATTTTTTATTTGTACACGTTATTATAGGTACAATATTCTTATCAGTGGCTTTATGAAGAATATATTCATACCATTTAACAGACCATCATCATCTTGGTTATGAAGCTGGAATATTCTACTGACATTTCGTTGATGTAGTTTGACTTTTCTTATACGTATCTATGTATTATTGAGGTTCTTAATTTATTATACTGGAGGGACTATCCAGAAGAATGCCCCCCACTTCGTCTATCCAAGGAGGCTAGCTTCGCTAGGGAGAGGCTCTCCCACATATTTACAGCCGATAAGTTTAAGTCTTAATTAAGGCGGTAATCTATTTTATATAGATAAATTTGATAAAATATTCTTCTGGACTACTCATCAGCAAGCTCGAGACTTCGTCTACCAGAAAAAAAAAAATAAAGGGATAGGCTTCGCCGCTTCCTTATTTTTTTTTACTGCTCGAGACTTCGTCTACGCAGGAGCAAGCTCCAGGATTAGCACTAGCAAGATATAATTTTATTGCTATCCTAAATATTAGGTTAATATAAGTATAAAAAATACAATGTATTATCAACTTCTAGCTACACCTGAGATTTTCTCGAATGGATATTTAACAGGATCCTTAGATATAATTAGCATAACAGCTTTATTATGTGGTATTTTAATAATAATTAATAAAAACCCTATTGTTTCAGTAATATTTCTAATAGGTTTATTTGCAAATATATCAGTATATTTAATATTAATAGGTCTTACATTTATAGGTTTATCTTATTTAATTGTTTATATTGGGGCAGTTTCAATATTATTTTTATTTATATTAATGTTAATAAATATAAGAACAAGTGAATTACAAAGTAATAATAGAAATAGTGTATCTTTAGGTTTATTTATTACAATCCTGGCAAATTTTACTATATTCCAAATACTACCTTATTACATGGCGATATTAAATAATTACAGTAGTAAATTAAATACTATACTATATTATTTACCTTGAAATAAATTTAGCGATATTTTAAATTATATTAATAAAAACATAGACATTACAAATGCGAATATTATGTTTGTATCAAGTAATAGTTGAGATAATAATATGGCTGAAACAGGGCATACAGCAACTATAGGGCATATATTATATACAAGTCACAATATGTGAATATTTATGGCTAGTTTTATATTATTATTAGCGATGACTGGTGCTATAATAATTACTATTAAAAACGAGAAGGCGATTCAGTAGTATTCCATATCCCTTTGGTTAGACGAAGTCTCAGCGAGCTAAGGAATCAGCAAGCTCCGACCCCTGCCAAGCAGCATTGCACAAAATTACTATCCTCCGGATTAGGCGATACTTCGTCTACGCCGACTTAATAAAAGATTAAGTATTTCATAGCAAGCTCTATTCCCTGACCCCCTACGGGGGTAGGGAATTAGAGCCTGCTGTAGACGAAGTCTCTCCCTATTTCTTCGAAATTAGAGCTTGCATATTTCATGAGGCATATTCGTTTCACGAATCAGCCACCCCCCTTCGGCGGGATCAGAAATCAGTACACTTCGTTAGGGAATAAGTAGTATTTCATAGCAGTATTTTTTCTGTGCTTCTGTGCGAAGCATACAGAAAAAAATTACTAAAATACTGCATATCCCTACGGGATCAGAAATCAGCGATGGACTTCGTTCTAGCGAAGCTAGCCCTAGTAAAAAATTCATCCGCTTTCGGTATTGCCTATTCCCTCCGAAGGATGGGATAAAAAAAAATATATTTTTTTTTATCCCGGAGGGAATAGGCAATACCCTCTAGCAAGCTAATAGCAGGAAACGGATAAAGAAAAATTAGTTCAATGGTAGAGCGATTGTTTTACACACAATAAGTTGAAGGTTCAAATCCTTCATTTTTCAGTATTAAGGGTTAGAGGAGCAGCAGAGCTTGCGCCACTAATCCGAGGGTGAGAGGAAGAAAGTTCCTCTCACTTAAGAGGAACGCCAGCTGAGCGAGTTGGCTGATTATACCCTATAAGATTCCTTAACTTAAACGGTAGAGTGCATTTTTGATAAGAATGATATCAGCGTTCGATTCGCTGAGGAATTAAAGAGAATTGGCCGAGTGGTTTAAGGCGGTAAGCTTGAGTCTTATTAGGTTATATTCTAGCCGCATCCGTTCAAATCGGATATTCTCTGAAGAGTGTAGTTTAATTGGCAAAATAGGAAGCTTCAACCTTCAAATTCTTGGTTCAAGTCCAAGTACTCTTGTTTTTTTACGGATTAGGGCCGGCTTGGGTAGGCACTTCGTTTGGGACGAAGACTAGTTATGTTCGAATCATAATAATCCGATGAATTTTAGAAGTATTAGAGATAAAAAAATAAATAAATTTGTGGGTTCGGTAAAAAAAAATAAAGTTCTTTATTTTTTTTATTGCGCCCACTACATATAAGCAAGCATCGTGCTAGCTAAA